TGTTCGGAGATGATAATGATATTTCGCCGGGAGACAGTGTCACTATACGGAATGTAAATCGTAAACTAACTAACGGACCCTGTAAAGCCAAAGAAGCACGTAGTGGCTGTAAGGGCGGCAAAGAAGTCTCCGCCGGGCCCCCCCCGGAAATCCGTCTCTCGTCCAAAAGTGCTTACGCACCTCCGTACCCAGGACTTGGTTTTGTCGTCGGACACGACGGAACGACGAAACAGTCCGACAAAACTTCGGACCCCAAGGGGTCTTGTCGGACGACACCACAGAACCAAAAAACTGTGCGTGCGATAAACTCAAGGTTTTGATTGTGTTTCCGGGCACGCTAATGATAATGGGTCAGGTACACAAAAAAACTGTAGGACGATATATATTGATAAGTTATGATTTCTCCATTAAACTCCTTCATTGGAGTTTCGTGGTGACACATTTTTTCCCATGATTTATTATAATTAAATCCTTATTGCAATCAAAAAAGGGAAAAATACGGATGCGTGAAATATTAATATTAATTTTAAGCTCCAGCGTTTTGAGTTCAAAAAAAATCCTAATATATAATGAAGAAGTTATTGTAGCTTTAAGTTTTGTGTGTTTCGTTATATTTAGTCGAAAAACATTTGGTGAAACTATAAAAGCTACTCTTGATGCGAGAAGCGAAGCTATCCTTTCCGATTTACAGCAATGGATGGGTTATCAAGAAGCTATGTTGTCCGAATTGAAGAAACAGCATGAATTACGTAGTATAAGCTTGCGTTCAAGTACACAAATGATTGGAGAATCATGTATAAATGATATGGTTACGCGCTGTGCGCCGAAGTGCAAACAGACAGTGAAATCTGTGTTATGCCAACAAATAGAACAAAAGTTGAAAACACTGTTAGCTATTCAAGAGCATTCCCGTATCAGTTTACAGGAGAAGATAGTAACTTGTTTTCGCGAAACAGTTTGTGACGAATTTCGCTTTTCCAAGTTGCGGAAGCATCAGTCAAAACTAGTTCAACAAAGCATGGTATTATTGAAAGATGGGGTTCCGAAATGAACAATTTTGCACAAAGATGGCTGTTTTCCACGAACCACAAGTGCGACGCTATGCATGCTAGAATCGCTGGGTCAAACCGCGCCGGGACGACTGGTGCTAAACCTCACGCAACTCAGCCGAAAGTTAGTAGGAGAGTGATGTCCTGCGTTGGGGTAGACGGTCTGGTAAGTCCAGGGAAACGAATACTAATGATGCGCCCTCCGTTTCTGTGGAGCGTAGGCGGTTTCATGCCTACGGCTTACGAGTGCCGCCGTTCTCATCCGAATATCTTACTTTGTGGGGGAAAAGGAGCGTCCCTGAGAACCGGAACGAAACGCTCGTACTGCGGTGATGCTACAAGCTCACCTAATGCGCTAGGTAGGACAAGCCATTCTGCGCGATTTAGGCATGACGGCGGCGAGGGTGGGGCTGGGTCACGCCCCGGGATGAGTTGTAAACCCCATGCCAATGGCGGACGGGATAGTGACTCAACTGAGAACCGGTCGGGTAATGAACCCCCTGCTGTAACCGTCCATATGGACGGTGGCGGTTGGAGGCGGAAACTCGAAACTCTCGAACGAAACGACAAATCCGGGAGAGTTGTAAACATCTACTCCATATGCACGGACCCGAACTTCTTGATTGCGGCCTATGAACAAATTAAGTCCCACACAGGTAACATGATACCGGAAGGGGGGGGGGGCCAGGAAAGAGAAAACCTCTTCCTTCGTCGAGTGGCTCCGCCCCCGGAAAGTCTAGATCGCGCGTGGTTCGAAAGAACCGCCGAATTACTTCGAAGCGAACAGTTTTGTTTCAAACCCGCCGCACGTGGGACACCCACGCCTAACAGGCCCAGGGAATTCAGACCTTTAACTATCGGGAGCGACGAGATTGTTCAGCAAGCCATGAAAATAGTCATGGAACATATATACGAACCCATATTCCTGGACATCTCCCACGGGTTCCGTCCCGGAAGAGGATGTCACTCGGGGTTGGAACAAATTTGCCTGAAATGGACAGGAGCGTCGTGGTTCCTTGAATTTGGCATAAAAAGGTGCTTCGATTCCATGGATCGACACAAGCTGGTCTTCATCTTACAAAAGCATATAGAAGATCAGAGGTGGATGGATCTCGTGCATAAACCGTTCAGCGCGGGACTTGTTGGCGGCGGGCCAGAAGGACCAGTCCTCTCCCGTTGGTCGACTCCCCCTTGGTCCCTCGCCCCTCTACTTTGTAATATTTACTTGCACGAGTTAGACCAAGAAGTGGCCAAGATGGCTAATGAACTATCACGGAGCCGCCGCAAGCGAAGAGTCGACGAGAGAACCACGGCGGCTACAAGGAGGACGCTCGGAACGAAGGCGTTCAGAGCGCTGACCCCGCCGCAGGCGGAAATCATGACGGTCTGGAGAGAGACCGGGGGACCGTCCCCGACTGATTGGAGGGACCCCAACTACGCACGCGCATTTTACGTTCGATATGCGGGCAATTTCCCCTTAGGTATTGCCGGACCCAAGAAACTGGTGGTCACGGTCAAGAGTAGGATTGTGCAGTTCGTTAATTCGAAGCTCCACCTGGAACTCGCCGAAGGTGATATATCCCATATAAGCGCCGAAAGCGTTAAATTTCCGGGAATGGAGATAAAGGTTGTGCCCTCCTCGAAACTTCGAAGGAGATTCAGCAAGGCCATGGAGAAGCGACGGAGGGTTAGGAACCGTATCTCTACTCTAAGGGTACAAAAACGCAAACGCCAAGATTCCTTGATCCACGATGCCTTGGTTAGGGCGCTGGGTAAATTGTCGATGAAACAGAACTCTGCGGGACCGACAAAACTCCTTCCTAAATCCCCGGAAATGGCGGAGTTAGCTAAAGCCTTGTTAAGAGAAATGCAAGCCGATAAGGATCTAGTAACCGACATTCGGGACTCCCAGAAAAACTTCCACTCGGCTTCAGCGAGCAGGCTAGACTTTGCCCCGGATGAGGCGCGGGAAGCAATGGATAACCTCGAGAGGAAACTCGACAAGTGGTGCGATGAGTGTAAAGTCCGAACCCCTTTTGATAAAGAGAGGGGAAAGGCTCGACCCGTGGGAAGATACGAGGCGCTATCCCTGCAAATTTTCGCCCCATTAAGGGAGATAAGGAAAAAGCTCAAATCGCGGGGCCTTATTACGGAGAATAATAAACCTCGTTGTGTGGTTAGATCGATTCGACTCAACGACGGAGACATTGTGCTTTGGTTTAACTCCGTAGCCCGAGACCTATTGAGTTACTATCGTTGCTGTGCCAATTTTTACAAGGTACGAGACTACGTGGATTATTTTTTACGCTGGTCCTTGATACACACAATGGCCGGGAAGCATAAGGCATCGGCGACGGAGCTCATCAGGGCATTATCGAGAGATATGGTCATAAAGGATGACGGGGGGAAAAAAACAATAAGCTTTCTAAGCTCCAACGAAATTCGACGGATGAGAAGAATGTTCTTGAGGGGCATCCAATGTGGCTCCGATATGCGGACTCTGGACCGTATTTACACCATGTTCGGGCGCTCCTCCCGATTGCGGTGCTCCGTGGAGGCGTGCTCCGAGGATAAGGTGTAAATGCACCATGTGCGCGAGAGGCACCTGGATGCTTTTAGGGGTAACAGTAGTGACCAAGGTTACGGTAATGTAAGCGTTGTTCGAGGTTGCCATCGATATAAAGCAAATACCTTCGTGTATGGATCATATCGCGATGAATTGCACAAGAGGTTATTGTAGTTTGGAGAACTGGATCGGGAGTAGCCCTCATAAAATTCCAGGTGCATACGTCCAATCGAGAGTAGGCTCTTGGAGAGCCGTGTGATGGAAGACTATCAAGCACGGTTCCACGAGAAGGGCTAATCCTTTACTCGACAGATATAGGTACTCTATATTTAATTTTCGGTGCCATTGCTGGAGTAATGGGTACATGCTTTTCAGTACCAATTCGTATGGAATTAGCACAACCCGGCAATCAAATTCTTGGTGGAAATCATCAACTTTATAATGGTGCGCCCGGATATACATCGTCCGACAAGAAGAGCTATCCACTCTTCTCTGTGCCATCCAAGCTAGCTAACAAGCTAGGGCACAGGCTCAACTTGCAGGGGCGCCATAGTAATATGGCTTACTCGGGAGCAGCAAGAAGTCCAAATCGGGGAACGGCAGGGCTGCCACCGCTAGGACGCCCCGAGAGAGCAGAAGGTACGGCCAGGATAACTGACTTGACACGCAATGCTCGTATTACAGTAGACCTCTTGTCTCAAGCAGCACATTATGGCAAGAGCACGATGAGTAAGCCTCTACGGAGGTCGGAACTGTGCACAATACATTGTGTGTGCGCAGTCCATGGAAGAATGTGGGGCACTCTACACAGATACCAGCTGAGTAATCAGCTAATTGCGCAAGGGCCTAACCCTTCAGGATCTAAGATTTTTATCGGCTTTACGAAGAAGGGATCGAAGTGTCTTCCGGACACGAATGACAAGGACTATGTAAGAGCCGGGGAAATAACCCGCCGCCCCAATCGAGGTGGGGTTCGGAGGGCCCGTAATAGCTTCGGATTTTTGCAATCCAGCCCGGCAGTAAAGGAGCCTAGCTCTCGGTCGTACTGTTCTATCCCGGAGGTCTCGGATAACGAAACATCGTCTCGTTCCAACGGCTCCGCCGGCTCAGCCCCCAGAGCTGACTGGTCCGACCGTGTCCGTATGTCCGTTTCGGAACAGATTCAAGCTTATTTAGGCCCGGACAATAGATACAATGGGCTGATTCATGTCATATCAGACCCTACATTTTTGGCCTTGTGTTATGAATCCATCCGAGGTACGCCAGGGACCCCCACCGGGTCTGATGCGGAAACTTTGGATGGTCCAGAATGGTTTGTACAAGTAGGTGAGAAACTTAAGAAGGGCCTGTTTGAGTTCTCGCCCGCGCGGGGACTTACGAAGCCCGGCAGGAAGGAGAAGCGTCCCTTAGGCATCAACGGCGGCCCACAAAGAAAGTGCTACGGGGAACAGATCGTACAAAAGGCCTTAGAGCTTGTGCTCGAGGCCATCTATGAACCTATTTTTCTAGATTGCTCGCATGGATTTCGTCCCCACCGAAGCTGTCACACAGCATTAAAGAGGCTCTGCTTAGAAGGAGGTCACTATCCCTGGGTTGTGAAGGGAAACATTCAAAAGTTTTTTGATTCGACACCTCATAAAGCGATCCTTCACAGAATTTCACAAAAGGTAAAGTGTCATCGTACGCTAGAATTACTCCAAAGGGCTCTCCGTGCGGGTTACAAGGATCCTACTTCCGGTCGGGTCATAGGTGACGAAGGCATTTTTTCGCGGGGCTCGGTGCTGAGCCCGCTACTCTGCAACATCATACTACATTACCTCGACGAATTCGTGATGAAACTTCGTGATCGATTTAACAAGGGCAAAAGTAGAGGACTTAACCCAGAGTACAAGCTATTAACTCGTCGTATGAATGCGAACAGACAGGATAGATCTCTCCCGATTAAGCGCGGATTAATCTCGTCGAAAGATGATGATCCCTTGGACCCTTACTTTCAAAGAATTTTATATGTACGATATGCCGATGACTTTGTCATTTCAGTAAGCGGAACTCGGTTAGAAACTTTCGCGATTCAAGCGTCGTTACAGAACTTTCTGCACCGGAGTCTTGGGTTAGAGCTTAGTTTGGGTAAAACCATGGTCTCACACCTTGCAAACAAGGGATTCCATTTCTTAGGTGCATACTGCAAACGCACCCGATGTAGTCATCGGATCCTCCATGTGCGCACGAAGACGATTAAGCAGCGTTCAACAGAACGTCTTCGGGTTTGTGCCCCCATTACGAAACTTTTTTGCAAGTTAAGAGAAAAAGGTTTTGTGAAACGGAATAAAATAGGGAAACATATACCCACGGCGAGGAGTAATCTAACCCCATGGGCTCATGCAGACATTTTGGAATTCTACAATCAGAAAGTTCGGGGAACCCTGAATTACTACTCGTTCGCGTCGAATCGCAGTCGTCTTAATCAGATTGTACATGTGTTGCATATGTCCTGTGCCCTGACCCTCGCTTCAAAATACAAACTGAAGACAGCTAATAAGACCTTTCACCGCTTTGGTAAGTACCTTGCTTGTCCCGCTACGGGTATGAGTCTATTTCGACCAGGTGCGTACCACCTATACAATCCCGATCCGATTGCTCGGGCTGAGCAGATTATTGATATTAGCTGGTGGAGGTCGACCCGAGCCGCTCTTTCTAGAGCATGTGCTCTTTGCGGATCAACGAAAGTCGGGGGGACGCATCATATCCGTTATGTCAAAGACGTTAAGGCCAGGATCCGATACGTCACTTCCGCTTCTTATTCCGAGTGGAAGGGCGCCTCGAAACGAAAGCAGATCCCCCTATGTTCTCACCATCACAGTGCGTATAACAACGGCCAGTTATCTCAGTCGGAAATGTTAGCACTGTCTCTGTACACGATCCATGGAGAGATGTTCAATTGTAAGATTGAAAGTTCATAGCAATAAGTGGAGACCGGAGTTGCGAGCCGTTTGAGGTGAAAGCCTCACGTACGGTTCTGGGGGCAGCTGTGTCGTAAGAAGACCCGACTGACCCCCTACTGTTAATAACAGCTCACGCTTTTTTAATGATCTTCTTTATGGTTATGCCGGCGATGATAGGTGGTTTTGGTAATTGGTTCGTTCCCATTCTTATAGGAAGTCCGGATATGGCATTTCCTAGATTAAATAATATTCCATTTTGGCTTTTGCCACCGTCATTGTTACTTCTTCCGAGCTCAGCCTTAGTAGAGGTGGGTTGCTAAAGCCGCAGCCCACCCCAAAAACTTCACTATATGCTGGAAATCCTCCGGACAATCAGCAGGGAAGTCAAAAAAACCCCCTCAGAGACTATACGTGAAGCGAGCTTCCAGCTTAAAGAAATAGTCCAAGAAACTCCAAAAGAGTCTAGTTCGGCCAAATATCAGCCACCAGGCGATAAGCTTGATGCTTATTTGGCTAGTTTAATGGGATGGTTCTCTAATAACTACTGAAAGCGAAAGGGGCTGTGGGGATCGGTATCCCAACGTAAAGATTGTCTTCCGTTGTGAAGATGAGTCGCCTCTCGTTCCAAAGCTTCGCGCAAGGATTGTAGGTACCGTGTTATACGATGTTAACCATTTAGGCGAATGGATCGGGTGCACAATATGCTTGCAGTATTCGGAATAGTCACTCGCATCAACGGCAAGAGGCGCACCCCAAAAATTGAAGCGCTTCACCGTATGATTGAACGGGTACTCCGCGACCTAGAGATCGATAAACAACGCCGCCCCATCTTGTCTAATGGTTGGTTTTCGAGCATGTTCGAGATGGTCACTTCGCTGTTCAATACGACATCAGTGAAGAAAAAAAAGCTGTTGCATTCACATGCATATACGGTTTTGTCCCACGCAAAGTGCGAAAGGCGTATCAGATCCCGCCTCGTTGTTGCAACATGTTATGACGACCATTACTTGGGCAATGCGCTGCACCATCCCGGAGTTTGAAACCCGTGAGCAGGGGGGATAGCGGGTTTTCCGTGTTTCTGGCACTAACCTGGAATCAATAACCCTGTTAGAGACTTATTTCACGAGGAAGTTTCCCCAAATATCTCGACTTCCGTGATTGGTCACGCGTTTGCTTTCTGCATAGAAGCAAACTTCACGAGAGCGCGTCGGGTACCCAAAAAAGACTAGCTTTGGAAGCTACTATGACTACTAGTCGAAAAGATTGTAGCTTTCCAAATCTGTACTGGCTAAATGCCGTCGATTAGACTCTTACATGAGGAGGAGCTTCCATGTGCGGTTCGGGGTGGACGGTCTATCCACCCTTAAGTGGTATAACCAGTCATTCCGGAGGATCTGTTGATTTAGCTATTTCTAGCCCTCATTTATCAGGTGTTTCCTCTATTTTAGGTTCTATTAATTTTATAACAAGTGCGCCGTGCGAGGCTCGTTTTCGGTTAGGAATAATACCCATATTCCTACGCGTATGTCTGACTTCCATAGGGAAATACGTGCAGCAGGCCAATGCGGCATCTTGGGCTAATAATCCATCATGTTTGCGAGCAGTTGGTCGAAGGGGACGCCAAAGGGGACTGCCCTTCTTGGTGGTGTCTCTTAGCTGGGGTGGTCAGAGTCAGGTTAACCAACTTGATACGTACTCACTGCCTGAGAAGGGGCTACATATCCCAAGCAGAATACGTCGGTATGTGTGTGGCGGAGTAACCCAGGGATCCAGCTGGGCGAAAGCTTTGACTGATGCTGTTAGCGGTCGGGGCTGTCGGACAGTCACAAGTAATTCCAGCATAGGAACTGACTTGAGCAATCAAGCAAGTGCGCAAGGACCTTACACCACTAGGTGCTCCGAAGAGGAGCGAAAACACGAAGATAGAGCAACCACGGGAAGTAACCGCTCGTCCAACAGACGATGCGCGGGCTCAGAGGTCCCGTAGTAGTGAGGGGAAGGGGAGCCAACCCAGCCAGGCCACGAAGGCGACTAGTCAGAACACGATCCATAGTTCTTCAAATGTCTCGGGCAACTCCTCTCGTCAGCCTACCCATGTTGTCGGAGCGACGCCGGTACATATGCTAAGAAAGTGGTGAACAATTGTAAAGCTAACCAGGGACGCTATAATGGATTTCTAAGAATTATACTGAATCCAATGTTTCTGGTTCATTGCTATGAGAGTATCAAAGGTAGGATTGGCAATAGGACTCCAGGATGAGCAAATGGTCGAACCTTAGATGGGCTAGACTGGAATTCGTTTGTACGACTCGCGGAACGTATGAGCAAGGGTCAGATAGATCCAAATTTAACCCGCCCAAAGAGTACTTATACCTAAGCCCGCTAAAAGCCCCTGGGCCCCAAAGCCGGACCTTCTGTGTCAGACGAGGCCCCGCCGGACTTTTTTTCGGACACCACAAAACCAAAATACTGTCCGACGAAGGCCGCCCGGTACTGTCAGACAAGGGGGAAAAACTCGCAGAAGTAAAGAACGAAACTGACGCACCAGACCTTAGGGAGAGGCACGTAATGCTCGACCAACGGGAGATGTTATCGCCTCTCCGATAGAAAGGATAGTGCAAGAAGCACTCCAATTAGTCTTGCTTGGGAGCCATCCATATGGTAAGAACAATTTCTAGACAGCTCCCACGGATTCAGACCGGGTAGATAATGTCACTCCGCCCCCCGTTTCATCCATTTGATAGGCAGTCACCATTCATGGGTTATTCAAGGAGATATATCTAACGGCTTAAATGAGATACCGTACTCCACCGTCACGAAAGGGCTGAGCCCTTGCCGAAATGTCAACGGACCCTAGAACTGGTTATGAAAACCCAACCTGAAAGCAGCTTACATCGAGCTAGAAAAAGGTCATCCATTCGGGTACTCGTAGTGTTTTAAGTCCATTCCTATGTAACATGGTTTTACACGAACCGGATCAATTCATGCTCAGTATGTAAAACAGATTCGAGAAAGGGATTAATGGACGTGAACAACCTACAGGTTCTTCCGTAGGAAAAGAAAATATTCTAATAATCCAGCGGTTCGAAAAGCTATGCTGATGTAAATGGGGAGAAATCCTAAATACGATGTGATTGATCCTAATTTCCGACGATTAAGTTACATAAGATACGCTGACGATTTCGCAGTTCCTACTTATCTACGGCACCAGAAACGGGGCCGAGAAAATAAGAGCGGAGATCAATCAAGAGCTTCCTTCCTTGAACAAGCGTGCGGTCTGGAGCTAAATGTGGATAAGATTCTCATCACACATTTGAGTAGCGAATGGCCCCCCCCTTTCTTTATAGGGGCCGAATGTGAACCCCAGAAAGGAAAGGCCATTCTACATGATCGAAGGTTCCAATATCACACGGAAAGGTCAGACCCGAACGATGCTCCCATAAAAGACTTGCTGTTCAAATTAAAGGGGATTCTAAAAAGAACCATATGACTATAATGTACCCAACTGCGACGAGGGGACTAGTGGAACTATCGCACTCTGATATCCTGGCGGCTTTATACAATCATAAGATTAGAGAACTGCTTAACTATTACTTTTTTGCGGGTAATAGAGGAGATCTGCAAAAAGTGATATGGTTCCTAGTTACCCCATCCGCTCTAACCCTAGCTTCGGAATGGAAGCCCCGAACTAGAAAAAAGGCGTTCAATAAATTTGGAGCTCATTTTATGTGCCCGAATACCAAGAGCAGGCTGAACATTCCAAATAACTATAAGGTTCTGCACCATTACGAAATGGAGAGTCCAATGTCTACTCCGGATCCGGTTATCTAGGTTTCTTGGGCTGGGAAACTTTACAAGTCTGGGTTAGGGCAGGTTTGCGTCATCTGTGGTGATAAGTAGGAACGTGGAGATGCCTCACGTAAGGGCTCTTCGCGACATTCGAGCCGAAATTGGAATAAATAAGGCAACAATGGTTAGAGGCGTACGAACGAAGACAGATTCGATTATGTGGAGCTCACCACCAAGCTTATCATGCAGGGGAGCTCAATAGGTAGGAGATTCAGATAATATCATCCTATTAGTAAACCCGGTTAAGCCCCGAGCTCCCTTTATAAATAAAGTAACCCATCTATTATAGAGATAGACTTGATACAATAAACTCAGCAATTTCAGTTTTCTGAGGTAGAGCCGTATGACGAGAAATTGTCACGTATGGTTCGGAGGGCAGCATCGACTGACCCTATCTATCTTCAATATGAGGGGCCCCGGATTGACCATGCATAGATTACCTCTATTTGTGTGGTCTGTTTCAGTCACAGCTTTCCTACTTTTATTATCCCTTCCAGTATTGGCAGGTGCAATTACCATGTTATTAACTGATAGAAACTTTAATACAACCTTTTTCGATCCTGCCGGTGGCGGGGATCCCATTTTATACCAGCATCTTTTCTGGTTCTTCGGTCATCCTGAGGTCTATATTCCAATTCTGCCAGGATTTGGTATCATTAGTCATATCGTCTCTACATTTTCAAGAAAACCCGTATTCGGTTATCCAGGCATGGTGTACGCCATGATCAGTATTGGAGTTCTTGGATTTATTGTATGGGCTCATCACATGTTTACTGTAGGGTCAGACGTTGATACACGTGCTTACTTCACCGCGGCTACCATGATTATAGCCGTGCCTACTGGAATAAAGATTTTTAGTTGGATCGCAACCATGTGGGGGGGGTCAATACAATACAAAACACCCATGTTATTCGCTGTAGGGTCCATATTTCTGTTCACAGTAGGGGGGCTTACTGGAATAGTATTGGCCAATTCTGGGCTAGATATTGCTCTACATGATAAACTATTATGCACCATTATCGATTTCTCCGAACCTTGCCCTAAGCGGACTGTCAATTATACGGAAGCTATGAAACAATTTTTTGTAGGTCTTATTGACGGTGACGGCTCAATTCAAGTTAATCATTGGAGAGAGACAATATTACAGTTTAGGATTCTTATTAAATTGAAATATACAGCAGGCAACCATCTTATGTTAAAGCAATTATCACAAGTTCCAAATATAGGTCAGATATGTATCAAAAAAAAATATGTTCTTTTACAAATAGATCACAAAACTGAGATAGAGGTAGTTTTAGGTATATTAACAGATTATCCTTTAGTAACTACTGATGCTTATACTCGTTATTTATTTCCGCGATTCTGCTTCCTAAATAGAATTTCCTTAAAAGAGTATCAGTTTATGAAGCATTTCTTAGAATCTGTATTTAGAAAGTTGACTCCATTAGAGTTAACTAACCTATCTTATTTCGATAATTGGTTCGTAGGTTTTACAACTGCTGAAGGTTGTTCCTGTATTAGATCGAATGGTTCACATTCATTCGGTATATCTCAAGCTTCCGATCATTATATTCTGGAGAGTGTCTCTACCAAATTCAGTCTACCTAATCAAGTTAGATTGATCGCTGTTAAAAATGGGAAACCTATCTATTTAATAGAGACTCATAATCGTAATTCTTTAGCAAGAGTTATAGACTTCTTTAGTCGTAATGACATTATTAGTTTGGGTGGAGAGAAGTTGTTCCAATTTCATAAATTCATATCGGCTTTTTATGAAAACAAAAAGGGGGCTTGAGCCCGTGCAAAAGTGTCATGGCTAAATTTGGCTGTATGCGGGAAATTCCCAAAGACTTGAGTACTAGAGGCCTTTCACTTCATTCTCAGGGGAATCAAGATCGAGAGAAGGAGCAAGCAAAAAAAATATCTTTTTTTGCGCTCTGGCGCCGAAGTCGCCCAGAAAACGTAAACCCGTAAATAGTAAAGCCCTTTACTCCGCCGGGCTTATTGGCCGGCCTACAGCGGGCCTATAACCTTTTGGAGAGATACCTGCGGTCGATAAACCGTTAAGTTTATGCGCTACGCGCGTGGCGCTGGCCAAATATCGGAGATCTACAAGCCATTTCTGGTCCTCGGCCCTTCTTCCTACGGTCGGAAATGGCTTGACGATTTACAGGGCCGTAACGTTTCGCGCGTAGGGGGGCGGGGGACTGTCCAACAGAGGAGGGGAAAATAACCGGACAGAAAAGGGGCAGATACTGTGAAGTTTATCGCTTCACGTTTTCCGGGTCTCAGCTGCGGCCTTCCCAGGGCCTCAGTAATAATCCCAAGTATGACGTAGATCTAAACTCTACTGAAATGGACAATCCGCCGGAAACCAAACTCAGAAAAAAGGGCCGTAGGGCGTGAGACTGTCCGACAGGTCGGGGCACTTCGGACGAAAAAAAGGCGAAGGACGTTCCGGAAATTTACGATTTCCGGGCTTTATTTATCCGAGACCAGCGAGAGAGGCCCCTCGGGCGGGCCCTTGCAAGCCAAAGAAGGCTGTCGGACCACCCACCCTTCGGCCCTACGGCCCTTACGCTTTATGGGGAGTAGGATTCTCAGAGACTATAGGCCAAACGCATCTGTTGGTCAATGGTGGGATCGATGGAGCGATGATATAGTCCAAGTGGATATGAAAATATCTAGGTAAGGTTGACTTATTATGTGGTTGCACATTTCCATTACGTTCTTTCTATGGGAGCCGTTTTTGCTTTATTTGCGGGATTCTATTACTGGATAGGTAAAATAACTGGTCTTCAATACCCAGAGACTTTGGGTCAAATTCATTTTTGGATTACTTTCTTTGGTGTGAATCTGACTCTCTTCCCTATGCATTTCCTAGGTCATCAATATTAGGCCCACTTCCAAAGTAAAATTTGGAGTGAAACATCACTATACGCTGGAAATTCCTTAGAGCCCTTGGTACTCACTTCGAGCAGTAACCATCTCAGGGATTGGACAATCAGCAGGAAACCAAAGTCTAATCTCAACGCCGACGAATAAGATCCTCAGAGACTATACGTGATGCTCCCAGACAATTAGGGTGAAGATATAGTCCGGCCTCGTTAGAAATATCAAGGATATTCCTTATTTATCATTGGACTGGTTCGCCTTTTGAAGCGAAAAAAACAAATTAGTGGTAGACTCTTGAAATGGTAACTCGCTGCTAATAAGATATACTACTATTCGGGATAACCTTAACTCGAGCGTAAATTGGATTCGAGAGTCCCTAGAATTATCCGATACTAAACCGAAAAAGATTCGAAACTGGCGATCAGTCCGCCGGGTCTAATGGTAATTCGGAAGGGCCAAAACGAAAAAAAGGCTCTGGAAATAGTTCTATCGTTAATTCTGACGGACTGATTACAGTCAAATTAGATCATAAATTCTCGATTAATTATCCATTAATTATTGATAATTTACCAGGGAAAAAACCACTTACTTTCAATATATGATAAGCTTGGTTAAATGGAGATCAAATCCTTTCTGATTATCTAACGGAAACTGGAATCTATCTTTGGCATAATTTAGTTAATGGGAAACAATATGTAGGTAGTGGTTATAAATTAAGCGATAGACTTGCTGAATACTATCACCCTTCCAAATTATCCGATAACAGATATATTTATAATTCCAGTTGGAAATATGGTCATGACAATTTTAGTTATTATTGAGTCATGTGGGTGGTTCAACAGGTACTATTACTGAATGAAAAGGATTATTTAGCTCGGGAACAGTACTATTTCGATCTCTATGAACCAGTTCTTAATACCAATAAAATAACTGATTCAACATTGGGATTTAAACACACCGAAACGTCTGAAGGACTAATTCCAGATGAAGAAGTTTACAAAAGAAAAATATTTAGTCACAATCCATTAACATTTGATAAATAAGGAAAAAACCGCTTGCGGGTATGCCACGTCGCATTCCTGATTATCCAGATGCTTACGCTGGATGGAATGCCTTTAGTAGTTTTGGCTCATACGTTTCTGTAGTAGGGATTTTTTGTTTCTTTGTAGTGGTTTTTCTTACTCTAACTAGTGAAAACAAGTGTGCTCCAAGTCCTTGGGCTGTTGAACAGAATTCAACGACACTTGAATGGATGGTCCCAAGCCCTCCGGCATTTCATACTTTTGAAGAACTTCCAGCTATCAAGGAAAGCATTTAGACGTCTCAGCAATTTGTGCAGCTTACTTAAGCACCGATCCGCTCCGCCCTATACAGACCTAGTCCTTATAGGGCGGAGCCCGCCCTGAAAGTTAGGGACTTGACCGAGGAGCCACCAGGCCCTCCTGGGTTAGGCTGGCGTCTACCCCTCCCCCTTTCTTTCATTTTCACCGAAGAAACAAACATAACAGAAAACTCGCTGGATTGGATCAAGGGCCTCCGTCGCTATAATATCGGGAATAGCGAAATAATGGTTAAACACTCGGTTTCAATTCGCACTTATACCGGAATAAGACTCTGATACAGAGTTCATAGGCTCTTGTCTCTTTCGCGGAGATAATACGGCAAGTTTATTTGGGGTTACAACCACCTCATTCTACACCTATATCAAAGTGCAAACATGCCTATTGTCGGAACAAGTACCGCCGCATGTTCCATTCAGAAATTTCGACTATTTCTAACCATCGCACAATGCCGCCCATAAAGGAACAGAAAGATAGTTTTCCTGCCGCGGATAATTCAACCCTTTCTGAATACTAACTATGAAGGGGCCAAGGTCGCATCAATTACAGCTCCACCGGGGCGTGGTAGAGCCTACGAAGCTCTCTTGGTAGTTGTAAAGCGGGCAAAATATCCATTTTAGCTTTTATGACGGAACAACTATTAATACAAAGTCGCGACGTACTCATAAAGCATATTCTTAGAGATGACCATAAAATAGTATAACTTAGACCCAGTTTTCATGAGACCCTGAATGAAGTCTCCTGAAACGCTATACAGCTAGCTACTTCCGGACGGAGTAAAAAGCCACAAATTCATTCGGAGGAGCTACACTCCAACTTCCGGTTATTCTATAACTTCAGTTGTTTCCCATACATCATTTATGACGTGCTTTAGCCAAAAAATATAGTTATTCATAGACGAGGCGGCCCTCTTCCAACAAAATGTGAGAATTATTCCTTGGAACCGAATTTGTATTAAACGTTACGGTCAAAAAATTGTTGCTCGATCTTCGGAATCGATTGAATCCGAAGCTTTAAATGACTCGTAACTTTGTAATGGTAGGGTAAGTGTTAAAGAATTGAATTGGCAGACACCGGGAGTTTTCAAATGTCGTACGAACTAACGTCGACGAATTATTATTTTAATACTCCACCCATGAGACCAGATAAAGTTACGGGGGTTACCTCGAAAATGGCTAAATTTATTTCGGAAGAAGTCCATTCACCTATAGATTCTTGTCGACATCTTTATGATACAGAAGTTCGTTTTTTCCGACCGCTTTTGGAAGAGGACAATTTTAAACAATGTGCTGCATATTGATGTCCAACATTGGATAACTTATATATTAGCCAGTTTTAGACCTAGCCTAATTAGCTACTTTCCGTACGGCGTAGAAGAGAAAGCAGCTCGAAATTTTAATAAATTTACAATATTGAAAAACGAAAAAATCGAATATCCGGACGAAGAACCATTTCCGGAAAACGAGGAACGGATTGAAAAAAAAGATGTTATTACAATGTTTCTTTCAATTCTAATTCGATATGTTTTGATTCGTTGACAGCTGCCAAATGGACACCTGTATATTTGCTTCTGCGGCCGTACCCGATTCTGGAATAACGAGTCCTAAATATATAACCAAAGGTTTTTTGACTATTTCGCGTGTGCAACGACAACAGGAGCGCAAATTGGATGGATATTTTGAAACTTGTAATTCCGAATTCGGACTGGTTTGCCCAGTACGATAAAGATTTTTGAGAGGATTGTACTGGCCCAACCAACAACCCAAAAACTTTTATACACTTGGTTTTCACAAGTCTCAGTATGATGCAATAAATTTTTTCGAATACGTACGACGGTTACCTATGGGTCCAATCCGCAACGATAATTGGTTAGACACCGTACCGGAATTGCAAAGTGTGAAGAACGACGTTGATTTAACTCCGATTGAATAAACCCTTTATATATTGTGAGTTCTGTGGAAATTATAAGATAAGAATGGGGCTAAACTTGCCAGAAAGGAAGTTAATATTTATTAATATTAAGGGCAACCTCGATCAGCTTTTTGGTATACGGATGCAGGTGATTTTCGAGTTTGCGCGGCTACGGGCTAAGGACCCCCTAGACGTTATTTCTATGAACTTGGGTAGGTTCGCGAGGCGCACGGAAATGGAGGAACAATTCGAAACGCGCAGAATTGCTGTATTGCTTCGGCCTTCTCGGTTTCTTGAAACTAATTCTCAAGGAGCGGAGTTTCCATACCGTAGATCTGATTCAATCAGATAGTGTGGAGGATAAATACGTGAAGGGCAAAAGAAAAGTCTGAGGAAAGCTCGAATTCGAATAAATGAAATACGGAAATTATTTATGCAATCTGCCTGGCGTACAGGCGAATTGTTAGACTTGTCGTCAGACTTGGCCTTAGATCCGACGACGTTGGTTAGCCGATTTGACGCATTAATAAATAAAATGAAATTCAACATCAAGTACAGACTGATCCTAATGGAGAATCGACTCGGGTCTATGAAACGCTTGACCCGCAACGTAAGGAGAAGGATGAGATTTCAAAACCCAAAGCTTTTTTTTCTTAGCTCTCCCCGACCAAAGCATGGCATAGAAAAAAAGGAAACACTAATAAATTTTTTAATTCCTTGTTTCGTGTCGATGATCATAGGGTTTTTGATATAACCCGGAAGTTATAAGCCATTGCATGCAAGGCTTTATTGGTTCCTAACAAATCCTTAACCAATCTAAGTTCGAATCTTAGCATTTCCTATCGAAGCACTTGCCCCCAAAAAGAGCAAGTGCAAGGGGCGCTACGCGCACCGATGCCCTTGCACCTGCTCCAATAGCTTCTTTTGTGTCTCACTGCAGGGTTAGAGCCGGGGCCCAGGGGGCGGCCACCACAAAACCAAGGACCTGTCCGACGGAATGAAGGGAAAGAGCCTATGTGCCTAAACAGGTGTTACCCTGCCCGAAGTTTCTTTCTCTAACCTATACGAAGGCCCCGAACCAGACGTGCAAGATTTCCCTGCATCCGGCGGGCGGCTATCCGATCCTCGGGCTCTGGCTCGGCCAAGTTGAATAAAGCAGGCTCGGCAGGCACGTGTATCAATCTGAAGATTCGAAAAAGACTGACTCTGTAGCAAGGAATCACGTTCCTGGCTAGTCATATGGAGTCCGTAGACTCCAAGTACGCGCCCGTTTTAGCCCGCACATCTTCCATGCAGAAGGTATTAGGTCCCGTGTCGGCCGGGTTCCGCTTCTCAGCGCATCCACCGGATAATTCCGGGTTTTCCACCTCCATCTCCGCGCTCGCGGCGGCCACCGAGTACAGCGAACTGTAGTTGTGTCTTCGGAGGGATCCGCCGAAGGAGCTTGCCGCGCTCGTACGGGGATCGACATTTCTTAACGCCAAGCTTATAATCCCTGCAGGCAACCGCCACCCCCCTGCCCATGCTCTACCTTTTTCATAAGCCATGGCTACCCGATACCCGGAGGGGGGAGGGGTGAAGCAAATAGCTGCTTCGCCCCCCTTCTTTTTTTATGATTGATGAGTTGCTAAGAAGCTCTGCGTGAATTTATGGCAAAAGGTAGCCAGTTGACTACTAATTTGCTCAGTGATGTTTTTTTGTTGTATAATAGCGGAAAGTATACCTGGGTCGATAGATTTCAATAGCTCTTGCTCATAGTGCGTTATGAGAACGACGGGTATTTGGTCTAAGTAACCTTTGACAGCTGCATAAATAACCACGATTTGTTTTTCAATAGGAATTGGGCTATATTGTGGTTGTTTAAGTATCTCAGTTAATCTAGCCCCACGATTTAATAAATACTGAGTCGCAGCATCAAGATCTGAACCGAATTGAGCAGAAGCGGCTACTTCACGATATTGTGCCAATTCTAGTTTTAAGCTACCGCATACTTGTTTCATGGCTTTTAACTGAGCCGCAGAACCAACGCGACTCACAGATAATCCCACGTTAATAGCAGGTCGACTTCCACGATAGAAGAGTTCTGTTTCCGAAAAGATTTGTCCATCCGTAATGGAAATCACATTGGTAGGAATATAAGCGGATACGTCTCCAGCTTGTGTTTCAATCACAGGTAGTGCAGTCAAGCTACCCGCACCAGTCTGGTCTGACATTTTAGCGGCTCTTTCTAATGAACGAGAATGTAAATAGAAGACATCTCCTGGGAACGCCTCACGACCTGGTGGTCGACGTAATAATAATGACATTTGGCGATACGCCACTGATTGCTTACTCAGATCATCATAGATTATTGATGCGTGCATTCCATTATCTCTGAAATATTCTCCCATAGCACAACCTGAATATGGTGCCAGGAATTGCAGAGGAGCTGGATCCGAAGCAGTGGCTGCTACGATAATAGAATATTCTAAAGCACCCGCTTCTGAAAGAATCTTAACTAATTGTGCCACGGTTGAACGTTTCTGTCCAATCGCTACATACACACAATACAATTTTTCACTATCAGAGGTGCCCTGTGCGTTGATTTGTTTCTGGTTCAGTATGGTATCAATAGCTATAGCGGTCTTTCCAGTTTGTCTGTCTCCTATTATAAGTTCTCGTTGACCACGACCTATAGGAACCGGGCTATCCACTGCTTTCAATCCCGTTTGCATTGGTTCGTGCACGGATTTACGTGCAATAATCCCTGGGGCTTTCACTTCTACACGTCTTCGTTCTACAGCGCTTAAAGCACCTTTTCCATCAATGGGTACTCCTAACGCATCAACCACACGACCTAACATGGCCTTTCCTACCGGAACATCCACAATAGATCCAGTGCGCTTTACAATATCTCCTTCTTTGATGGCAGTATCACTACCAAATATAACAATTCCTACATTTTCATTTTCTAGATTTAAAGCCATTCCTTTTACACCGCTGGCAAATTCAACCATTTCCCCCGCTTGAATCTTGTTCAATCCATAAACACGTGCAATTCCATCTCCAACTGAAACCACTCGACCGATCTCGTCCACTTGTAATTTGGTGTAATAGTTGGTAATTCTTTGTTCTAATAAAGTGGAGAGTTCAGCTCCAGCCAATTTGTTCATAAATGAATGGAAACATCGACTAATCCATAATTCCGCAATCTGAACCTTAAGATTGTTACCAATCTATCATCTTAGATGAGAAATCGAGACAGGGGGCCCCAGCGCCGGCCGATCAAACGCAAAGGCTCCAGGCCGCCGCAGGCCCATATGGCAAAAGGCGCGAAGCGCAGAAATATACCGCTGTCGGAAATCTACGAGCCATTTCCGGCCCTCGGCGCTTCTTTCGCGAAGCCAAAGAAGTAAGTCTCCTTCGGACCCAAAAGCTCAGCGAAGCTGAGCTGTTCCAACTTGCTTGTAAAAACCTAGTTTGGCGAGAAAGAGACGAAGCGGATGCCTACCGAGCCAAGCATGCGATTCCGTAGTCATTCAGGAGGGCTTTAAGCAACATGAAATATTTTGGTGCTGGCTTACTTCCGATTCGATCCGTTACTGCGCGACATTTGTTCCCAAGGACTTGCGAAATCAAAATAGCGAAATTCTTGAGTCATCTCAATAGGTTCAGAAACCACACGTTTCTCCGAATCATCATACCGTACTTCCACATATCCACTTAAAGGAAAGTCTTTTCTTAATGGATGACCCTCAAAACCATAATCTGTTAATATACGTCGTAAATCGGGATGATTGGAGAAATACACACCAAACATATCCCAAGTTTCTCGTTCCCACCAGCCGGCCGATGGGAATATACCGACTACCGAACAAATTGGAGTGATTTCATCCACACCTGTTAATATACGTATGCGCGTATTATAGTCAATACTAAGTGAATTATAAACTACTTCGAATCTTCGTTTTCGAGAGGGATGATCAACGCCACAAATATCAATCAAAACTTTAAAACGCGTATTGGTATGATACTTCAGAAAATATAATAATTGAAATAGACTGTTCGGGTTGGTATATAATATATTTTCATGTTTCGATGTTTGACATTTATGTATCCATTTCGGTAAAGTGGCTATCGGAGATTTGAAAAACAATTGGTTATGCATAAATTGTCTCTTTTTTTTCGTAAAACCGGTAGATATATTTTTTCCATTTATATATATATATATATATGTATTTGAAAAATTGATATATATTGATTTTTAAGCGCCTTCAACCTGATAGGTTAAAAGCGGCCCCCTTTTCATATCACTGGCTTTCACTGAACGAAGGCGGCGCGTAGGAGAGAGCTTCTTACGGACCCTGGCCCTCGGCGCTTCTTTCGCGAAGCCAAAGAAGTCTCGCCAACGAAGTATGTTGTATCCTGCGGGATTAAAAAATTTGATTTTTTTTTATCATCGTAATTACTTCTTTCTCAGGGACAACGAAATACATGGAATAAAGAGTTCAATTGCGGAGCCTCTCCCCGTGCACTCTCACGATATCATCATCAAGTGCTGGGATAATTAGCCATCACCTGGCTCTCCGACTCAGGTTCACCCGTGGTTATAAACAATCGTATGCCTCTAAGCGTTTCCCCAGTTTTGGCGGGCAATGAATTGGCTCGGTTGCCAGTTTTTGGTTAGCGGTTTCGTGTCGGGTAGCTTTATTTGCCCATATCGCGTGTAGGGAATGGCTGGCGAGAAGTGCCGTTCGCTCCCCGCCCCCCCCCGATTGGGCACCCTGGAGACCTTGTTGAGGCCCTTCCTAGCCTTAATTGGTTTTGAAAGGTCCCTGCCACCCTTGGCAAAAACCTTAGCTGCTGTGCCTAGTTTGAATTTGGCCGCATATGTTTTGGCCAATGACGTACGTAGTATGTAGCTCAAGCGTGTGACACATCGGCGTTTGGAGTTTGCAAGATGGTAATAGTTGGCAAGGCCGCGTAGAATGGAAGCTATGCGGGCAACCGAGTAGGTTTGGGGATACTGAAAGTAAGCAAAATTAGGTTTTGGGTGACCCGATTTATCACAAAATCCCTTCTCCGACAGACGGTTTATAACTTTCCGCATATCTACGAGTAAACTAAGCCCACCATATCTACGTATTCCGTACCTACGCCCCCGTCTAAGGTAGGTCGAATCGCGACTAATAAGGTATCCAGGGAAAGCAATCTTCTTTGCTCTGCCCCTTATGCAAAAAATTTGTTTCTTACTCTTTCCCGTAGCCGCGTGTGCGGAAATTGTAAAGTTATTTCCGGCCCTCGGCGGCCACGTCTCCTTCGGACCCATAGGCACGTAGTGCGCGGGTAGCGTGTTCGAGCGAGATTGAATGGATTCACGGGTCTTATCCAGGCTGAGCTTGAGCCGCACTTCAAGAAATCGTGTGACCAAGCTGCGTATCCTTTCCGCTAGAGCTCTTGGACCAATGACTCCAATGGGAAAATCATCTGCGAAGCGCACATAGTTTATTTGCCGGGTTCCCTGCGGGTGGCCTAGACCGGGGGGGGTGCCTTCGGCGGTCCCCCCCCGGGAGGTCACCCTGGCTATGTGTACCGGAGTGCGGTCGATCAGAGCCAGCGCAGATTGACGCCACAATTCCTTGGACTCCAGATTGACTGCCCGACGCTGCCCCCCGTCAACGATACGTTTCAATCGCATAACAAAAAGGTCTGGCTCATGCAGCACTATGTTGCATAGAAGGGGGGGGCCAACCCCCCCTTTGGCCGTGATGGCGACCTCGGCTCCTACGGCCGCCTTTAGGCTCGTTTCTAGCTCCTTTTGAACCGGGTTCAAGAATCTGTTGTCTCGAATTCTTCGCCGCATGAGGCCCATAAGCACTTGCTTATCTACTTCATTGAAGCATTGCGTTTCACCTTCTACGAACCAGACGGTACCCACAAAGTCACGGCGTATCTGCTTCAAGCAGGTATGTTGGGAGCGGCCCGGTCGAAATCCATGGGAACACGAAAGGAAGTACGGTTCGTAAACCGTCTCTAGGATGCTGCGAATCACTTCCTGTACCAGTATATCTTTGGCCTTTTGGGTAAGCCGTGGAGCTAGAGAAGCGTCTGAAGGATCTACGACCCAAGGGGCACGAGACACTTTGTGGGTCCGAGGGACACGGGGCAAGGAAGTGTGCGGAAATATACGATCCATTTCCGGTCTTCGGCTCTTCTTTCGTGGAGCCAAAGAAGTCTCCTTCGTACCCTCCGGACCCAGGGCTTCGCCCCCTGTCCCTTGAGTCTCGTGCCCCTTGGGCCAACTCTGGCGGCGGCCCGTAGGGCTCCCCTCGTTTATTACAGAGTCTCTCAGTGTTTCTAGTGCTTTGATCAAGGTGCCTTTCGGTCTTTCACCACCGTTCTTCGAGCCCGGTGACAGCTTCTTATAGGCCGCTATCCACAGATCTATGTCTTTGATGAGCCGAAACAGGCCTTCTGCCTTGAACTGCTCTTTTTGACAGTGTTTCCAAAGGGCACGAAGACGCTCGGTCCAAGCCGCCGAACTTCCACCGGGGTGGGGGGAGCTGGAGGTTAGAAAGGCCCTTGTCCTTTGCCTTCCAGAGCTAAAGGCCCTCTGCCCCATTCGGAAATCCAAACGTACAAATGGTTCACCGGTTCCACCGAATGCTCGGAATCGGATGCTCTTGGGCATCTTCGCGCAGTTTTCAGGTGCTTCAGATACCGTTCGACATTCATGTGTCCTTTTCGGTGAAGTAGCTATTGGAGATTTGAAAAACAATTGGTTGTCCATAAATCGTATCTTTCTTTTTTCGTAAAACCGGTAGATAGTTATATATTTGTTTTCCATTCATATATATATTTTTCGAAAGAAGTAAAGTATCCTTCGGACCCTTCGTACCGAAGCGAGAGCACTACGTGCCTAACCGCCGAATTAGGGGACTGGCTCGTTGGGCTAGCTACCCCCCCCAGTCCCCTCAGGCATTTCGCTGCGCGTCATATGACGAGCTTCTCAACCGCCTGAAACTAGGCTCGGGGTCGGGTAATTGATCAATAAGCGTCCGCTGTTGATCAATTAGCGCCCTATCCGCACACAATTCGACTCGAAAAAGGAGTCATAAGAATTGTAGGGTTAAATTCTTGGTGTAGACTCTATATTCTCACCGGACAACGGGCATAATATTTTATTTACCACTCTACATTCGGCACCCTCCACGAGGCCCAGAGGGCGAGAATTCCTGAACTCACAGTCGCCCACCGGGTCGGGGGGTCGGTCCCACGGAAAAGTGGGAATTTCGGAATAACACAGCGTATAGAAGCCCTACAGTTTCAATAATTTAAGAAACCCGGGAAGTTACGAAAGTACATCATTGCTATTTCCCAATGTAGTAGGGAAGGAAACGTTCAAACGATGCTCGGGAACCAAGCTTGGATTAGACACGGCGGGCGGTTCGCAAAAGGCCCTGAACCTTTTGTCACCAGCTCCAGATCCGGAGTTAAATGGGACGACGAATGGCGGGCGAAGTCCCGTATATTTATTCCCGGTCATATCGCCCCCGCCGGTTTTTCTGTAGAGAGGAAGGCCAGAAGATGAGCGAGGCATCCTTTTTTTATCGTTGCCTCCGGATTCAGCAGTAGTACTGCTGTCACTAATGCTGATGTCACTAGTACTACGTTTACTAGTGCTGTCATCATTAGGTTTTTCATGGGGATCTCATCGTCTCCCTCGGTAGCTCCCATCGAAGTGCGATATACTTGGTGCAACTAATAACCTTTGGGAAAGGTATATTATTATTGGTCCAAAAAAGGGAGAATTGCGTAAGGCCCGGAGGGCTGGTGGTAGCTTTGGATTTCACCACCGAAGCAAGCCAATAGAAGTGAGAAAGCTTGCTAGGACGCTAGGCGCCTCGCAAGCATTAAAATTTTTGATTGATCTGGCTTCACATTTGCCAAGAATGGGCGTTATAGCAAAATAGAAGAAAAAACCCACTGAAGCAATTTGTCCAATAGTAACATATGGTGCTTCCACAGGTTGACATCCAATCCAACCTGAAAGCAAGCGATCTGCTACAAGCAACCGAAACAATTTTTGGTGAATTGGTCGAAAACTTGAACTACGTACATATGAAGTGTTAATGAAAGGTAGAGCCAATAATGACACAGAAACTGGTCCTATGGCGGCCACACCCCCTAATTTGTTAGGTATACTTCGAAGAATCGCATAGACTGGTAAGAAATACCATCGAGAGTAAGGGAATGGGGCCATTTCCGTTCCCAACCCTTCTCACAGAACCGTACGTGAACGTTACCGTTCATACGGCTCCCACCCCCAATCTTTTTCGTTGTAGAATTTAATCATCGAGAGTCACAGGCCTGCCCTCTTCTTGGTTTCGGGTTCAGAACCACAGATACATCTATATCCTGCAGACTGATATCCCCCGCATGCATCGCCTTGTGGTGCTCCCTGCATAGGGAAATTTGTTTCCGGTTAAGCGCCGCGTGAAGAGCTTCTAGCCCACTGATTCGGTCGCTGCTAGAGTTGACTATCGACAGGGTGCCCGCTCCACTGCGTTTCAGCGCACGGATATGGTGCATTTCGATCCTACTTTCCAGGCGACCTATAACCGAGCATCTATCTGCCGGGTGCCTAGTGGTGCGTAAGACCATCAGACAAAGGATTCTCTCCGGGTCTTTGATGCTCCTTACCAAGAATTGTTTCCCCATAACCCTCAGTTCAGTAGGTGTAGGGAAATATACCCTTGGGCCCTTCGCCGTTTCCACCCGCAGCTCGTGGGTATATTTGTTTATGACTTTACCCACGCCCTTGGCTTTCATCTTGTGTGATAGAGTGTGTAGGCAGGACCATCTGAGCTGATAATCTACCACCCTTTTGATCTTGTAGAAGTTATCACAACATCGGTAATAACTTAAGAACCCGTGCGCCACACTTCCGTACCATTGTGTGATAGTGACATCGTCTTGGGTCGCGAGGACAGGTACGGAGGTTGGTCTTCCCTCAGCGTTAATTATTCCTCTGGCCCTTAACTTGTCTAGTATCCGCGAAAGCGGTGCGTATATCTGTATTCGGAAGGCTCGGCGTTGGTTCGTGGGGACATCCTTTGCGTTCCTTTCGGGGGCTGGACCCGTTTCTTTCCGCTTAACCTCGGACTCCGGGTATAAGAGCTCGTGCACCGATACGACGAATTCGTCGAATTCTCTCACCACTCCCTGTCCATCCCGCTCAATAATATTCGTGAAGATGTCCCCTTCACTCGATTCAGGTGCCCACCGGAACATGGCGTCCCGACGAATCCCCGATGGCCTTTGTACCTCACTCACAATTTCTCGACAAATTTGTTCCAGCATTTTCCGCACTTCTTGGTCGGGTTTAATAAGTGTAAGGTTTCTACCAGCCTCCTTCGAGGCCTCCTTGGGGGCGCACACTAGTAACTTCTCTCCGAGCTTCTTAAGCCCTTTCTCCCACCCATTCGAAAGTTCCGACGCGGCCTTTCGGACGCGGCCCCGATATTTCTTCATGGCCCGAGTAACTTTGTCCGACCCCACGTGCAATTGACTCGGTTTTGGACCCAAGAGACTCATACCTAAGAAGGTTGCTTTCTCTCCCACTACGTGTCTCAGACGGGTTTTCTCTGGGTTTATCTCCAGGTGGAGAACGTCTTCGAGGAACCGGGAGACTCGTTCCATGACTTCGCGGGCCAAAGCTTTCGACCCCGAAATTGCCATCGGAATGTCGTCGGCGTAGCGGCACGCGTAGACTCGCACGAATTTAGGGTCCTTGGGATCCGCCGGTATACCCTTTCTTCCGACAATTTTAAGCCGTCCTCTCCTCTCTTGAAGCGAGGCGGCTGCTGGTCCCATCTTCATCACCGAGTTTTTCGGGATGTGCAGCAGTCGCTCATATACGGGATTGGCTTGACGATGCCTCGGGTAGCCCTTTTCGAGTTCCCTTCGGATCCTTAGGATCTCCCTGTCAAGTCTGTCGAGGTATAAATTGGTCAGGATGGGAGATATAACGCTCCCCTGGGGAACCCCCCCCGTCGGGTCTCCCAATTCGACATCCATAATCTTCGCGTTCCACATTTGGTTCAAGGTACTTTCGAGTCTACTATCTCGAATGGTTTCGCTTAATATTGACACTAGTATTTTCTTGTTGATAGTGTCGAAGCATTTCCGAATATCGAATTCGAGCCACCACGATGGGTTCTTCCACCGCATTTTGATCTCCCTCGGGGCTGAGTGAGTACCCTTGTTCCTTCGGAAGCCATGGGATATATCTTGGAACCTTGGTTCGTAGATAATTTCCAGTACCATCCGGAAAGCCTCCTGTATTATCTTGTCCCTCGGGTTCGCTATCGTTGGGGGGAACTTTTCAGCTTCATTCGGTCGTTCGGACCTCAGAATTGGCTCAAACTCGTATGTACCCTCCCTAAGTTTCCGGCCCGTTTCATGAAACCATTTCGGGCTCATGCCGCCGGGCGAAGCCACTCGACGAAAGAAGAGCGTGTTGCTCCCTGGACCCGCGGGCATATTCCCCGGGTTGGATTTGATGTTGTTATAGGCCGTAAGTAGCACTTCCGGTTTAGATATAATCTCCCTTACCAGATGGCGATATTTGCCATCGATGAATTGTTTCTCTACAAGTTGGGCCAGATGTGAAAACTCCAAGGGGTTAAGAGGAACGTCAAGATTCGAATTCTTAATCGCTCCACCCATCTGTCCATGGATCGGGTTCGCCTCATCTTGGGCCCGTACCTCATAAAGGCCTAAGGCTTTATTCAAGGCTTCGCTTATCAGTTCCGGGGTTCCCCCCGGCCAATCTTGTTTCGGTCCCAACCGATCCGAAGCACTCGGTGTGGTCCTCCCTAAGCATTTACCAGTCTGCGAACTTGGCGACGCCGTCTCGTTTGGTCCTTCCTCAGAGGGGCCCTTTCCTCCCCCGGAATTAGGAGTACTCGCGTGAGTCCGGCAAAACGACGTGACCGCCGGCCCGCCCGGGCGGAGGCGGCAGCCCCTTATAGTAAGAAGGCGGCTTGGGCTTGTATCAGGAACCACAGAGAGCATTTTCCCATCCAAAGAGCTTGCCCTGGGAAGGAGGTCACTCACTCCCCAGTTTCGGTAGGGATTAGCCTTAACGCCCTCAAGGCACCGATTTCCGTCGGTAGCGGATATTGCTGGGTCCGAACCGCGCTCCGGCACTATATGAGCCGGGGTTGACATGGGATTTGCGGGATAGAGTCAAGAGTCCACCCTATACGGCCCCAGGGTTACCCCCGTTAACCGATCCGGGCTACTTAAGTGCTCTCCGAACCGTACAAGATAGTCGCCCATCACACGGCTCTCTGACCTGACTTTCTTCGGAGCTTCTTCAAACCCGGAAGGTCTATTCAACGCATATTCCTTCGAGCGCCTATTACACGGTCCTTGGAAGATGGCGGCCTGATAGACTGCGTCAAGGTGAAACTTGCCAAACGGTAACCATTCAGTAAGTATATAGGCTCCTTTCCTGCTGCTTGTTATCAAGCGCTTTCCTATTGCTAGGTCCCTTTCAGGTAGGCGGGTAATACGGGCCCTCTGACTTCCTAGGGATAAAAGCCCTAGGACCTCACCGTTGTTTCCCACACGGCTCGTCCGAAAACCTTCGAACGCCCTGTGCTTAAGATGTCGTTTAGACTCCTGTCCCTAGTAGTATAGGTAATCCGCTCCATCTTGAACTCTACCCTTCCGCACGAGAGAGTAAGTAGAGGACAAACCATTTATGACCTGGTTGATATATACCATCAATAGGCATGGAGCGAGCAACGTACGTTCATGCGCTTCACCATTTGCAGAGCTCAGGTGCCAATGGTTAATTGCTGGTTGACAAGGACCGAAAGAGTCTCCGATTCGCCGGTACAGAACCTCATCTTAAATACAAGAGAGCCGGCTTGCTCCATACTTTCGGGTTACCCCCGGCCGGCGGGGTAGGAGGTAAATGAAACCCCCTCAACAGAGCTTCTTGCACATGCTAAGGTCTCCGTGTTCGTTGCCGAACAAGGATGAGTGCAACGCCTTTGCACAGAAATGGACTTGTGCTTTTTATCGTGCGGGATCTAGACCGGTCGCCCTATATAGTTGTCAGGATGCCCCAATACATTAGGTGCATAAAAAACGAAAATAGAAAAAAAGATTGCAAAAGCTACCCAACCTACTAAATCTTTTACGTAAATATAGGGATAAAAAGCTATTTTATCTACAGAGGAATTGATACCCAATGGATTATTGGAACCATATTGATGCAATGCAGCCAGATGAAGAATACTAGCACCTGCTATTATAAAAGGAAGTAAGTAATGAAGGCTGAAAAAACGATTTAAGGTCGCATTGTCTACGGAGAAGCCACCCCAAAGCCAAGTTACTATAGTGTCCCCTACGACAGGTATTGCGCTAGCTAAGCTTGTAATTACCGTGGCCCCCCAAAAGCTCATTTGACCCCAAGGTAGTACGTATCCTATAAAAGCTGTTATGATCATTAATAAATACCGATAGGGTTCCTCCCCCCCCCCCGGTCAGAACCACACGTGCAAGTTTTCCCGCATGTGGCTCGTCCATGATAACTTATTCAGGTTTTACCGGCCTTTGCGGCCCGCATAAGCGATATCTCCCATCCGGCGGGGCATCCCGCCGTAATTGAAAATCCTGATTCGGGGTATATTAATTGAGTCCAAATTAGGGCCGCTTAACGGCGGCTTACCAGCTATTACATTCATCCCCCATTCAGGACCCCCGCCGGGACTGTCTGACAGGGTTGGACTTTTTGACGTAGTAAGCTCTGTTTGACGGCTTCAAAATTACCATCCAGCGTGGTGTACGGATTGGATTTTTTAGAACCCGCCGGCCGCCCGTAAGCATCTAGGCTGGAGCATCATGTCTGATACATTGGGGTGGGCTTTAGCCTCCTCCAGGTCCTGTCCGGGTGGGTAGGCCGGCCCAGATGGCAAGGGGGCCGCCGCTCCCTTGGATTATGGAGTTACTAAGCATGTCCGGGACATACGCCTCGGAACCCAGATTTCAGTGGCACGTCCCCTGTAAGTCGTCCTTTTCGGACGGGACGTAACCTGCTATACGCCATCCGGGTTGGGATTGTAGCTGTTGTAGGGAAGGGAAAATTCCAAGACATATTTTTTCCTTTCCCTACCTCACAAGGTACCTTTGTTTATTGCCCTTTCAGTTTCCGGAGTCCATCGCCAATTCCTCTGCTCAAACGCAGCCAACTTCGGGGTTTGCTACCAGCCTCTACTCCTACTTTGCTTTATCCGATTCCGCCGTGCTCTCCAGGCGCGGCGAGCGCTCACCCCTCACTACATGGGGGAAGGGGGGTGGTCAGTTACTATCAGAGAGCCTTTCCGCGTGTTTCCGGCATAGCATTTTATCATCTACAGCCCTTTCCTCCGAGCATTATTTCACTCGTCAGGGCTTCGTCGTATGTTCGACATTAATTGCCCGGTGTCTCTCTCGGAGTACATTTATGGCTGATCTGTCACCCATACATTTTTGGCCAAAGCTTTGTGCTCCTGGACTCGGTTCCCGCTTCTCCCTAAGCAGGGTCCCTATAGAGTCTTTTTGGGTGATCCCTAGGTCTCACGTTTGTTCGTTTGCTCGCCGTTTAGGACCATGTACGACTTTTCCCGTTAGTTACAGTTACCTCCGGAGGGTTGTTCGCGCGAGAATATTTTATCGACCCTCTCGCCTTCCGGACCCCCGTGGTTGGGAGGGGGGGCTGTGGCTTGACCCTGTTGCGTACGAAAAGAAAATCTTTTTTTTGCCATGCGGCGGAACAACGGATAGGCCCCATGCTTTAGTTCCCTGCGGTCTGGTCCCGCCTCGGGTTAGGAGTCTTATCCGGGCGATCGCTTTCAACCTTCGCATCTTTGAACGAGACTTCCTAGGCGCACTGAAATTACCACTCCAAGGCACCAAACTAATTCTCTAGGACTCGCATAACTTCCATAATATAAACCACGAAAAAAATGAAGATAAACGACAATAAAAAACATACTGGCTCCATTAGCATGCATATAGCGAAGCAACCAGCCTCCTTTCACATCTCTCATGATGTGTTCCACGCTTAAGAAAGCTAGATCCACATGAGGTGTATAATGCATAGCTAAGAAAACACCTGTAAGTATTTGGATAACCAAACAAAGACCAGCCAACGAACCAAAACCCCACCAATAACTTATATTGCTCGGAGTTGGATAATCTATCAAATGATTGTTGAGTGTAGAAAATATAGGTTGTTTAAGAATCGAGAGTCGTCTTGCCATAAATTTCGTGCCTTTTTCCTTTTCGCGGATCATGGAAACTTTGTGTTCTTCATGATTGACGTCATACATCATGGGCAGGATTGACCCATCGGGGGCCTTAGGTTAAAAAAAATAGATATATATTTTTTTTCTTCGTTCTATAACGCCAACTTGAGCCAGCATCGACGGGGTCCATAAAGCAAATAAAAAGAATTCTTTGGCGATGATGTGCATTTCACCTTCTCTTGTCGGACAGTCCCCAGACCTTCGAATCGTAGTCGGAATCAATACAAAAATCTACGCGGTCCAATTCACAAATCTTTTCTCCTTTACAAGTGTCCATTGGATAATGCAAAACGTTGTTGTTACCCGGTTCTATTATTCGATCGATGCAATCAGCGCTGCCCTTAACTATATAAGGACTCCTTCAACTCGGTAAAGCGGTGTATCAGGGACAAGTACCTAAGAACCCCCCCAGGCCCAGAATTGTTGCTCAGGGAGGGGTATCGCTTCGTAGATGTCGATTCAGCGTCGTGCTATACGATGACACTCCCAGGCCCCTATCCGAAAGACCCCGGTGATGTAAGCCGTAACGCAAGGATTACTTTGGGACTATAAGGAATAAGGAATTTCCCCGAGCACAACAAAGGTTTTGGAGATTTATACAATTAATTAGCCAGCTTTAGATATTGCAATCTAATCCTCTCCTTTACGAGGAGGGAATAAAGCTATTATGATTCGAGGAATTCTTGAAGTTGATAGGAAAGGTCTAGCCATTTCCATCAATAAGTTGAAGGAGTTGCCACAGGTTACTGAAAGGTATTCCGAGGCAGAGTTGGTCGTAAGTGCCCTTTGTTTTGTCGGACAGTTTCCCGGTTTTGTGGTAGCCGACAGAACCGAGTCCCCCGCCCCGCACCCAACAACCAGATATAATTCTTGATCTTCGGAATGTAGCGGACACCGTTTACAAACCCCATAAAGACGAGATGCTTACGGGACCTACAGGCGGTACGTACCGCGTGACCGAAAAAATAGTTCCCTTGTGCCCCCTCGATCTATGCTTCCTATCTTCAGTCCAGTTCGAGCTCCTAGCGAAAGCGTACCTAAGGTTCTAGTAGAAGTGCCATGATCCCCGCCCGGAGTTCCTATGCCACTTCCACGATGAAAGTCTCTGGACGTTCCCAAGGGAAAACTAGGGGCCTATGTAACAGATCTCAAGAACGTGGTAACCCAGGGAAGATCCAGGTCCTTAGTATCTTCGGAGGTTGGAGGTCAAGGCTATCTCCTCCCCTGACCCATAAATTATATATCTATATATATATATATATAGATAGATATATAGATATATATAGATATATCTAGTACATATAGATATATATAGATATATAGATATATATATAGATATATCTAGATATCTATTGCAGCTCATCGTCTCTCTCGAATAAGAAAAATAGTAGCTCATTTTCTTTCGGGAGATGGGCGAAGAAAGAATAAACATGAATTTAATAGTCTCTCCTATAAATAATAGAATCTATTTGATTTATGCATTTTCTCCGTTATACACAAATATATAATATGTATATATATATTTGAATTTATTTTATTTATCAATCCATTCTATTTATTCCAATTCAATTGATTAACTCTTCCCAATCTCTTCCCAATTATATGGAATTCTTCCATATCCCATATAGATTCCTATTATATATTCCTTTCCCGACCCTTTAATTACATATTAATTAAGGGGTATTCCTCTCCGTATCATACTACAGATCCCCAACGGGTTTGGTCATATTAGGTAAATATGCGTCATTTAGCGAAGGTGTCATTAGCGATGAGGCTTCTGGAGTATTAATTACATATATTTATCTACAAATCCTCGGGATTTAGCCATATTAGCGAAATTTAGTCATTTAGCAATGCTTCCTTCATGTTAGCGGGGAGATTTCGGGTACTATATCTATCGTAAGCAATTTTATGGCGGTCTAGGATAGCTTGGCTCTTTTTAAATCTGATTGGAAATAACTTCTGTCATTATTTGTTCGCGGTTGTCTACTAGGTCATTACTTAATTTCTTGCCCGAAACGACGCAGCGTTTGATTAGTAAGGATTTGGGGCCGGGTGGCAATAGAGGTCATCATTTTTTCTTTCACATAAAGCGAGGTGCTAAATCCATGGGCTGCTATATCCGGCATCCGGACGAGAAAGATTCGGATTCTCGCTCCAAACCTTGCTGAAACGAAGCCCGGTGATTCTTGGCGTAGTTACTGTTACCTATTTTTTCTTTCCAATGCCGCATTCCCAAATTCGATAAATTTACCTTTTATATGTATATATCGGATTCCTCCTCCGCCAAGCCTCACATAAATTGGATCGTTAGCGCGGAGCCGCGGTCGATTCGTTTTTATTATCCCTTTCTATGTATAAAAATCCGAAGCCGACAAGAGCTTGGAAAATAAATGCAGCGGTTCATTGTATAGCTGTAAAGGATTCGGGGGGACATGAGTACCGGCGGCCGGGGGTAGGGAAACGGATATCTACACTGTCGCGCCTGGCCCGAAGGTCACTCCGGCGTCAATAGCTTTTTCAGCAGGCAGTAAAAGCTCTTGACTTGAATGTTTACTCGATACGGGTGTCTGCAAGTGCGATACGATGAAGCTCTGCCAGTTTGCCCTAGCGCCGTTACGTGCGGCGCGTGCAATATCCAACTCTGCCCGTGTATTCTCAAGCAAATTATGAGAACTTGTCCCCGCCGTGTGCTTGGGCGGGTTCATTTTAAGCTCCAATGCCGCGCCATATTCGCCAAATTCTGTTTTCCTCCAGCGCCACCATTTTTGACTTCCGAATTTATCCGTTCGCGTCCGCGATCGTCTTAGTGGTTGCAATGCCGCCAACCGCCGTCCCTATAGCCACAACTGTGGCTAGTCCGCCCGTACCCGTAGTGGCTGGCAATGTTTCCGGGGCATGTTTGGGCGCTGCGTTTGCTAGCCCACAGTTTCTCCCCATGTTACGTTTGGGTATCCGGTTGCCATTCAAATCCGAACGATTTTAAAGGGTGCGGTTGGCATCGTTCAACCCGCCTGCGCCCCAAGAATCCTTATAAGCTATATAAAATTGGAGTTGATTATCATTCATAATTTTATACCTGAGTCGTATATAGTAAACTGATGCTATATATATAAATAACTCCATTTCGTTCCCCGGGTTCACCAAATAAAGACGTAATGGCATATGCTCTATCTATCATGGCATATGCTATCGGAGAAACAAGTATAAATCTACCGTAATAGTTGTCCCGTAACCATTCCTACAGCCGAAGGCAATAATAATATAAATAGTATTGGACGAATCTGGTTCTGCGGGGGGACAGAAAGGCGGAATCCGTGTCTGTTTACCCAGTGATCTATTAAACATAAAACCATGCTTGCCGTGACCGGGCTACGAAATAGGGATGGGCCAGGGGATTAGCTTGGGCGATATAACCAGAATGAGTAACCGGATGAAAAAGTACAAATTCATATAGTAAACTTTTGGCTTCTATTTTAAATGGAAATATAAACTTTTGTCGAGATTACTGAAAATTGCCTTTAAATGCAGGAGGGCTTGTAACCCTTAACGATTCATTCAGGGGCAGCCTCCTCCAGCTGGCTACATGCCTTAGGCCGGCTAAGGCTACAAACAGCAGGCCTAAGGCCCGAGGCGGAAGCCGAAGGCCGGCAGGGTTTCGGGGCGTCACTCGTCGAGTCGGCCAGAGAACCCAGCCGAATCAGTATTTCCGAAGGACTTTCCCGGCCATTTCGAATGCCCCCCCTTGGCCCCAAGCCCAACATATTACCCATTAGTCACCTTTGGCTGGTTCACGCCCCGGGCCGACGGGTCCATTACAAAAGAATCGAACAGAGTAGTAAGAATCATGGGAGAAACGGCAGAATGCATAGTCTACTTCACTAAATTAGGTAAAAAGCCAACACCCCAATCAATCCCGTTTTTTTTTTCTGCGAGTTTCCCTCTACAAAATTACTAATATTTTAGAAATATTTCCATAACTATGAGCAATTTCCAATTAGTGAGCCATGTTTTTTGAGTCTCAGAGCCCCACTCCGGCCCTAGTTTCTTGGGAATATCTCCGATCGATGACACCCCAAAAAATATCCTATCCAAAAGTCCTGATGTTTTCGCAGGATCTTCGTAAATCGACAAGCTTTTTTCTATATATCCGCTTTCTTTCTATTCTGAGAGCCATGAGCCAGCAGCGCCACCAATTTGAGGAAATTGCTGAAACCTCTTTTCCAGATTTTGGATCAACCAGGATTTATGTGGAATTGGCGGTATCAACCAAGTGGTTCCAGAGAAAAAATAAGAGCTCCTTCCATCATGGTAATCCGTCCGCTATTAGTTCATAAATCTTTTCTTTGGTATAAGTAGAATTAGGATCGAAGTCACATTACGCGATAGAAAACTCAATTCAATTCTGGTATTTTTGCCTCGTAGTTTGCTTCCTCGAACGACTCGTTCACGCTGTTTATAATATACTAATGCGATTAAAGGCTGGTTACGGGCGCAACCAAACGAGATAAACACTCTTTATTTCTATATTCAAGTTTTTCATTTTGGCCCGGAATGCACTGTTCTTGCCTATGTTCTTCGGAAAGCACGTCGGGCCAGCGTGTCTTCTTCCAGGAGCGTAATAACGATCCGGCCTGAGATGCTGACGAGATCCATTGAGCTGACACGGCCTGCTTCTCATGGCGTCCCTCAAAGATTCATGCTATCTCACAATGAAATATGTGCTTAAAACCCATTTTTGGGTGGTTGGGATTAAGGATAACCCATAATATAGGAGTAGAACTGTGATCATTTTTCAAACAAATGATTCCCTATTTCGAGTCCCACCAATCCAGTGCCCGTTGCAGTCAGGGTGTTTTATATTTGGCCACAATCACCTGGATTCTTTCGACAAAGACCAATCCGAAAATTTGCGAACTTAGAGCAAATAGAAGTAAAAAATTACAAGTGACCAAAAATTAACCTAAGAAAATATAGGAGGCTGTCATGATATCGATGGTTTCTGGATGCTCTTTGCAACAAAAATTGAACGGAATTCCCGATTTCCTCATATGGAGAGGGAATCATGTAGGGACAGTAGCATCATTAGTCGGTCTAGCCCGTCTTCGTAGCATTGCCAGATATTCCGTCGGGACGCTATTTATTAGAGCCTCTCGTCATGATGGTTTTGTAATGGCCTATTAGCGCTATTAATTCGGGCCATTTCCAAGCGTCTCGGGCTTGCTGGTGTTGCCAGTTGCCAACCCCTTCCCTAGAGTAAGACCAGTCCATGCGACTGACTAATGATCTTCCTGCAGTAGGCCCATTCCGGGTACGGGCTCGCAGTGCATGGCAGTCCGAACCAAATTACAATCGAGGAGAAGGCGGCGCCGTGTAGGGTCGTATTAAACACGTCGGTTGGTCGCTCTATAGATACCAGTAAAGCTGACCAACTAATATTCCCATTTCAACTATTTGAGCCTCGTACGTACCCTGTTATCGTCAGCCCCCCGGTTTGAGCCAGGAGCCATTTATGAGCCAGGGGTAGCCGCCCCCCCCCTCCGTTGAGTTGTGGTACATCCCGGACAGGAGCTAAAGCGGATTCAGAATGAGCGCGTTTACGCCCAGATTCAGTCAACTCGCTACTTTCAGCAGAAGACTACTTTCCTACCCGCCGCGTCCCGCATACAGTGTGCGAGCCATGGTGAGAGGCGCATATAGACCACTAATCGAACATCGAATAATTGGAAAAATCCAAGTAGGATTGCGTATAGAAAACTCAGCAGTAGTATTTACCCAATTCAAATTAATTAGGAAGGAATAGAATTACTTAATCTGGCTTCTAATTTTCTGACAGGCATGGGCGTAATAACAAAGGAAAATAAAAAACCAACTGAGGCTATTTGTCCAATAGTAACACGATGGGGGAGAGTAGCACCTATAAAGGGAAGTAATAAATAGGGGCTAAATCGAGTTAATCTCGAAAGGATATGTGGCGGTTCCCTGTTTGCTTCTTAGTCCAATTCATCGAATACCCAAAAGATATAATCATCCAAATAAAAAGCTTCTACGATAATCTTGGGACATACGGCGCGAACTAGGTCCAACGAGGGCAGAGCGTATCGTAGCTTATATCCGCCCCCCCCACAACAGGTCCTTTCAGCGCTTCGCGGACGCGAAGGAAGTGGGCAGAGAATATAGCAAAAAAATCTATTTTTTTGCCGCCCCTCAAGCGTGCTTTTTGTTGAAAGGTCCGAGAAAGCGCAAAGCGCTGTCCGGGCAGCCCTTTTTCAAATAGGGACTCTATCTTCGTCGGCCGAAGTTAGTTCTATTGGTGAATTGCGAACTTAGGCATCACTTTCTATCACTAGATTTTTGTTTCACTCGTTTATGGTGAGATATCTTTGTACATAAAGTTGCGCAGCCTCACATTAAATCTCTATTAAATCTCTGAGGAGCCTACTAACAAAGAGTGTCCTTCGGGCTTACCCTCCGGGCCGGGAGAGAGCTGAAGGCAAAAAATCCATAGATTTTTTTTTCGCTCCGCGTTTCCTGCGCTTTGCGCCTTCGGCCCCAAATATATATATTTTTGTTTTAGCACTCCTCTTAAGGGAGCCATTCGAAGGCTACTAGAACACCAGATACAAAGACTACCCATGCTAATGATAAAGGCAAGAATACTTTCCAGCCAAGTCTCATTAATTGATCATAACGATATCGTGGAAATGCTGCGCGGACCCATATATATACAAACAGAAAGAAAAGAACCTTTGTACTAAACCAGATAGGGCCCGGAATTACCCGGAAAATAGGAATATCCAGGATGGGCAGCCAACCTCCTAGAAAAAGCAATGTACAGAGACTGCTCATTAAGATCATATTAGCATACTCCCCTAAAAAAAAAGGAGCAAACCCCATAGCAGAATATTCCACATTGTAGCCCGCCACGAGTTCTGCCTCGGCCTCTGGTAGATCAAAAGGAGCTCGATTAGTTTCTGCTAAACGAGAAATGAAAAACATGAGAAACACAGGAAACAAGGGAAAAACGAACCATATCCGTGTTTGCGCCAGAACAATCTCGCTGAAATTGCGGGAACCTGCGCATAGTATGACGGATATCAGAAGCAATCCTATGGAAACTTCGTAGGAAACCATTTGAGCGGCAGATCGTAATGCTCCCAAAAAAGCATACTTGGAGTTACTTGCCCAGCCCGCCGTAATAATTCCATACACTCCGAGTGAAGATATCGCAAATAGATACAAAACCCCAACATTTGGATCTGAAAAAACCATACCATAATCGAAAGGGATGACAGCCCAAGCGCACAAAGCCAGTGTGAACGTCAGAACGGGTGCCATTAGAAAAATAAAAATATTCGCGCTACTAGGCAAAATTGGCTCTTTCACCATGAGCTTCAAACCATCTGCTAGAGGTTGCAACAGTCCCAAAATGCCGACTACGTTCGGTCCTTTTCTCCTTTGCATAGACGCCATGACTTTTCGTTCTGCTGGTACCAAGAACGCGACGCCCAATAACAGGGGTATTATAATTCCAAGTATCTTAGCGACAAGACCAATTAGATAAATTTTCATATTTGTTGGCTTTTTTTTTTATTTATCGTGACCGAAATAAATTACGTAGTAATGGCATAACCGAAAGATTGGTCATCTTGGATTATCCGTAAAATTACATAATAAACTCACCAGGAGTAAGACGAAGGTCCCGAAATATTCAACAGATAACTGGCCGCACTCCCCGGGGATTTACGATTGGAGCGCTTCACGAACGGGGGGGGCGGGGCGTAGCACTCGATCAGAGGGAGAGCGCTTTACCGTTAGAGGGCGCGACGAAAGAAACACTACGTGCCGCCGCCCCCGTTTCTCAGCCATTTCGGCGAAGTGCGCGGAAATCTACGAGCCATTTCCGACCCCTCGGTCCTTCGTAAACTCGACCCCTTCTTCCCACAAGCGCTGTTCCTCTGGTCAAGTGCTGCGCACCTGCCCCCTGAGCCGAAGGATGACTTCGGTTATGATAGAAAATTCGTAAAACTGAAGGTACTGTAGAGGCAGGGCCTTGGTAGCCTTATCAAAGTACGGTGAGATACTCCGCCACCTCTTTAGCCTCTTCGAGCTATGGAAATCGGGCAAAGACTCGAAGTCATTCACTTTGATCCCTATCCCCCCCTCAACGCGGAGTGAGCGGCAGCTCGCACCGCTGATTTCGTGCTCCATCCGTTGATAATGAGATCCGAGATTGTACTCGGTCTACAGACTGAGTAACTTCTACATAGATGTGACCCAATCATAATATCCATAAAACAAGAGACCCGGGCGTGGATCAATCGGTAACCGAGTTCTAATAACCAGCCAGGTGGCTAGTTCCCTAGTGTCCCGGATTGCTGCTTAATAGCATCCAAGCTAGTTTTCGGGGCTTGGAGTATGATTCTAGGTGATGAGTTTTGCACCTTATGGGAAATTTCGACGGGGACACCAACGCTCATAAGCCGGGTAAAGCAGCGCTCTACGACGTTCAACGTCATGACCGTCTCTGGATCCTGCTGCGTTTATTTGAACGCCCACGCAAGCATCAATACCTACTACCAGCTCGTCCTGGGACCACGGCCAATGCAGAGCACCCTGGGCACCGGTCCCAGAGAGGTTCGCAGCCGCTCCATAAATTTCAGTATATATCCGCCGCCGGAGACATTTTTGCCGTGTCCAGTTCCATATCCCGGCCCCGCACAACCTTCACCAGGAGTTGACAGGGGAACCGGGACGACTATCCGGTCCGCTATGTAGTTGAAGATCCTTCGGCTGAAGCAGTGAAGGAAGAAGCGCCAATAAGCGCGCGTTACCGGCTACCTATCATAGTATTTCCGCGGACATAGCCTCCTTTAAATTCTCTTCTTCCGGTGCCGTCCCGACTGCCTGTTTGAACGTGGATAAAGGGTAAACTGTCGGAAATCAAAATAAGAGCTTTACCGATCGATCAGGTGGGGGGGGGGGGGGGCTCGTATGCAACTCCCTGAGAGTTGTGGTAATGGTATTTTTTGTACCAATACATGTTATGAGAGGGGGCAAGCTTTCTCTGTTGCCCCAGGCCTCGTTCAATTGAAGCATTTTTGGGCGCGATTAATCGGATTAATCCCCAAAATCCAAGCTCGTAGGGATCTTATTTGGTCGGGATCGCTGTTCGTGAAATCCGTTATAAATACCTACGGGCATTCGTAACCATTCCATTCGGGGCAATGGGACAAATAATAATGAAAAAAAACGAGTCTTGCAGAAGGTTAAGAAGCATAATCCGTTTTTAACCAACCAAAGCGGTTTACTAGGAACAGAACCACAACAAACACGGCTGATGAGAAAATACCAGCCGGAGACACGTGGATCATCTCAGGCAACAGCCCGAGAATCGGCAAAATGAAAAACCAGTAAACATTCATTTTATATTACGTTTTACTCACGGGTTCCTGAGATCCACGCGATGGGGGGGGGCAGCTTGCGTTACCCCTGAGATTGAAGCGGCGTACAGCTCCAACCCGCTTGTATTGATGAACCTTTCTTCGATGGTGCGTATGACGCGGCCGGCGTGGGTCTTTATTCCTCTGCTCGAACCAACCTCAGTCAACAAGATTTTTAGCCGGACCCTTATGTCCAATTTCATATTGATTTTATTTTTTTTTTTATTTGCAAACGGAGCCATGAAATGGCTATAATCTCGAAAGATTCCTATCAATAGATATTATCCTGGTGAAACTGGATTCTCAAGGATAAGATTGCTAGTAAAAAAGGAATCCGTGTCTTTCAGTTTCCACCCTTAATGCAGGGATACATAGGAAGACGGGCGTGTGCCATTGTAGCCGCGGCGGCTATTTGAATATCAACATTGGATTGGACACACTTCTTTTTTTTTAGTTGGGCCGCTGCCGCATCGTCTAAAATCTCCGACTGCCAATCAATCGTAACTCGTCCATGTATGTGATTAGAAATTTTTTTTTTCTTGTCTGAGAGGTTTTCGAATTCCTGAGAATTCCATTCCAAAGGATTCAAAAGTTTACCCCGTATGTTCAACTCACCGAAAAATTCGGAATTTGCGATAGGCTGGAACAATTGCCAATCTATGTATATTAACCAACGGATTGAACAGGAGCGGAAACAGGTGCTTCACTTTGTTATATTACGATCTTTCAAGAAAAGATTTGGGAGGTTTGTCAACGATTATAGAATCTTGCCGATTCGGTGAGCATAGAACCTATAAATAAATCTGACTTGGATCGATAAAAAAAATCCCGAGACGCGCTTGAGCAACTGCGCGATTTGTATGTTGAATATTCTACGGATGACGCTAATAAACTGGTTTCAATCTATACATCTTTTGTGAATCTGGTGCGCCGGGTTCAGAATGAAGTGATTGGAATTCCAATATAAGATTGCATTACCCAGAGTGAGATTCCAATGACCATTGGTAGGTAGTTCGGTGGCACTTACTTCGGAAAAGTGGATTTACAGTCAAGGGTCCAATAAGATTGATTTTGCCATAAGGTAGATAAATTTGGGTGTTTTCGTTCCCGATACAAATTATATGCATGGAAATGTTCATTAATACCGTTTCACCGTTCCAGATTTATGTTGAGCAATGTCAAAATCAGAATGCAATTCTGGAAACAAAGATAAATTACTTCATTTATTCTCGTGAGCCAGATTGAAATTTATCTTTGTTCCTTCCCACGTCGAACTATTCACGATTCAGCATTTCCGGCAGGGCGGGAGAGCCCCCCCACTCATACGGCTATTGATCCGCAGAGTTGTTATGGAACCGCACTTAGGGATTTCATACTTTGTATCGGGTTACCAACCATTTACAGGTTGGACCCAAACCAAGTGCTGGGGCTCGCTCAAGAATTCAATTCGCTCAACAGCATCGCGGGAGCCCACACGAACAGTCCACTGTCCCACGGCCCTCCCTGGCCCACAACATCTCATTTACACTAACGTAGTCACTCACAGACAAATCAATGAAACTGTTTCCACTCGGCGAGACCTTCGCCACATTAAACACATTTCTAGCCACTTCGTCCGTCCTACTCCCGAAGCAAATACATAATGGCATTATTACTTTCATAACGCATTATTCAATCCCAAACTAGTGGCTTCTTATATTCCTCCAATAAACATAATGAGTGCGCGGATATCGATCAATGCTTAGAGGCAATAGTTGCAGACGGAGTATAGAGAAACAATCGAACTTATCAAAAAAAACATAGACTCACGTTCCAGCAAATGGCGATAAAGTTGGTGGACGAGCTCGAGAGGAGGGCGTCGAGGCGTTTAATTAAAACCGTATTGCATGCAGTAATACAGCAAGGGCTCCTCCGGGTCCATGGATGATTAATGAAGCACTTCACACTCGCCAATTACTGGGTTAACGCTTTTTTTTTCCTCGCCCCCGATTAGAAATACTGAATGATATTGGTCAATGGGACGCATAGATTGTGAAATAAGGGTACAACAGTATTAATATTGAAGAATTTTGTAAACCATGCCGCATATATACGCTCATTATGCTTCGTCTGCAACAAATAAATATATCGATATTTTATTTATTCATATATCTATATGATATTATTTGCAAAATCGGAGGGCTCGGCAAATCGCGGCCGCTACGCGCCTGGTGCTTTATAAGCTGCGTAGCGGCGCCTAGGGCAAGCGTCCCGATTGCGGTATGCGTAGCTGATCAGTCCGCGACGCGCCTCCTCATATTCAGCCGTTTTCGGCATGTTCTGCAAGTTATTGAATCGCGTACCCACGTAGCGATTGTGAGCGAATAAGTATCGAAAATGGGCTTTCCGATAATATACATAACCTCTTAAATTAAGGCGCGTAGCGTTTGTAAAGTGTTTTAGTTCTGTACAGGGAGAAATGAAAAATAAGGTACTTTAAAAGCCCGAATGGTAGAAAAAGGAGGAAATTGCCAGCGGCAGAAAATATTACCAGATCCGTTCTTCTCATCGGTGCTGTCCTCGATCATCGGTCCATTTCGGCTTCCCATCGGCGGGCATTTTCTTTGTCACCGAAAAGGGATACAAGGAATTGGAATCATAATAAGGTAAAAAACATCCGTATGTCCACCACAAAAAGCGTTTCTTAGGGTCTTCCAAGCCCTTCTCCGGGAACTTTTAGCATAATAGTTAGAGCGGAAAATCTTCGTGATGGCTGGGGCTGAAACAGACAAATGACCTTGTTATATATGCGCCAAACTTATGAGATGTTGAGCTTTTTGCATAACATGGGTGGGCCCCGGGTCCGTTTCATTACCTCCATCCCTCGCCCCGTGCTTTCCCCACGACATAAGGAGGGGGGGCGAAGCTATATGCTTCGCCCTAATTCCCGCCCCACCAATATATAGAAACAGGGAGAAAAGGCCATACAACATCGACAAAATGCCAATAAAAAGCAGCTGCTTCGAAGCCAAAGTGATGCTTCGGGGTAAAATGACCCAGATATTGACGAATCCCACATATTATTAAGAAAATAGTACCTATAATGACATGAAATTGAGATAGGTAGGCTCTTTCAAGCTTCCCCCCCCTAAGAACCGCACGTGCGAGTTTCCCCGCATGCGGCTCGAGCAACGGAGAGTTAGTTCGGGCCCTGGTTGACCTGGGCCCGCGACTTGACGACTGTTGGTGCGCTTTGCGCCCATGATGCATTATGCTATCACTAAAGTGTTCTGTAACTCTGCGAGTTGCTTATGCCGCAACTGCGCGATTGGCCAATATTTACACGCGCACTGCTCGTAGTTTAGTTATTCACCCGAATTTCGCGTGGTGAGTGGCTTCTTCAGTGCTTCGTCACCCAGGATTCAGGTCAGCACCAGAGGCGAAATGTAGATTGTTCTAGACCGGTAGAGTCAGCCCTACGACCCCCGTGTGGCGCCCGATAGGGTAGGGGCCGCCGGGAGCCTAAATGGCTGAGAAAGGAGAGGCCGGGGTTGAAAAAAATAGATTTGGGCAACTTCGATTGGCTTTTTGAATCGTCTTCTGCCCATTGGACGGTATCCGATCTCACGATCGAACCTCCCGACGCCGGGGAGCCCATTGGGTTTACCCTGTTGACATTTCGACTCCAATGCAAGGTTTCAGATCCCGTGCTATACTCCGGTGATCATTTGCCGATCGGGGCACGCACCGATTCACCGTGTCCCGAATCACATCCGGCCCTACTCAATGAAAACTCGTCGTAGGTGCGGTTTTACGAAACGTCCCTGCACAGTTCACTTGCGTTGATCAGTAGCCTTGGCACTCCTAGCGGGTTGTATGCTATATCATAAACTTTTTACTTTGTCCCTCACGCTTCGAGCCCTCTCCGTTTCCAGGAGCGCAGGGTGAGGTAGGAGCATCCCGTCGGCAGGGATGGCAATATAGTCCGGTGGGCTATACGCATTGTCTTATGTCCCTCGGGTCGCACAACCATGAAACCCTGTGGCTAAAAAAAACGTAGAACCATAAATTCCATCGGAAATAGTGAAGGGGGCCTCTATATATTCAATTACTTGAAACCCAGTAAAGACTAGAGCCAGTAAAACGGTAGCTATTAAAGCGTAAACTGCTTGTTGTTCTAAACCGGCGAGTATAGCATGATGAGCCCAAGTTACGGCAGCTCCAGATGAAAGTAGAATAAGGGTATTTAGAAAAGGAATTCCCCAAGGATCTAAAACAGAAATACCTTTTGGGGGCCAGATAGCTCCGATCTCAACCGTAGGTGCCAGAGAAGAATGGAAAAAAGCCCGAAAGAAAGCTAAAAAAAACATCACTTCAGAAACGATGAAAAGAATCATACCATAGCGAAGTCCTAATTGGACCACAAATGTATGATGTCCTTCGTAGGTGGATTCACGTACAACATCGCGCCACCATACAAAGTAGGGGTCAGTCGGGTCTTTCAACACATCTGCCCTCCGAACCGTACGAGGGGCTTTCACCTCAAACAGCTCTCACCTCCGATCTCCACTTATAACTATGAACTTTAAATCTTATGATTCAAATCTCTATGGGAGGGACCATCCGAAGGCGTTGTAGCATAAATTTCCTAGCCTGAGATGGATTCATAACTAAATGCCGGGATTACTCCCAGGATAAGCTTGATTCTGTTCCGAATAATGGAGATACGAACGCGGACGGACCATTCAACTTTATGGGCGGCTGATTGGCCGCGCCGCTGGGACGAGACAATGTCTCGACATCCAACACCTCTACGGTAGAACAGTGCGATCGATAGCTAGGCTCCTTGACTGCCAGGCTGAACTGCCAAATCCGAAGCTATTACGAGCCCTCCGAACCCCATCACCCGATGGGTTATTTCCCCGACTCAACATAGTACTTATTTTTGTGTCCCTGGGGAGACAATGATCCAGAAGGGTTTAGGCCCCTGCGCAATTAGCTGATCTCTCAGCTAGTTCCTTGTCGGAGTGCCCCACGGTCTTTCAGGTACTGTACACACACCATGTATTGTGGACTGTTTCAGCCCCCTACGAGGAGGCCTACTTACCGTGCTCTTGCCGTAATATTCTGCTTGAGACAAGAGGAGCTATGTGACGCGGGCATTGCGTATCAAGTTAGTTATCCTAGCCCTACCTCCTGCTCTTTCAGAGCGTCTTAGCGGTGGCAGCCCCACAGTTCTCTGATTGAAACTTGCTGCTTCCAAGTAAGCCATGTTACTATGGCTCATCTGCAAGTTGAGCCTGTGTCCCAGCTTATAAGCTAGCCTGAACGGCACAGAAAAGAGTGGATAGCTCCTCTTGTCGTACGATGTATCTTCGGGCGCACCATGGTATATAAGATCATTCCCAAGCCTAAACAGAGAAGTGTTCCGCCTCCCGTGAAAGAGTGCATGTACATAACACCACCAATAGTGCTTGCCAAGGCTCCGAGTGAACCCAAAAGAGGCCATGGGCTGGGATCCACTAAATGAAAAGGATGTTTTTGAGAGACACTCATAATTGGTATTTTGTTTGCTTTTTAGTCTAATTCATTGGATACCCAAGAAACATAATCATTCGAATAAAAAGCTTCTACGACAATAGGCATAAAAGCATGATTAGTTACACCCCGTAGGTTTTGAGAGATGAAACAGTCAAGCGAGTCGACGGGGATCGAACGCACGGAAAAGCGAAATAGAAGACGGAAGCTTTTTTACAATAGTGACATAATATTTTAAGTCATCTATTTTTTGGAATACAAATCATGGAAGCTTCAATTGCGTTCCGTGCTATAGGTCCCAGGCCTACTCGCGGGGTAGTTAATTTTTTTTCCATTGGGTTCACCGGTCGGCGTCGTTACAGGCTTTGGTATATCATTTGCATGCGTGAGAATTCAATTCTGTCTGAGTCGCCTGCGCTACAACCTTAGCGACTCCCGCAATCACTATAGGTATAAGAGCTCTCGCTACGGCTTCTGCCCCGGAATTACCTATACAAGATATTACAAAATCTTTTCCGGTATAAAGAAAGTTTTTCATGCTCGCCAACCTTAGCAATAGCCAAACGACGAGGAACCTACCTAAAGCATAAGGAACAATAAGAAGTTGAATTAACCACAAATTTTGTTAAGAAGCACTCATTTTAATAATGAAGTCTTTATAAGTGAAAATGAAACAAATCATGAGTATGTAAATTCGGTAGTCCCAAGTGTTACTCGGGAAGAACCAAGGAATAGTAGGTTCAACCTTCATAGAAAATTCGAAAAGTTGCTTGTAAGTTTTTGAACAGAGTTGCTTAGAAAGGAATAGGACACACACAATCGGTATTTTGTTTGCTTTCTAGTCCAATTTATTGGATACCCAAGAAACATAATCATCCAAGGAAACAGCCTCTACGACAATAGGCATAAAGGCATGATTGGTTCCACAAAGTTCACTGCACTGACCATAGTAAACACCCTCTCGTTTAATAAAAATGGAAGTCTGATTCAAACGACCAGGTACAGCATCACATTTTACACCTAAGGAAGGTACAGCCCAACTATGAAGTACATCGGCGGAAGTAATAATCATACGTAGATGAGTTTTTGCTGGTACAACCATCCGATTGTCCACTTCTAATAAACGTAATTGACCCAATTCCAACTCATCCTCTGGAATCATATAACTGTCAAAAGTTAGTGACTGTTCATCAGAACTGTTATAGTCTGAATACTCATAGGTCCAATACCATTGATGTCCAATAGCTTTGATAGTAGTAGCTGGATCTACTACCTCGTCCATTGAATAAAGAAGGGCGAACGAAGGTATTGCAATAAACATCAGAATAATACTTGGAAAAATAGATAGAGTAAAATATTTCACCTCATTATAAGATTACTCAAGTGCTCTCCGAACCGTACGAGCACGTCACCGTGCTACGGCTCACTAACTCGACTTACTTCGGATTACTTTCCGGGTTCAGATAGCGGGGCTGGCCCAGTTTGCCAGTTGCCCGGTGGGCACCTAGAACGAAGGCGCGGCGCTACTCGCGTAGCGCTTTTTTGGCCGGAAGGGCCCGAGGGAGGAGACTTCTTTAGCTCGTAGAACCTCTTCGGCTTCACAATTTCCGCGCACTTCTTCGGCCGGGCCCTGTAAAAGCAAAAAAGTTTTCGGACCCACCCATAGGGATTGCCCGGGGAGCGTGTTCGGGCGAGGGGCCGTCGGCGGGGCCCCCCCCGCACATGATTTTTACACTGTCCGGGGACCGTCCACATGGGATTCTTTCCACTCCTTGAGCAAAACGCCACACGAGTAGCGCGTCATTGGGTCAGTCGGAACTACACAACTGTACACGTACTTCCGGAATTTCGCGCTCTCTTGTTAATATATCTCCCATCGCTCGGGCCAATCAACGCTTTTTCGCAGGAGTCTACTTCGGACCCTGTTCGGTTGGCTGATTCCCCAAAAGCCCGGGATGTCTCTAGGCGTACCTTTCCCACTCACAGACCGTTGCCAAGCTTCCACTTGTGAGTCAGTGACTCCCACCCACTGGATATCGGGTTTCGAGCACCCCACCTAAATCGTTACCTGCTATCTGGAATACCTTTCTCAGGGAGTGCAGTTTAAATTTCGCTGCAAACATCTTGGCCAGGGAGGAACGCAGGACGTAAGCCAAATAGGCGATGGCCCGGCGTTTGTTTCCGGCAAACCGATACCAATTGGCGTATCCGCGCAGAATTGAATTCATTCGTCGGTTTGCTTCGCTTCGAGGTAACCTCATCAAGCCGAAGTTTGGTGAAGGATCCCCATTCCCAGCAAGGTAAGCCTGCTGTTGCAATCGCAGCTTCAACTGGTTCATGTCTGCGTCCATGGTAAGGATAACTTCCTTTTTTCTCCCCCATCGCCAACCCTCTTGGGTCTGGTATCTCTGTTTCGTGCGTACTACTCGGCGTCCGATACGGTGCCCCAAGAAAGGAATTCCCACGGATATATGTTTTATATGGGTCTTTTCTATGTTCAGTAGCAATTTGAGTTTCTCTCCCAGGAAGGTTTCGCATTCCTGACGAATGACTTTAGCATCAGACAGGGCGCCACGGATAGCTATGAGGAAGTCATCTCCGTATCGTCTGTACTCCATTCTTCGATACAATGGGTCGAATGGGTCACTGCGGGGGCGCGCCTTACGCATCTTTCCCTGGTTCCGAAGCAGCACCCAGCTACGATTATCTTTCCTTTCTAGGTTGTATTGCCGGATGTGCTCCTCCATCCATATGTCGGACCCGTGTAGATATATATTGGACAGTATTGGACTCAATATTCTGCCTCCCGGGGTTAGCAGGTTCGACTTCTCAATGTTCCCATAGGGCATGTGCATCTTCGCTTTCAATCCGCCACTAATGAGTTTTATCAGTTTTTTGTCTCGGATCTTACGTCTCATGATGTGGCAGAGTACGCCATGGTTCACGGTGTCGAAGAATTTGTTAATGCTGCCTAGTACAATCCAATTAGTTCCTTTGAAGTCGCTGCGTATGGTTCGTAGGGCCGTGTGCGCGCTACGCCCCGATCGCCAGCCGTGGGATCTACGAGAGAATACTGATTCATAGATAGGCTCTAGAAGCATTCTCAGCACCCCCTGCACAATACGGTCTCGGAAGCAGGGAATTCCAAATGATATTATTTTCTCGCGCTTACCCGGCTTGGAAATAATTTTTGCGCCTCCCCATTCGTATGGGCTCCCGCTGTCCAGGACTGCATCTCTCAGCTCTTGAAGCTTATCAAAGGACGTGCCATCGATGGTCAGGCCGTCAGTCCCAGGGCTCATTGACCCTGGATTTGGTCTCAGTTTTTGGTAGGTTATGCTCCATATGTCCATACTCTTTAGGTAATTGCTTAGATCATGGTATATCCAGTCACGCCTCCGAAAAGACGAGATCCAAAGGTCCACGAGGGCATCAGCCCCATTCCGCACATAGTCGGACACATCCACCTCGGAATCCCAGGGGGCTGAGTCCGTAGACGATATCGAGTAAAATCTGCAAAGGTATGGCAGATGCTTAGATCCCTTCCCCGTTGCTTTGTGTTCGCAAAGCGCTTTCCTCTTACGAGGCTGCGTTAACAGTAGGCAGGTCATATGGATCCTCTGACTTCCCAAGACGTGTGACCACGCTGGGATCTCACCGGTATCACCGATAGGCCGTGTCGCCACGAGATGTCTTTTAGTTCCCTGTCCCCAGTGATGTAGGTAATCTGCTCTCATGCGGGGTGTAGGCACCGCACTATCTCCGGCCTGTACACTTTGGACCATTGTCAGGCTGAGAGCTTGAATGCGCGCGCTCGTGCGTGTCACCGGTTTGGACCCGGATAGCATCAGGTTCAATTCGACCGAAAGAAACTTAGATTCGCCGAAGCAGCTCCTCATCTCGAATAGCGATGGCAGGTTAGCAAGATGATCTTGGGCTTTCCACGGTCCAGCTGCGAACGACAAGGACCCCTCAATCCCGCTTTTACGACATGCTTCGGTCTCCCACCACTTACGTGGCAAGGATGAGTCGTATACCCGGCGCGCGGAGAATAGGCTCGCGCGGTTTAGAGCCCATGTGTTGAGCCCCATTGACATAACTATGGGTGACCTAACGGTCGCCCTCCAAATAATTTCTATAGTAGTTCCATGAACAATCCTTTCTGGAATTGGATTTCTTTTATAGTGAAAATGCCATAAAGCGCGAACCAACATCCATAATACGAAAATCAAAATAACGATTAAGAAGAAAAAAATATCATGATGTAAGTCAATTAGTTTGGATAGGTAGGCCCTTACGGGCTTTCCCCCCCTAAGAACTGTACGTGAAAGTTTACCCTCATACAGCTCCATTTCATTCTCGAAATTTCTCCACAGGCCTACGCACCGGAAATGGCTTGACTCCCGTGCACGAAGACTAGAAGGAGAGGCACGTAGTGCGAAGACCCTCTTTTCTCAGCCATTTCGGCGAAGAGTGTCCTTCAAACACTCGACCAAAGAGAGAGGGCGGCATTCTAGATTCATTTGCAAATTTTGTGTCACGGGTAGAAGCCGCCTACTTTCATGCGGTGCAGACGCACCCGTTCCCATTGCGACCCCCCGAAAAAAGACTACACACCGGTCATTACGGTATATTGTATCGAGCGGCGCTTCTCACTCGGGGTTGCCGGGACGGGAATATTGATGCGTAGGCCGTTCCAGTCCCCCTTGTTGCCCAATTTGAATCATCTACACCCCGACTGTTTTGTTCGTTTCTCCGTACTCTTTTCTTCGTCAGTCTGCTCGTGCCGAGCTGCCCCCAGACTTGCTTCGATCCCATTGTGCTGAATGCCGCCCCAAGTCAGCCACCCTTTTTGCTTCTCGCTTCGTGGGGCTTCCTCTACCCACATCTCGTTATGTGCCCTTACGGGTGCACCTCCATAGGGAGTGGATAAATCCGGGCTTACCATGTTACATTAATAGCACCTAACCTTTGCTGATTTTTCCGACTGTACTTTACCCCGGTGAACTTGCGGTTTCGATATGCCCAAAGGAAAGAGGCTAATCCGTTCACGTCGAGCCTTACGATTGACGAGGTTTATATACATTCGCTTACACTGCCTCTATCAGCTAACCCTACCCCCAAGGCTTCAAACCCAGTCTCTCGAGTCAAGGCATGCTTGAGTAGGGTCCGGCAGAAACCGTTGCCAGATGGAGAATCCTCCCCCCATATTGCTCTCAATGTCATCATGTCGCACTTCCTTGCATCATAGGAGTGGCGGGGTCTTGAAACCCTAATTGCCAAGGTTCCGCAGCATCACGAAAAGCAATTGGAAATATCCATATCAAATTCATTGGGTATATTCTGGTTCTTTTATGAACTACTCCAGCCCCGGTTTCAATATAAGGGCCCCTAGTGCTCGACCAACGCGAGAGGGCCTGCCAACCGGGAAAGATGTTGGGTCGAAAACCAAAAAAATTTTTATCTCGGGTCCTCTCCAATGGAGACTCTTTTGGCTCTACAGAGGAAGTCTCCATTGGAGAGGACCCATAAGCACTACATGCGCGGGGCGCAAGCAAAGAAGCCGAATACGCGAGTGCAAGGGCAAGAGAAATTTTTTTCCGGTGGCCCGCCCTGCAGGCACGCAAAACACGTGGGTCTTTCTGTTGCTCGATGGATTCGCATTGCCTCGATGCGCTTGGCCAGGTACGTCTAAACGATAAGCCATCTAGGGGGGAGGGTGAGCGCGAAGCGCGAACAGACGCTGTGGGGCCTCAGCGCTTCCCCACCCGGAGACAAAACAAATTTGCTGGACGGAAAAAGAAATGGTTAAAGCTTGGCGCGTAGTAGCGAACGAGATTTGGCCATGGCTTAGTGTTGGTCAAAGGGGGCTAGTTGCCTCTTATAAACCCGTATAATCGATGCGTAAAAAATGGTCAACTCTATTATAAAATAAATAGGTAGACAAGCGACAATTTGGCACCAGATATCCGGAGGTGTAAAAAGAGCTGCTACGAAAAGCGAAAAAACCATAAAAAAACGACGATTTTTTATAAGGGTTTTCACTCCTCTCGATTCCAGCAAACAAATCACAAGTACAGGTACTTGAGAGCATATTGATGAAATAAATAAGATACGAACGGTTAACATAATATGGTCAAAAATCTTAGGTTGTGACTTTATTATAAGTAAATTAGTTGATGTTGCATTTAATTCGTATAAAAAGTGCCAAACGTTGGGAACTACCCAAACAAAAGTCACGAGAAAAAACGGAAAGAAGCAAAAACCACTTAAGTAAAACAATTTCTTGTATTTTTGTCGCTGTTCTTCATAGCAACTGGGCATCAAAAAACACCAAATTTGATAACCTAAAAAAGGAAATAAAAAGTAAAAGCATGATATTAGAGACGTAGTAACATATGTGCTCAAGGCCTCCGTTAATTGTGTACAAATGAAAGATAGGTCTGAATAAGGCGAACTAGGAAAGGGTTTAGCTGATAAAAAAATGAACTCTTCTGGGAACCAATAACACGTAAACCATGTAAAACTAGAGCAAATCAATATCCAAAAAACACGAATTCGAACTTCCTCCAAAATAGTTTTTAATACAAAATTCATTATATTTCGTCATGTGTTGAACCTGATCAGAACCAGGGAAACGCAGAGCAAAAAAAAAGATTTTTTGTTCGTTTCATTCCAGTTTCATTCCATCGGACCCTTTCTTCTCTTTCGGCCTCCATTCGCGATGCGAATAAAGCGGGAGAGAAGAAAGAAGCAAGCTTCTTTCTTCTCTGGAATTCACTTTTTTTTTGCGAAATGGTTAGTAATGTGCCGCATTCTTAGCTCAGTTGGATAGAGCAACAACCTTCTAAGTTGAAGGTCACAGGTTCAAATCCTGTAGGATGCGTAAAGTGTGCAATGAATAATATATATCAACGGTACATCCTTTTACTTGTTCGATTAGTCCATGGGAACAACGGTACACGCGTGGATTGACCCATTTTTCGTCAGAGTCCCGTTGCACCGCCGGAAAATAGAAGCTTACTTATCATAGGGAGAGTGGCCGAGTGGTTAAAAGCGACAGACTGTAAATCTGCTGAAGGTTTTCTACGTAGGTTCGAATCCTGCCTCTCCCAACTATACTTCGTATTTGAGAACTGGAGGCGAAGCACATGTTTTGTGCTTAACCCTTCATGCAATTGAATAGAGTGGATAAATATATATATATATATATATATCTATATATTTATATATTTGTTCTTTCCCAGACACATATTGAATGCATTGGTACTCGAGCCCTCTCCGAACCGTACGAGATGGTCGCCCATCATACGGCTCTCCGATTCAACCTTACTTTGGATTTGCTTCTGTCGCAAGGTCTTGGCTTGTTTTTTCAGTGACCTATGTGGGCCTACAAGTGGCGTGAGTTACATGAAGTAACTTGCTTTCTCACTATAGCGCTCATGTGAGATTCTAGTGGGTGGGAAGGAATAAAACCAAGCATTCTCTTATATGAGCCCCCCTCGTCCTTGAGACCCCGCCGAACATGGTGCATTTACGAAACGAGGCGCGTAGCGTATTTTTTTCCCAAAATCCAAAAATCCAAAGATCCGCGCCCAAATATTCTTTTTCCGTGTATCGACCCGTCCGGCGGGGTCCCTGGGATCCTTATTTGATGAGGACTTGGTTGAATCCGATCTGCTGAAATATAGCAGACGCTTAAGCCCCTTCCCCTGTGCCGAGTAGGGAAAGAAAAAATCTTTTTTTATTTCCCTCGGGTAGGCGAGTACTACGGGCTCTCTGACGTCCACCTCCGTCCAGATGACTGAAGTGGACCTCACCGGTGTTGCCTACAGTTCTTGGCCGGTTGTTCGTGCGAGGCCGTTTCGCATCGAGATGTCGTTTAGTCTCTTGTCCCCAGTAGTTTGGGTAATCTGCTCCCTCCTTGAGGCTCTGCAATGTCTGCAGACCGGAAGTTACCATTCTGGTCTTACCGTAATTTATCAACGACAGACTGAGAGCTTGACAGCGCGTATTCGTGCGCGTCACCACATTCGCACGGTTCACCGCGGCGGGTCCAGTTTAACCGAAAGAGACTCCGATTTGTCACAGCTGGTTCTCATCTCGTACAATAGCGAGCTGACTTAGTAGTCTAAGGGTTCAACCTTCCCTTCTATCCCCCTCAACTACGCTTCTAGAGCATGCTCCGGTTCCCACCCGTTTACACGGGGTTTAGGTAAGCTCTATGCCCGGCACGCGGAATAAGGTCTCGCGTGGTTTGCTGCTATATGGTGAGCACGGAATAGCGATTCTTCTCCATATGGCTAAACAATTACTGTAAGCGACGCGAACGGTCGCCCTAAATTCCACTGCAATAGTACCGCGAATTCGAAAAGTGATAACCAGAATGGCTAACCCAATAGCGGATTCCGCAGCAGCCACCGTTGAAACAAATAAAGCAAATAATTGACCCATCATATCATCCAAATAAACAGAAAATACCAAAAAGTTCAGATTGACAGCAAGTAACATTAACTCAATTGGTAGGGGGTGGGCCACCCGCCCGATAGCAGAGACCTTCTCCCTTTCGTCGAGCACTACGAGCCTGCGGGCAGAAACTTTTAAGTTTAAGGGCCCAAGGGGCACGAGACCCGAACCCTACAGCCCCTCGGGCACTTGGCCGCCCTCTCCTTCTAGTCTTCGTACACGGAAATCATCGAGCCATTTCCGGCTCTCGGCGCTTCTTTCGTGAAGCCGAAAAAGTAAGTCTCCCGTCTGTAAGTGCTTACGCACCTCCGGACCCATAGGGAGAAGCACGTCGTAGTGCGAAGACTAGAGGAAGGGGTTGCGTAAGGTAAGAAAATATTTTTTATGCTTGGGTGGCCCCCCTCCGAACCGTACGTGCAAGATTTCCCCGCATACGGCTCTCCGAGATGAAAAAACAAATCCTCTATCGGTAGTTGCGCCCTCTCCCAGCAGGTACGAGGGGGGCGAAACCCGATAGACACATAGTGCTCGACCCGATAGGTTCAGCGTCCTTCGGACCCACAAAGTGCTATGCACCTCTCCCTATGGCACTCGTTCGCGGAAATAAGTTATTTCCGCAAACTTCTCTGCCTTTACGAAAGAAGGGCCATACGGAGCGAGGAGAAATGCGTGGCACTCGACTATATAGGGAAGAGGGCCTGTGTGGAACCAAAAGAGTCTCCCGGAGGCCCACACAATGATCTTACGGAGTCCTCCGTACGTAAATGACCATGACTAGATAGTCGCTGAGGTAGCTGGATTGACTTCTTCAAGTAAGTGTCTTTCACAACTCTTCTTTTCGAAAATCCATCAGCCTGTGGGCTTGAGTTCTCCCTCCCGTTAGGGTGCGGCGGGAATCTACAAGCTATTTTCGACCTCTAGGTCCTTCGGACCGACGAAGACCCCTTAAGTATCCGCTCCACGGGCAGGGAATGACAGGAAAAGTCCCCGGGCCGCTGGTCGCTCCTCGGGTCCGACCGAGACTTCTTTGGCTCCATGAAGGAAGCGCCGAAGGTTCCGAAGGACTTTACAATTTCCGCGCACATCCGACCACGCTCCCCGCGCACTACGTGCCTCTAGCCCCTCGGCTTGACGATTTCAGGGTTATCTCTCCCCTTACGTCCCCGAGTCCCGGTTAGTTCGGGGCGAGCCTTCCCCACAACGGGCGATACAACTCATACGAGCCAGTCGTCCCCGGTAAGTGATCTCTCTCTTGATCCCTTCGCGATAATCGCTACTACGGAACACCCGATGCCTTTCCACGACGGGGCCGCCCCTCCCCTAACCCCCTAAGTAGATTAGCCGTCACCGACCTTAGGCATTCCCACGTTTCGTGTTTGTGTGTCAAAATAGGTTCTTTAGGATTCGAGTCATTACCCACATTTTGTGGTAGCCGTCCCGCAGTATGTTCCCACTCTTTCAACTAACCCCAATGCCAGAGGCGGTGGCTGTAAGAAGGCCGCTCGTACTGCTGGCGGCATATAGTCTCAGGATCGTCGGGTCGTCGCTGCCAGACTGAGGTTACACCCTCCAGCTAACTTGGGAACGAATCCATAGCACCTAATAGCTCGGGGCAAAAAAATTGGTTTTTTCGGTTTCGCTCCCCTTTTCCCGGCATGCTACAATACCCCTTGGGATTTCCCCTGAAGGATAGCGGGATGCTTTACATGATGAACATATTCATGGTACGTTTCGTACGAGCACACTCTACTCTACGCGGCGCACGCATTGACATAATAAGAATATTTTTTCTATTTAAGAAAATTCCCCAAATACCTAAAAGAAAAAGAATCATAGAAAATGTTAAATATTTTACTAGATCCATAATAATAGTCTCTGTTTCGAAAGCCAACTCGATTGAAGTGCTCTAGGAAAATATATTTCTCTCCTATTTTCCGGGGAAAGCGCCGGGCCCGGAGTAATCACCGGACGTGCAACCCGATAAATAAATAATTCCCAAAGCCCTTTTTTTCCCTTTCACGTCTGACAGTCCCGGGGCCTCCTCTCCCTATAGTCGAGTACTCGAAGGGCCGCCGTTAGCCCAAGGGGCCGATGGGGCCGGAAATGGCTCATTTACGCGCACGAAGACTAGAAGGAGGGGGGAGAGTACGTAGTCGTTCCTACTCCACCTACAAGAGTCTCATGGCCTTTGGGCCGTTAGTCCCATGTCTCGCTCGGACCCGCCCCCCTACGGTAATACAGGAACGTACTCGGCGCCTACCTTTGGTTTAAGGCGCCATCTGAACCGATGGTTCTTAATTCTTTCAAAAAACAAAAAACACAAAAACATATTTGATAATTATTAAACAGAATACTCTGAGGAGAATCAAAATCCAATTTCGTGTTACTTCATGGTGAACATAATCTGCCAAAATCTCTTCGATTCCCACATGAATATGCCAGAATAACAAGATATTTAGCAGAATCAGAGTGGATACATTTGCTATAAGAATGGTGGGGATTGAAAAAGCAGCAGTAATTCTTTGAAGAAGCCAATGCCCCAAGGTTTCTCTATGAGTTTTCATCGCTTTCACCTTTTTTTTCCAGCCGCGAAATTCGTTTCTTTCGGGGCGCTCGGCCAAGGGCTCCACCCAGCGCGGCTTTGCTAATGGAATAAATGTCTCCGCTGAACGCAAGCGCCCGGCCCGTGTTAACCCAAATGATTTATACTTCGAAAAAACAAAATATTTTTTTGTGATGCGTCCCCATTATCAAGCTCATAAACATAGGCGAAATGCCGGCCGTTCGATGAGTAACTAAAAACAAGGAAGACGGTTATGGAAAGGAAGAACTAATAAAAGAGACAGGGATTGCTATCGTAGACCTATTTTTTTATTAATTGGTATTGTTTACCATTCAAGCCCTGGATAGAGCCCAAATTGTCTGAGCAATTGTATGTGCTTGCCCCACAGCCCTTGGGTCTTGATGGCAAAAGCCCTCCCAGGGCATAGCATAAATATCTACGGTGGGATAAGCAAAGCGCATAAACGCTTTCTGTTTCGCGACAAAATCTATTTCTTTTCGTTCCCACCCTCTCTGAAAGTCCTGATGAGTGAAACCAATCAAGAGATAAACAGGAATAGCTATTTTAGGTGCAATCGAAGAAAATGCTGTAACCATAGTTTGAAACTGTTTCGACGTGATACTAAAACTATGGCAAAAGCATTAATGGTCATTAATAAATCTATATGGTTCCGCATGGGAAACCAATGAACAGATAACCTACGTGTCCAATAGAACTATAAGCTTATTGTTCAATAGGCCCGAGTCCTAAAAAAGAGACGCGAGATTCTCCGGAAACCGACAGCACCAATCTTTCCCTTTTGCTAAATATGAAGCTGCTCCCATAGCCGCCGGTTTTTCGTTTGATAATAAATCACGAACCCCGTACTTTTTAGCTAAATGCGAGGTGATAGCGAGTTATAAAGTATCCGAAGCAGGTGCGGCGAGACGTTGTGGTAGAGGCGGCGCCGGAGGGGGGTCGGTGCGGTTGAAGGCTGTGGGACGCCTGAAGGAACTTCGGGAGCAGGTACATGTGGCAGGTTTGCCAGCCATCGCCCAAAATTTTCTTATTATCTTCCGAGGCCTTGGTATGTGACTGTACAGCAGCCTCAGATTGCAATTCGTTGGCCCTGTATTTCACTGTAGAGCCCGACCCTGCTGTTATGCGGCGCCGGGACTCATCGTGCCGTATAGCATCCTTCAGTTCCTGTTCCGCGTGTGTTACATTATTATTAAGATAATCGCGTCGTTGGCTCCAAATGCTTATCTAAAGCTTATGCCATTCCGAGCCATTAGCGGTATGAGCTGCCCCGTTAGCAGCCTCCGATTTATCCAATTCGACTTCTAGGTAGTTCCCCACGGCCGTGGCTGTCGTACCCAGCACGGTCTTTATGGCTTCTATAGGTCAAGACTTGATGCGGCGGTCAGCCACCGATACCCCCCGCTCGGGCGGCCCTTTTGATGCTACTATTAAATGTAGTGCCTAGTGGGTATATAACCCCATACATAAGGTTTATTTGCGTGAGGATATGGGAGTGGCGGCTGGTGCTACGAAAATGACCAAACAGCACATCTGATTTGTTAGAATAATGGTTAGGTCTTGGCAGTAGCTCAACAGCTATTTGCTCTTGCAGAGCAAATGCCCGGAGGTACCCTTCGAGCACGAGAAGAAGGATACTCCCCATGTGGGTGGAAGGCCTTCGCCCTCCAGGGCATCGGTCAATAAATTCGAACCTGGTGAAAGAAATCCTCCGTAGTTTTTAAAACTGAACCAAACAGCTGTTCCAAGTTAAATCCTATGAGGCCATCAAAACGTACTCCTTGAATAATTGATCCATGGAAATACATCGAAATCATAGGTCTTGTAAAATCTTAGAGCCAGAGTGTGGGAGCCGTAGTAAAAAGACTTTTCCTGTAACTGTAAAAAAGAAAGAAAAATTACGTGTAGCAAAATACACACGGAATATACCAAAAATCCACTTGATCTTTTAAGACTCAGATGAAAAAACCAAGAATAGGAAAGAAGCGAATGGAAGTCGGGTACACTAAATCTAGAGCTATCCAACTCCCGGACCCACTTGGTTCACTCGTGAGAACATTCTGCCCTACACAGTCATTGCTCTGCTACGCGCCTACTTCTTCCTGCGGTACCAGTCGTTTTCCTAGTAGGATACGGGGCGGCCATTCAGTATTGGTAAAAACCAATACTGAATATGAGACGAAATGGGGAGTAATATGAACCAAACATAACCGAATGAATTGTGTCAAATACGTAAATTGATCTAGTTGGGGCCGAAGATGTAGGGCGTTAGTTCTACATAACATTTTTTTTACCTTCCCGTTACATCTCATGAAATTTTTTTTTTTCTTGGTCCGTTCTTTATCTTCGCCAGAGTTCTCTTTTGTCCGCGTAAAACATAGATTTTGTTAAGAGCGGTGGTTTGACGTGAAGCTAGAAAAGTTGTTTGATAAGTAGAAGGACTCGAGGTTGAAAGTGCGTTCTTTTTGATCACTTGTGATACACTAATCTCTCCCAAAGAAGATACATAATCTTTATTCATTCGTTGCAATTTATTAGTATTTGCGAGTTGGACCATTCCCTTACACCACTCAGATGCTCCGGATACACTTGAGTACAGATAGTTTGCACTGGCTTGAAAACATTCTTTGAAAACCACATCCTGTTCTACACGGTCATTGCTCTGCTTCGCGCCTACTTTTTCCTGCGATACCAGTCGTTTCCTTAGTTTGATAATCCGACTTATTTTGGGTAATCCATCATTATATAATAATACATAAAAAGTCATATAAAACACGCATAACCAAACGAATTGTGTCAAATACGTAAATTGATCTAGTTGAGGCATTTTTTTTAACTTTTTTTTTTACCGATTCCAATACTTATTGAATCGCGCTCCGCCCAGCCAAATAAAATATATACTTTATTTGCGCTCTGAGTCGTTCTGGGTGGGGGATAATTATTTTCTCATCCGAGGCCATGCGCGTAGTCTGGGTCCGAAGGACACGGAGGAATCATGCCTGTATCAGGCCAGAACAAAAAAGCAGAGCTTTTATTCGCTTCGCAAAGGACCCGCCCGAAACCTGGGGGAGGTACTCCGTCATGGGCCGGAAATTTTAAAGCCGGCCGGGAACGCAAAGAAAATAATTTTTCAGTGATTAACTAAAGGGCCGCAGGCAGCCTCCCCTTTTCATTACTGAGGTCCTGAGTATACATGTGGGCATACCCCCCCCCGCATTACCTGAGGCTTGGGGCGATGAGACATCGCTTGTAGTCGCACCACTGGATTATTTGCGTGACATCCCTTCTTCGCATCTAGTTTTTAACCGCGTTAACGCACGAACAAAAACTAATTATTTGCCCCGGCCTTGGTCTCTGAGTCGAAATACGTTATTTTTGGTGGATTGTTTAGTAGTTTCACGTTTTTTCTCGGTATAGGTGAGAGGAGGCTTTGGACCTAAATGCTTGAAGCTCTGTTTGGTCCTTTTGGTCGTAGGAACTTTCTCGGAAAAAATATTTGTTTTCCTGACGTTCGTGTTCCTTTCCACGTCTCGCCGGTGTTTCGGCTTCGCGCCTAAATGCTTTGTTCGTTCCTGATGCGATCTCGGCGTCGAAAAATAATCTATTTTGCCATCACCAATCTCTTTTACCACGATATTACTGATTTCTGGTTTCATGTTCAAAATGGAGAATATTCTCCATTGACTATAAAAGACTTTTCTACTTTTGAGAAGACTCTTGGGGAGAAGAGCTATATACCCTGCGATTGCTACAGCATAACCTCCTTTCACTGAATTCAAAATAAATCCTTTGACCAAATTTTGGTCACTTCGCCAAATCTTGGTGAGTTCAATCCAAACTAGTTTTCCTTTACATCTTATTTCTAATGGTTTCGGCAAAAGCATCTTTGGTTCACCAAACACTTCTACATCTTCAATTCCAAAATTAAACCTTGCTTGCTTTGTGATTGGCACTTTTTTCAGTTCATGTTGGAAACAAATTATTGGAGTTTTCAGTCCTGTATCCACCAAGACCCTGTTTTGTTGTAATCGTATCACCGAACATTGTATAGCACTCCCACGTAATGGATTAAAACTAGAATTATATTTGGGAAATAATTGACTAAAGCTCATTTTTATTCTTTTTCCTTTTTCAGTACTTCTGTCACCTAATTCGCTTGCTTATAAGGGCCTTCGGACCAAGCAGTGCCCTCATAATCAGTTTCATGAGGCCCCTGGGGCATAGTAATTGCTAGGGGGAGAACAAAATTATTTTTTTGTGCTGCGCCCAGCCTTCCCGTATTTCGACTTGAAACCATCCCAGATGGTTGAATAGGCCTGAAGTCGACGAGACTCGTTCAGTCCGGGAACGAAAACGACCCAAGCTCTATCATTCTCATTTTAGGGAGCCTGAGATAACCGTGCAGCCGTAAGCCGCAGACTCCCCATAGGGCATAGAACGAAAGAAAAAAAATATATATAAATTTTTATTTGTTTTCGGCCCTTCCCCGGCGTCGGCCCGGCCGGAGACACTGCGGTATCGGCTAAAGCCCGAACCCTATCGGCCCAAGGGCGCGATACTATAGAGAGAAGTGCTACGCACTTTGTGGGTCCGAGGGCCGCCGAGGGCCAGACATGGCTTGTAGATCTCCTTCTTCGCCTTTACGAGGGACGGGTTAAGCCCCGCCCCGTGAAGCCAAAGAAGTATCCCAAAGAAGTCTCCCTCGGACCCTAAAAAAATTGTTTCTACTCTTGAACCTCAATTTACCATTTTATGATGACATAGCACTTTATGATGATATTTAAACACGACGTTTTTTAGGGGGTCGGCATCCATTATGTGGCGCTGGGGTTACATCGCGAATTTTGGTAATAATAAGACCTCCTAGTTTTGAACCACGTAGCGAAGATTCCTTTCCATAACCCAATCCTTTGATTCTCACTTCAACAAACTTAAATCCAAGTTGAATGGCAGCTCGCGCGGCATTTTCTGCGGTTGCTTGAGCAGCATAATTGGTTGAGCGACGAGATCCCTTAAACCCCACTGAACCCGAGGAGGACCAAGTTTTTGTATTTCCGTCATGATCCGTTAGAGTAATAATCGTATTACCAAAAGTTGATTGAATATAAGTAATACAGTGTTTTTTTTGCATATCAGTAATACCCTGCTTTTCTTGCATGATTGTTTATTGAATGTTTTTGGTGTTGCTCGATATCATCGATTTCGTTTTTTTATGATCCATCCAATCCGTTCACTAATTACAAAGATATTTTGTACGAACTGGAAAAAAACTTTTCTCAACTTCTGATCGAAATGTTTCTAAATTTGCGAGAAGTCTTAGCATTAGTATGAGTCCGTTGGCCGCGTAAGGGCAATCCTGCATTATGGCGAAACCCGCGATAACAACCAATACTAATTAATCGTTTGATGTCCCTCTGAATGACTCTCTCCAATTCCGAATCGACTAAATAATTTTGACTTATTATTTCCAGAATTTGGTCAAATTGATATTTAGTTAACTTATTAACCTTAATGTTATCGCTGAGGCCTAATCGATCACAAACTTGAATTGCCTTTTTGGGCCCGATTCCGAAGATTCGAGTTAAGGCAATTTTCACCTGTTTATTGGAATTCAGATTGGTTCCTAAAATATATGACATGATTTATTTTTTTTTCCCTTGTTTTTTATGTATAATTTCGTTCCGATATTGTATACCCCTCCCTTTATAAACTTCGGGAGGTTTACAACTTTTGACAATGGCAGCAAATTGAGTTACTTTTTGATGATCCATTCCAGTACGACAAATAAGATTAGGCTTTAAGCAAAAAACGCGAACTGAAGGTGGAACTTGAAGTCGAATCTCATGACTAAATCCTAATTTCAAATATAAAATAGAGCCTTGTGCGTTAGTACTGGCTTTATATCCAACTCCAATTATTTCCAAAAAACAAAAGAATTTGGCTTCCATAAACTTTACTTGATTTTTTTAAAAAACTTGGCAGAGAATCTCACCGCCACCAAAATTGGTTTTTTGTGCTTCACGATCACATATCAAATTTCCCCTTGAAGTGGATAAGATGGTTATACCAAGTCCCTCCCTTTTTTTTGATAAACGATTTTTTGATGAATAAATCCGAAAACCTGGTTTAGATATTGTTTCCATTTTTTTTATTACACCTATTCCAGAAAAATGATACTTCAAGACTATTCTCAAGCTCCCGTCTGCTTCCCGAGAGAATCCGTGGATATAACCCTCATCGTACATAATTCTGCAAAAATCCCAACAAAGACGCGAAACGAAAACACGAGGCGTAATTTTACAAGCGGAGCAGACGAAGCGTTTTTTTCTCTCGCTCATTTTTTTGAAGGGGGAAAAATAAGGAACACGCTTCTGAGCTTCTTGCGCATTTTTTATACCAGATAAAAGATTACTTAATGTATGCATAAAAAAAATATTTTTTTTCGATTCGAACAGCACTTCGCGCCCCGCGGGGCGTTTGATTTATTCTTTATTGAGAGACATATATCTAAATTGGTGGTTTCACCCCTGCCTATAGTCTCGTGCCCGAAAAAAGCGTTTTTCGTCGGTCGGACAGTCGCGGGCCCTTCGGGCACTCTCGCCTTCTTTCTAAGCCATTTTTAGAAGACTTCGGGCACTCCTCCCACCTATTTCTCGTGCCCGCCGCCGGGCTGTGCGTAGCACCTCTACTCCTAGTCTCGTGCCTTTGGGGGCCGCAGGGTTCGGAAAAATATTTGTTGTTTTTTGCTCTATTCCTAATTCAGCTACTAGATTCTACCTGGAGAAAGTTTAGCGTGTAGTAACCAAATGTTCGAATCATAAGCAGGGGAAAAAACGTATTTCATTTTATGAGCGCCTCGTATACTTGGCAGGTTGGGAGGCAGTGAAAGAAGACCTATATATAGGTACTCCTCGAAGAGCTAACCTTTTATCGGCTACCAACACGATTTGTTTATGCCTATTAAAGAACCTTTAGAAGCTAATTCACGAAAAACTATACGAGAAATGCGAAATAACTTATATACGGAACGAGGGCGCCCTGTGAAAATACACCGGTTTCTTACTCGTGTTTTGGAACTATTTCTTGGCAACCTAGACAACTTAAAAAAATATTCATAACGGTTACAGTGGACGTGGAATTTCCTCCGACACCCCTGATTCAAAACCGTACGTGATAGTCTCCCATCATACGGCTCCTTGCACCCAGATTGATAAATTATTACAACTTAAAGAGACGTTATGTCTCTCATCCTCGATTTTGAAGCATATATGTTGACTGCTCTTTCATCCTTTGGGATGCATGGACACTTTAGCATATCCCGATCGTGACAACCGGGCAAAAAAAAGTTTTTTTTAGCTTTTTGCCCTATCCCAATCCCACACACCATGAAGTTAGCCCGCCTGAGTTTGAGCTCAGAGGTGCGCGGGATTACACAGTTCCGAGATTCCATTCATCCTTTCGGATTGGGCCGTAAGGCTCCCGCTCTACGCCGGAGGCGCACTAAAAGAACGGGAAAGGGCAGAAAATACCTTTCCCCGGGCCTCTGTCTGATATTCCGGACGTGGCGGGGGGTCTCCTAAAGAATAGGAAGCAATACCACCCCGCTTTCCTATTACGACGCTTCAGATGCTACGGTTCAGTAATTAGCCTTCGTGGGTAGAATAACCACCCTGTAGTATTCACCCGGACAATACCCAAGGGTATTTGTCACGCCCCTGCTAGAGATTATTCGTTCCCCACTTCCCAGGGGGCGAAACTCGCTTATCCCCGCGGGGGAGCGAAGACTGCGGAAAAGGCTTTAAAATTTCCGGGTTCTTCATCCCTTTTATACCCGGCTTCACACCTTTGGATGCCACTCCAAACGCATGTGGGTACGCTGTTACCCTGTTCTCGAGGGAGAAGGACTTTCACCTTCATGGAAACTCAGTTCACTCGCTCCGCCATCCGAGTGCGGATGAATGCGGAATAGAGCGCACAGGCGTGACTCAACGTCTTGACCTGTGAACAGGTCGCACTATCTTATTAGGAAGATTTCTATCTTGACAAATGGCTTTATAATACATTCGTTTCAATTCATATTTAGCCACAAGCAATCTACGTTTGTGATCCCGTATAATTTGATTTGACATATGACTAAACCTCTTTTTGCAAGAAGCCACTCCACGAAATTACAGTCTCATCTTGTGTGTTGGCTGAAGTGACAATAGTTACATCAAACCCTCGAATATGCTCGAAAATCTCGAAATGATCCTGTATTTCGGGAAATAATCGTAACAACGACGTTGCCATTGATAATTGAATGGAGTTTTTACGTATTTTGACCGGATAATCGTAAAAAGATATTATTGTAACAAGTTTTTCCAAAAAATTATACATGATATGCCCTCGTAGAGTGCTTCGTGCTGGGTAAGTGACATATCCTGTGTCTCTCTTGGACTCCTGATTTACTACTAATCTATTAAATTGAAACGACTTTCCTGTCGAACCTCTACTTCGTGTCTGTATGAATCTTTGACCACAAACAATTTCCATGGCTAATTTAACATTCTTTATGGAACTCGAGGGTGCCTTTGGAACTACTATTATTTTACACAATCTGGGAACTTCCATTATATTTTCGTAATTAATTTTTAGCAATAAATCTGGACGTATTACCTGATCGTAATGAAACTCGAGTCTATTTGGAGAGAACATAATTCGATTTGGCCTTTTTTTATTGAAATGGAAGCATCAGGGGCATCGAAAACCAATGTACCAGCCCAATTGTTTATCGGGGAGGGCGAGCAGTCATCAGCTCACCCCGATGGATATGGAGACAGTAATACTTGATGTCATGGTGCGAAGTTAAGACCACGCACCCTAGCTAGAGATTCGACCTACTTCACATCGCAGGCACTTTTGTTTGACAGCACCCATAATGACCACCACCTTCTTGATCCCTTCCTGAAGACTGGGCGTAAACGACGGCTCTTGGCGGGACTGAGTCCGAATCCTTTGTAAGTCTTCTGGCGTTTCCTGAAAGTCCGGCGATAACATTTCAAAGATATTTTTGGCGTTGTTATCCCAGTCATTAAGTCAGTAACAATATTGAGTGTGCAACGTGCGACTAGCGAAATAAGCAGCTATGCCGGTTTCCCAACCATGGAAAAGTGCCAAAGCCCACCCATTTGCGCGGCCAATCCGGGCTGAAGTCGCGTTGTAGCCGGAACGACCGGTGAGCGCGGTACGAGAGATAGCAAGCACCACGCGCCTCTATAAGCGCTTCAATCGACAAGCGCTTCAATCTACAGGCCCCAACACGCTTCCCGCGCACTCCGTACCGATGGGTCCGAAGGTGAGCAATGCTTGCCAATAATAAGCGACTACTTATAGTAAAAGGTAATATTCCTTTTCGATAGTAACACCGGATTAGCAAAATGGGGTTACTATTGACGGTTCATTGGGAGAAAACAAGTTGTCTCTTTGCAAAGAGTTTTTCATTTAAAATATATCATCTTTTTTTCCATTTTTATTTTCTCCCGATAGAAAAATATACACATATTTATTTGCGATGGGTCACGGATGATTAGCTCGGATTAGCTCAGAAGGATCTGCCTGCAAAATGTATTTCTTTTTTGCCGTCGGGTAACGCTTAGAGGGAGCGGGAGATCTTTGAATAAGGTCACCCACTGTGAGAGATTGGGAATAAGTAACCTTCCGCAACGATTGAAGCAGGATAATACGTATAGAACTACGCCGAGCTGTACATATAACAATACGAGTATCAGGATCTTAGTATACTTTGAGTACGGGAGGTACCGATCGAGAAGATACAAGAGCAAACGTTCCTAGTTTCGGGGGGTATTTCGGGCGTTGAACGCCGGCTCTCATAATCCCTTTGACCCAATTCGTGGGGTTAGCAAAATCAATCCACTAGTGGGGTGCGAAAAAATACAGTGGTCTTCAATCAAAATAGGAGGGAAGGGATCCATTTCGAGGGAGCTGGGCTTGCTGGAGGGAGTAGGTGTCATCCTATTTCTCCAATGATTCACGGCGGCTTCTAGCCCTTGTGTTGGGGGGCCCTCCAAATCCTTGGGTTAGGCCGGCAGGATGGTTGTCCCCAAATACTTGGTCTCCTAGGGTTCAAGGGCTACCTTCCGTTCCTAGAGCTGTGCGAAGAACCGCTTCATCAAGTCATTCTGTTTCGTATTCATACATGGCCGGAGTAGCTTCGGCCTCAGCAGCTCCTGCTTTCGTCTCATTACTAGTCGCAATAAATTTTGCTCGCTCGGTGCCCCCGATTTGTCGGATTCCCCCCTAATTACCAAGGGTTTCGCGGTCGGCGGCACCGCTCCGAGACATGAGCGACCCCCGTGAATATACCAAGGTCTACTCCTACTATCGGGGTCGATGTCGAACCTCGCAATATCGAATCGTATTAATCTGTACAAGAAAGGGACCCGGACTTTGTTTCGTCGGACACCACAAAACCAAGATACTGTCCGACAAGGGGGGCCTGCGACTGTCTGACATAATCCGGGCCGACACAAGGGTGGTAACACTGAAACGCAGTAATAAAATAAGTAAAGGCGCGAAGCGCCATTGAGCATATACATAGGGCTGATCAGAACATAAAAGAAATCTTGATTGTAGGTGCGTGGGACTCGACCAGGTAGAGAGGTGTATAGCACTCGACCAGAAAGGGAGCGTGCGGAATGCCACTTTTGTCTCGAGGGCGGACTTCTCCAATAGAGCTGACTAACGTAACGAAGGTTACAAGCTAATTTTGACTTTTTGCCTTATTTTCTTCTCCTTCTCATGACCACTTAAAAAACTTTATCGACAACCCCAGTTTATGCGCGGCTAATGTAGCAGCTTGTTGAGCATTTGACAGACTGACGCAATCCATTTCAAATAAGATTTGTCCTTTCAACACACGAGCAATCCAACCTTTAGTATTTCCCTTGCCCTTCCCCATTCGCACTTCTGCCGGTTTACTGGTAATAGGAATATCTGCGAAAACTCTTACCCATATTTTAGAATTTCTTCGAAATTTTCTGCTTATAGCACGACGCGCTGCTTCAATCGCTTGATACGAAATACGGCCGGCTTCACAACTTCTAATGCCGTATTTTCCAAAACAAAGTTCTGTACCGTCTGCTTTGCAACCTTCACATCTGCCTTTTCGATATTTACGAAATTTTGTACGTTTTGGATATAGCACAACTTGTCCCTTTTTTTTGTGTTAGAAAATACGAAACCCACACTTTGACACCTAAGATTCCATAAGGAGTAGATGCTTGTGTTTTCGCATAATCGATTTGATCGGAAAAAACATGTAAAGATGTTTCGCCGTATTTTCTGCATTCAGTTTTAGCTATTTCCGCACCATTTAATCGACCTGAACAACCGATACGGATCCCCTTCACATATGGGCATTTTTTAATTCGTTTAAATATAGATCTACATATTTGTCGAAATGATTTTTTTTGTTCTGGTTCCCAAGATATTTCTTGAGCAATTAGAGAGGCACTTCGATAAACAGAAGCTATTTTGACTGGCTGAATTAAGGTATTAGTTTTTGTTTGATTAGGAAATAAAGATTGCATTTCTTTCAAATAATAATAACGACTGGAAAGAGATGTAGCTTTCCTAAATCGGGCGTACCTTAAGAATATGATAGCATCGAAATACAATGTGGACCTGGGTTGACGAATTGACTCCCCGCTTTGTGTTCCTTGCTTGGCCGGCGGAATTGCTTCCCCAATCGTGGATGTTCTAGCTAGCCTTTGTGCCACGGGACTTCTGTTAACCATAGGATCGAATTGAATTTGGTTCTTCAGATTGAAGAAATATTGCATTACGAAATAATCCAAGGAAGCACGCCCGGTAAAACCAAAGAAGTCTTCTTCGGACCCAAAAATCTCTTTTTTTTTTTCAGCACGCACAGCTACCGGGATGGAAGGCGCGAAGCGAGAGAACGCATAGCGTTCTTCTGAGGCTCTTCCGTCATCATTTTCGTCTTTCGGCCAGATACTTTGAAAAGTAGAGTGTATGTCGGCCATCCAATCGCTGACTCGAAGTAATTGGTCAATCTTATGTATTGATGGCGATCGACCATGGTATTCATAGCGGCGTTTTCCGGGCCAAATCCCGACTTCATTTCTCTGTTTTACTGTATCGTCGTTAATACGCCCGATCGACTTGACAGATGGTAGTGCCCCAAGGCCTTGATGTCTTGATCGGCTAAGTCGATCCAGAAAAGATACATGAATAAATGTCCTTTTAGGGGAATGGTGAATAATACACCTACCGAGACGAAAGCCAAACGTGTTTCCCGTAGGTGGACGTATTGAACCAAAATAATCTCTAAAATTTAAATCTTGATACAACAATTTTCCGTAGTAATAATCACTAAACCAACTGGAATCTGAACTACGATTCAGATTGAGTCTGACTGAAATCGGATTGACTTTTTGTGCCATAGTTTACTATCGTACCTTTTTGATTGGTTTGATCTTGGTTTTCGAGGGCAAAGCTCTCTTACCCAAGGAGGATATTTTCCGTGTGGAAGCAAACTCTCCAAATTTATGACCAACCATTTCTTCAGTAATCTTTAAACCAACAAAACCTTTTCCGTTATAAATTTGTGCATAGCGACCAACAAATTGAGGCAAAATACAAGATCTACGTGACCAAATTCTCCACCTAATCTTTTTTTGCTTGAACAAGCAAGTATCCACAAAGGGACCTTTCCATATAGAGCGTGTCATAAACTAATTTCTGCGTTTTCTTACTACTGTTTTAAATCCACCTTTGGTGGGCTTGCCCCAAGGTGATACCGAAGGTCTACCTCCTTTAGTGCGTCCTTCACCGCCTCCATGGGGATGATCAACTGGATTCATAGCCACACCCCGAACGATGGGGCGTCTGCCTAACCACCGGCTTTGTCCCGCTTTGTTAAGCTTATGTTTACCATGATTAAGATTAGAAACTATACCAATAGTAGCTCGGCATCGGGAATCTATTAGTTTGTCAGCACCCGAAGGTAACCGCACAATACATTGTGGTGTATTCTCAACTTTCTTAATTATTTGAGCAAAGGTTCCCGCGGCTCGAGTCAACTTTGCGCCTTGACCTGGGTTCCTTTCAATATTATGTACCCACGTGCCTATAGGTATTTTGGCTAATGGTATGCAATTTCCGACCATTTGATAATATGAATCAAGTATGTATTTATTCTCACTAGAAACGTAGTCTCCGTGTAGCCAAGCTTGGCTATCTCGCTCGGTCTCCACCCCGAGGCCCGAAGGGTCATTAGCTTTCTGGGAAGATTGATGGTAGTTTAACGGGGTCGAAGGTTTGGACCAATGAAAATTCATCACCGTCTTGCCTACTTCCAATTTTTCACTGGCTAATATATAAGTGAAAGGCTCGGAGGTGCGTAGCACTCGATCCGAACCCGAGGGCCCGACGGCACGGAGTGCGCGGGGAGCATGTTCGGGCTTGTAGAAGGAAGGGTCGAGCACTACGTGGCTGGCCCTTGGGTCTCGTGTCCTTCTCCCCAATATCGTGTGCGGGAATCTACCAGCCATTTCCGGCCCCCCGTCCCTCTTCTTAGTATCGTGTGCGGAAATCGTCAAGCTATTTCCGGCCCTCGCCCCTTGGGACCAAGGGAGTACTAGGCTTGTTATTCTCGTCGCCCCGCTATGCGTTCCCCATCTTTGGCCCCCGCTCCGAGAGAACGTATTTTCTACCCCTGGGGCCGACAGGCACTCTCTTCCCGTTAGGGAGGAAGGGCCTCGGGAAGCAAAGAAAGCGGGCTTTGCCCCAGCTACTGCTACGCTGGGTAAACCAAGACCCAAAGGTCTTAAGGCCACTTTTTCGGCCCCAAGGTCTCGTGGCCTTAAGACCCAAGAACTTTCCAGTATCTGCCCGCCTCCGGGCCTCGTTTTTTCGTATTTCATTCCCCCAGCTTGTCTAGGCAGCGAAGAGAACGAGAATAGTGGGCCGAAAAAGAACATATTTTTTTCTTTTCGACTATTTGCTCCAGCCGGGTGCTTTCCGGGGCGTAGAACCCCTTCGATCCATCGTACTAAAGCAATCCAAGACGAACGATTTGGGTCATATTCGATTCTTTCTACAATGCCCATAGACGAAGTGCTTCGTTTGAAATCAATTTTTCGCTGCAATCGCTTCGATCCACCCCCTCGGTGAAAAACCGTAATACGCCCTGATGAATTTCTTCCAGCAGAACTCCGTTTTAAATGAAAAGTTAATTGTTTTAGTGGTAGGAGATGGGCCACCAACCCCCATGATCTCTCGTCTGGTTGGAAGGCCTTCCCCCGAACCGTACGTGCGAGTCTCCCCGCATACGGCTCTCCAAGCGATCCTTTTGACTTAGCCAGTTGGTTAAGAGTATCCGTTAACGGGAGTCCTTCCACATGGGACTGTTGTCCGTACTTGTTCGGGTAAGCTCCCAGTCAGGATGAACGGAATAAGATTCTTCTTTACCAAAGTAATCTCCGCCGATCTTTTTTGCTCTGGCCCCCTTCGCGGTATTTACGTTACTACGGGTCCCCCGTTGCCCTCCCTTCCTCGGTTCTGACACAAAGGATGGTAAATATTTGTATTCTCCCAGCTAGCCAGGTTACCGGAAGTGACCCTAGGCAATCCCAAGTTCCGTTTATAGTGTGTCGGGCCGGTTCATTAGGCTTTTTGGTCTCCCCGTATCTGTACGGTAGCTGTCTCCCAGTGTGTTCCACTCCGTTTTCTAACCCGAAAAGCAGGGGGCGGTGGCTGGGAAGAAGGTCGCGCTTCCCGCTGGCGACATGATGGCTGGGCCGGGGCCACAGCCAGACTGAGTGGAATACCTCCAGTAGACCTCCGATACGATCCATAGAACCTCTAGCTCGGAGAACGGCTTAGCGTTATCGGTTTCACGCCGTGTTCCCCTTCTCACCTACATGCTACAATACCCTTTGGGCTTTCCCCGCGAGGATAGTGGGACGCTTTACACGGAACACTCCGTGCCGGCTTGTCGCCGGAGACGCATCATTACTAACTTGGCGCACCTTTTCCTTTCCAGCAACTATTTCTCATAGTGTATTTGCCTCTTTTTTTCGTTTGAAGCATCAATGACACCGAAAAACCGAATGTACCGTAGGTACACCTCTCTTCGACTGTCAGTGTCATCAATCATCTACGATGATTGATGGCTTCGCTACTAGCCATAAAATATATCACGTAGGGCAGAAGGTCCGGAAGTAGGGCCTCAGCCTGTGGTTGGCCGGCGGGGGCCCACAGGCACCCCCTTCCAATTAACTACATAGGTGTTACGATTTCATACGGAAGCTAAGTACACCAAGTGTGCATCATGTTTAGTTATGCGGCCACTATTCCATATGATCTCGGATTAAGTCTCTCTAAAGCTGGCACACGAACCGAACAAAAGCAGATTTGAAAAAGGGGGTGCAGCTCTCTTCTTGACGAGCAGAGCTGCCCCCCCCCTTTTAATCGTAAAGCGCTATCTCTCTGGTCGAGTGCCACGCACCTCTCTTTCCCCGAACACCCTCCCCGCGCACTCCGTGCCTATGGCACCGCCAAAGGCACACGACTCTAGGGAAAGGAGGCGCGTAGCACTTCCCGGAGGCCGCCGCCCCGTGCTACGCGCCTCCTTTATCGCCATTTCGTCTCGTGCCCTGTCAGTTTCTTTCTCCCTTTCTTTCTGACAGTCTCCCTTCCTTTGTCAGTTCTTTCATTTCCCTAAAAGCATCGGTCAGACAGTGCCCCGCCCTACGGGCATGTTTCGCCGCGTGTTACGCAATACAACATCATAGATTTGGTAGCCCTTTGGCCCCTCCCTATTCGATTATACGTAGTGCTACGCCCCTAGGCAAAGCGGTGTGATTTTGTATCTCCAGAAATGTAGACTTCCCCCCTACTTAAAAGCAATTTGACTAGGGTTTGCGAACTTTATCCAAACGGGTCTGATAATAAAAGATAATTTCCAATTGAACTCCAAGTAGATCATGTAGTTTTAACCAATTCAACTTTTCACGCAATTTATGCGTTTCCGTTTCTATGACCAGCAATTGTTTATGTATTCTCGTTTCAAATTGTTCTCTAGACTTTTTATCAATATGAGGTGATCGTAATACCGTATATAAAATTTGTTTTTTAGGCAATCCAATCTTGCGTGTGTTAAGTAGAAGCCCCGACCTTTGATTCTCAAAGGATTTAATAACGATGCATATTTTGGCAGTCATTCCACGTGGTTTTTTAGTTTTTCATTATGCCATTACGTAATAATGGCATAATCCTGATGGTTTTCATGGGCCTCGAGCGCTTTCATCGTTCCACCCTTACCCATCATTCTCTATGCTGGGGTAGAAGGGGAGAATGCAGAAAAATCTTTTTTTTGCTTTCCCATGCGCCCCCCCCATGGAAAGCTGACGCTTTACGCGGGGGGGGGCGGAGCCCGAAAAATTTATATTATGCTCCGCTGCCCCTCGTTCGCAAAGCAAACGAAGTGCGGAGCTCCAGAGGAGAAAAGCCTCAAAGTTGTCAATTGCGCGCATTTAGCAGGTCGCTATGTATATACCTCTCCGCAAGCTACATCGATGAATCATCAGAGATTATTTATTCATCAGCGTTATGAGCTTCGCTAAAATAAATATTTTTTGGTTCGGGCGCAGCCCGGAAGCACGCGGAAAGAAAAAAAAATATTGAGTAATATCCTTTTTTTTGCTCCGCGCAGTCCGAAACCGTTGGCCCTTCCTTATACGAGCCAAAGGAGTGTTCTCAGGTCCGAAGGCCCCGAGGTATTTGGCTCTATAGGATCCGGAGTAGACTTCTCTAGCTTTACGAAATAAGCGCCGAAGGCCGTAAATGTCTCTACCGCGCACCATACCGGCCAGAACACGCTCCCCGCGCACTACGTGCCTGGGTCCGAAGGTGCGTAAACACGTTCAGACAGGGAACGGCTTTACGAAAAAAGGACCTGAAGGGTTCGGGTCGAGCCCGCCCCCCCTGCTGGGGGGGGGCCGAACCCGTTGGACCAAAGGGCACGAGACTATAGGAAGAAGGACGTACGTACCCGAGTCTAGTGTCCTTCGAACAAGTGGCAAAAAAAAGATTTTACTGACGTTGCCGAACTTTCGCAACGGCGCGGGGGCAAAAAAAATATATATATATTTTTTTTTCTCTTTCTATCCCCTACAGGCCGTTTTTCAGGTTCATCTATTTATTGATAGATAACCGGCCATGTTTTTTGGAGCTCTCCTGTGCTTGCTTTTTGGCAATTCATAAGGCTGCCGAAGGGAAGCATTGTGGAGACTTGTAGGGCAGGTTCGAAGATTTTTAAATACATATATATTTATTTCTTTATTTATTTATTCCTGCCGCCTTCATTCGCATCATATCGGTGATAATCTCACAATCAAGCAAAATATATAGATATATCTATATATTTCTATATTCGAAACAGGAGGCCAGGGGGGGGGCACTGTCGGACAAAAAAAGGGCGGGAAATGATAGGGATAAGTTTCTGGAAAACAATATAGATTTTTTTGGTCCTACCTGTGCAATTAGTAGTCTTATCTATCTGCCTCTCCGAACACAATATCTTGGGTACCTGGGATGGTGACAACATGTGCTAGCATGTTATGGTCGATCAGGGGGCCTGGCCGCCGATTCGGAACCGTAGGTGACAGTTTCCCGTCCCCCGGCTCCCCGCATCCGATCGAGCCAGTTTCCTGAGATGTGCGCTTTTCCGTCGCATTTTGGTCGTGACAGTGCCCCCCCCTCGGGCCTCATTGAATAGTTTTTCATCCTTTTTTTACTAGCCCTTACGCCCACAATGTGAGGCTCCCACAAGGTACTGACGGATACGGAAGTCGCCGGTAAAAAATCTTTTTTTTTAGCTCTCTGTCCCATCCTATTCCTGCCCACCTCCCGGTTGGCCCGTCCAACCTCAGAGGTGTTCGGGGTTACCCAGTCCGGATGCGAGGGTCTCTTATACATGGGAGTAGGAAACAATACAGCCCCCCCTTGTCCATGACGACGCTTTAGATGCTGCGGTTCATTAATTAGCCTTCGGAGAAGGTTAAATACCCGTCCGCACTGGTGTATTCACCCGGAGAATAACCAAGGAGGTTGTTATGGTCACGCCCTTGCTCGATTCCCCGGGTCTTCTTCCCTTTCATGGCCACCCCTCACACCCTTGGATGCCACTCCAAACGCGGGCGGGTACGCTGTTACCCCGTTCCCCGGACTCCCACTTTCATAAAAAACTCAGTTCGATCACTCTGTCATCCCGGTGCGGATGTACGCTGAGTAGAGCGCACAGGTACGACTCATCGTCTTATCCCGTGAACAGGTTGCGTTTGATGTTTGAACGTAAAATAAAGTTCTTGTAAATGAGCAATGGTGCTCTTATTTTACAACGATAAGGACGATTGGTTCTTCCATCTCACCGACTAGCAACGCACCAGAATAATCTCCTTTAGGCGCTTCTACTGTTGTATAGGTAGAAGAAGCTGGTATGGCCTTCTGTCTCGAGTTTAGAACGTCGAATCAAAGATTCCATGGATTGTTTCATTTTATATCCCGCTGGGACGTAGTTTACGATCATTTGATTGAGACATTGCGTAATGATTCGAATACTTTGTCCCCTCCAATACGAATCCAATAAGGATCATAGCAATCTCTTCTGGTACCCACACTGGTACGTCAAAATTCAATCGTTCGTAAAATCGATCGTAAGGTGCCGATTTTATTTTCGCAAATCCCAGCATACTACGGAGCCTCTTAACATTACACCGCTGAATCCCCAATCCGCCGCAGCTCGCTGTGCAGTGACAATACCAATATCCACTAATCGTTGTTTCCAGATACGGTTGTTGGTTAACACGTCTTATACTCCGCCAATACGATAAGCGAATTATTGTATAGATAGGGAAATATCTTCACTCAAACCCGAGGGCAGCGCGCAACTTCACCCGGTCGCCCGGAGGCTTACTTTGCTACGCGCCTGGGTGTTATTCGATCCTGCCTTGAGTGGTGAATAAGCTCCCATGGAATGATGGCCAGGGGTCCCAGCTTATCGTGTCATCAGCTGGGGTCATTCTGGATACCTTCGCGGTCCTTCTGTGGTGAGTGTCCAATAGACGGGCGTTCCTCCCTCGTGCCCTCCCGATCGTCGCAGTTGAAAGCTTGTTGCCTTGTCGAAAGCGTCCTTGCGGTTGGTTTACGCCGGCAGCAGCTGGTAGACCGGGAGCTGGCTCCGGCCGGCATGTCCCACTCTTTCTACGAACCCTCGAATCAGAAGCGGTGGCTTGTCGCAATGCCGGCGACATAATCTTCCGGCCTCAATCACAACCACGTGTGTTTGTCAAGTTGACCAGTCCGAGCCGGATCACTCCAAAGGAACTACTAAGATCGATGGAGCTATAGCTCGGATAACATGATAAGCTATCAGTTTCACGCCGGTCCGTTTCCCTTCTTCCCCACATGCCCCCTCGGGCTTTCCAGGATAATGTGATGATGCTATTAGGCATCATTAATCGGCCTATCGCTAGAAACACACACATTGCTACGGCGCACATATGTATGAGATCATCCGAGTTATTCCGTCCACGAAATAACACTCGTATATATATACTGAGCTAGTGAAGATACCTCACAATTACAAAGTCTCTCTACAGCTAAAGAATAAGCATGTTCCTGGGCCATTATAGAAACATAATCTAACCGATCAGAAGAAGGTGAAGCTCGAAGATACGTTGGTTTTATAATTTCCCCCTGCCTCAGTAATCCATCCAATATGCGGTTCCGCGTGTTCCACCACTTCTCCATCCATTTCCAATACTGATCGTAAAACACCATGAGCAGCAGGGTGTTGAGGTCCAAAATTAAAAATCACATTCTTGATTTGTTTGGTGCTAGCCATATCTAATAATTCGTATTTGTTATTAATTGTTTTCGTTCACCATTCAAACCATAGCATAAATATCTACGGTGGGATAAGCGAAACGCATAAAAGCTTTCTGTTCCGTGACAAAATCTGTCTCCCAACCATAAGCCGTTCTAAGAATTGTATAGAATCAACTAACTGCCAGAGAAGCAAACTTAAACGGCCGTACTACTCTCCGTAAATCGAAGGTGGGCTAGAAGTTGCGCCCGCGTCGGTCGGGATATAACGGATTCTCTTGTTGTCTAAGGTGCTCTCCTTCAATCATTTCTCTATACGGACCCTGCGAGCCGCTCACCTGATGTAGCCCCTCCCGAGGCATCCTGGGCCTCTTTTTTCGTTCGTAAGCACGCCGGGCGACCTTACCTTACGACTTCGCTATTTCGGCGTCCTATTCAACTATAACTCTGGCCCGCGCTGAACCTCGTGGGTCCGGACGACACCGATAGACACGTAGTGCTCGACCCGAACCTGAAAGGCTAAAGGCACGTAGCGCGCGGGGAGCAATGGAAGGCCCCGCGGGGACAAAACCCAACGTGAGAGGATGGGGACGGAGACCCTAGGGAGGCGGCTTGTAGATTGAAAGGTCTCCGCACTACGTGCCTCTTTTTAAGGTCCCGTCAGACAGTCCCGCCGGGCTCGGATAAAAACTTTTGACCTCGTTCTCCATCTTCAGTTTCAACGATTATATCCCAGCACATGCCTGCTGGCGCCCCCCCGCCCCGAAGCCATTGAGGTGCGAAGCCGAGATCTCTTTTTATAAAGTTGCATTCTTACAAGCATTTATTCTATTTCTCTTCCGGTAGATTACTCATATGGAGACGATCGGATTTGAACCGACAGCTTCATGCTTGCAAAACATACGCTCTACCAATTGAGCTACGTCCCCTACGGAGGAAATGGGATTTGAACCCATGATACAATATCGTTGTATTTGTTGGGATAGGTGGGCCCTCTCAAGCTTCCCCCCCCTAAGAACCGTACGTGCGAGTTTCCCTGCATACGGCTCAAGCAACCTGTCCGAAATGTCACCCTGCAAGAGTCATGCTTGCATCATTGGCTACTAGAAGTTGTTCCATGTATAAAACCCTTGCGGCAAGTTAAGTGTTACGGGTGAACCCACAGCTCTAAGCCCCTGTCCCTTGTGGCAAGAAAAAAAATGAATTTTATATCCCTTTTATCAGAGTCTCGAGAAAGATATGGTACAAGTCACCCATGCTCAAGTCCGCCACCTTTCGGTGTAGATCACAAGATCCTCTCCCATCAATTACAGACGGGTCTTTGCTTTCTGAGCTGTCCCCTACCCGCATTGCGTTACTCCGCATTACCACAGAGCCTCCTGAAAGGAGCGATGCGGGTTTACCAAGTTCTGCGCAATGTACCATTTCTCTCAACAGGAAGAACCTGGAAAAACCCCGATGGAAATCTGAACCCACGATGATATCAAAATCGGAGATACCACCCCCTTCCACGGCTGGCTTCCTGCTCGGGATGCCTACCATTCCAATTTTTCACCTAATTTCATCCAGGAGATCTTTCGGTTCCGCCTTGAATTGTTTGTTACGAGGTCTTTGTATTAGTTCGTTCGAACTGTTCATCTATTGAGGGCCCGCCGCCAAAGGGTCCGAAGGATACTTTTTTATAGGCACTACGTGCTTCTTTGGCTTCACGGGTCTTCCGGCCGGCTTCTCGACGATTTCCGCACGCGAAGACCCGCCGGTCTCTTCACCCTAGCATTAGCTCAGTACGGAATCCCAAGCATCATTACATTGTCCCTAGAGCTTCACACCTCGAGATTACTCCCGACGCATGTCCAGGTTGGGTAGGACGGGGGTTACGTCCTGTGGAATTGAACCACATTACATTGCACAGTTTCTTGTCGCACTGATTTAGCAAACCAATGCTTTCAACCACTCAGCCATACCTCCAAAGAAAAACATAAAAATATTTTTGCTTACCCAGGCTTCGGCATATGCACGGGGGGTGCGGAGTGTAAGAGCTTCGCCAGTATGCCGGGGCTCAAAAAGAAGCTTATGTAAGCTGGTTTTTTTCGAAAAAGAAAAAATATATATATGAACTGGTTTTTTTTATAATCGGATTCCAGTTTCACCGGGAAAAACGGGATTTGAACCCGCGACTTCTGGCTTGACAGACCAGCGCTATAAACCACTAAGCTATTTCCCCAGAAAAACTTATCTACGATGATTTGTTACAAAAAAGAGACATTATATTTTTTGGTTGTCGATGATTTCGGGTATAATACATATAATTGTACATCTCAGAAGAATTGTACAGTGTGCGGTGGAGTTTGAGGGACGGCGGCGGGGACCGGGGACTGTCTGACAGGGCCAGGGGCCCTGTCAGACAAAAAAAGGGCTCGCGACTGTCTGACGACAGGGCCGGGGGGGGCCGTCAGACGCAGAAAGGGAAAAAACCGACGGGAAAGGGAACAAAACTGACAGGGTTTCACGGAAAATGGGAAATATTACTGTTACCGCATTTTCAGTTTCCACGAATTGGATATAGAACGTTTTTTAATAACCTATCTTGATGAAATGGAGGTGATAGGCGATCCGTCTACGGATGTCACGAGACATGCAGCTGTGGTAGAGGCGGGTCTTGTAAATAAAAAAATGGTTTTGAGAGTTACAGTTCAAATTTATGCGGCGGTCACCGCTCACGCACGGATTCATATGTATCAGTTTATTCGAACAGAGTCCTGCTATTATACTGATACGGATTCTGCACTGACAAAAGGGCCTCCTCCGCCGGAGTCGGTTCATCTGCATCGGGTGAAAGGAAATTGGAAAGCGGAATAAATAGTGAAAGCTTTTTTCTGGCACCCACCCAGAGTCGTCGCCTCTGCGGAGGTTTGTATTATAACGAAGCGTGAAGGGCCCTTTAAAGTAAATTGGGATTGGTTCGAATTGCGTGAGGAAGATCCGAGCCGCATAACAGAAGAAAACTTGTAAATTTTAGAATCAATTGGAGCAAGTGTCTTCTCGAGTGAAATACACCTTTCATTAGGTGCATTTGAGCGGAAAAGCGGGAAGGTATACGCACCAGAACGTGGTAGGGACTCGCCGCCGCCCCGTACGAGTAGCGAAAGGATAAATGCCAGAACCAGATCCCGAGTTAACTGCAACTCCGTTGAATTCGAGAGACTGGAAAATTGGTAATAAAAAGCAACCATAAGGTCCAGGCTTTCTTTATCGTAGCCCCTTCACCCGATACCTAGGGTGGGAGAGGGGGGATAAACAAACAGTGCTTATTCCAATAGTGGCCATATATTCATACATGCCTATTCGTGATTCGAGCGAATAAGGTAATGAAGGCATTAACCGGCATGACCTGGCAATAACTAAGCGAGTGAAGGATAAAAAACCCCTGTGAAGCCGAAGAAGTCTCCTTCGGACCCAGTTTGTTTGGCCCAAAGCCATCTCCTAATTATCTATGGTACTAACGGATGCTTAAGCCATTAATATATCTCGTACTACTAAGTGGTAGGCACCGGGCGAATAAGGAACGAAATAAGCAAGCAGAAATTAAATGAATTTTTGCATTATAAACATTAGTAAGAAACCGTAATTATTAAAAACGATTAACCTACATGAACAGACTATGAAGGGCCGAACCCCGGTCATCAAAATCTGGTTTATCGGGAGCGGCCGTAGGAATTTCCGATGCGGCGGCCCACCGGCAGCAAATCCCGAATGCTCGTAGAACCACTGCATGTGGGCCTCGGCGGCAGTTTTGCCGACATTCGTGGCTGCTTCCAACGCCGACGCCGCTCTGCGGCGGGCATGCGCCTCAAGTCAAGCTTTTGCGGCCGTTTTATCGAAATACGGCGAGAGCATTTTCATATACGTCGATGAAGTACATCAACTAATCGGATCGTGCGCGTGGCGAGGGATTGCTACTGGAGCATGCAGGAGGGCATCAAACAAGCGCGCTCACTCGCTGATGTGATTTCCCCCCCCGGTTTCGGAAAACCGAGGGTGAGGTCTTCTTCATCTATCACTACCAAAACCCTGTTCAAACGCTGCACGCGGGGTATCCGAAGTGCACGTACAAATTGAAGCTTGAAGATAACAAAGTCGAGCTCAGCTCAACATCATATGTCAAGCAAATTTTAGTTAATTAAAGCCAAGCACTACTTGGCTCCCCAGTGCAAACCCCGTACAATGCCTGTGAGTCCGGACAAAATTTTCGAACGTATATTGAATCAGCCAAGTCAAGATGATTCCCGAATCCAAATGCCGAATTTACCCGCGACATATTAAATAGCAAATATTTATTCTTGGTCCCGGTTACAGGCCCTGTGTCGTGTTCCACAGACCTTTCGACGAAGCGCGTGGTAAGATAATGAAACTCAACGAATAATGGAACTCAACGAATACGCAAATTATCGCTCCCGAAGAAGGCTGGCGGAAGGCAACCCGACTGCGACGAGGAGGCGCCATGCGTTGCACGCGGCGCAGTTCCATTAACTTCTGCGGTTTTACATGTTCGAACGTGTGGTCGATCCACCTTATAACTCGGATAAAAGTGTGTTTCGGCAGGGCAGCAAAAACACAAATTTTTTATAGAAGGAAAATAAAATAAAGTGTTGGATTACCAGGTTATCCTGACCCTCTCCAACTGGTTCAATATAATGGATAAGGCTTTCTAGGATAGCGTTATAAGAACATGCTCCCGGAGCCGCCGCGCCATGGGGTTCCCATCAGCCCGCATGTTTGACAATTATGTATGTAACTCGCAAAAACCCATTTGTCAGGTTGGGACCTATCGGGAGTAGTAATGAAATGACTCTCGGTGGTAAGGTGAGTGAGGCCCGGCGACCTGTGGCATATCGCGGCTGGCGTTGTTGGGACAGGCCTTAACATGCCAGAACGCAACTTCATCGTAATTAACATGGCTTCCTTCAAACCGGCTCCAGCTCCATAGTTCTGTAAAACCGTGGAGGAGGCCGAAGCCGTTTCAATACAGGCTCTTTCGTAGGTTCCTACGCCGTCCATCGAAACATGAAGCGAAACATGAAGCGAGAGATGCAACTTACTTGTGCCGAAAAAAAGGAAGTAGAGCCAAGGGTTGTTTGCGTATGATTCCGGGACTTATACCGAGCTTCGTTTACTACATTTGTCATATGGCTGGCACAAGGAAATTTCAAACGGGTTATCGTGAGCTAGATGACATAGAGAGTCCAGCCTCGTGGCCCAAATAAGAAAGGTTCTGAGCCTAAAGGAGTTCCTGCCGCGCAAGGTTACGGATCCAATTAAAGCACCGAACGAGAAAAGGATAATGATGCACCATTACCTGACACCCCAACCCTTTCCGAATTTCGCCCGAAGACTATTAGTTACGCTGTAGACTTCCCATTATGTAAAAATGATTTCGATAAACGGAAGTTCACGGACACAGCGTTCGCCCAACGGCAATTATATCGCTGAATTAGAGGTAGAGATTGCCTATTTATTGGCTAGGGAAAAACCCAGACATGAAATTTCGGCAGCTTTCGATAAAGCTGCATTGGAATCGAATACTACAACCAAATATTATCGAGGTATGTGGGGAACTTATGGAAGAAAAGAAGGGTCAAGCGCCGGCGCCCTAGTGGATCCAAAGACACAGGGGCCTGGGTGGGAGGCTTACCGGAAAAAACAAGCATCTGGCGCGAACCCTGTAATGGGTCAAGAGCCCAGCGTCCTAGTGGTTGGTTCCAAACCCCCCAAGATGCCGGGCCAATGGTGTCTTGGGGGAGTGTGCCCAGCACCACGTCATTGGGGGGCACCCCGCGCCCGCAAATATAGGTATTAGAATATTATCCTTTTTTTTCATGGTCAAATCAAAAATATTTTTGATTTGACCTAAACCAGTAAAAATATGTAGGTCTGGACTAGGGGCTTCTATAGCTTTGAAAGGTTAAGATCCTATTCATACTGGTTAGGGTGACCATAGAAGTAGGGTGGGCCCCTCAAGTTCGAAAGACTTTTCTGCATCCCAAATACTTTACTGCGGAGCAAAAGGGAACACCCCCTTCTTCTCTTTGTAGGGTTTCCCTGCCGATAACAACAACTCGATGTACTTATCGATTAGGTCCCTTCAACAAGCCAATTTATTGCGGAGTTCGGATACGAAATCGAACGCGAAATGTAAACTTGAATATTTACGAAAAACGGCAGATTATAAACGAAATTGGGACTAAGGTCTCGTCAGCGCTAGCACGCAAAGTCGAATTGGAGAGGCATATGCAAGGAAAGCTCGCACCTACGGTTCGTAAGAAGGCCATTGATCAAACGAGAAGATGAGTTCAGCAGTCACGTGGTTGGTGGCCCATCTTTTAACCCCTACGCACTACGGGCCGCCGCCCACTCGGATCGCGGCGCACATACATAGTGCCGATGGCTTTTCCCACGGTCTTTTGGGCGCGAGTCGTGTTCGACTGACCATTTTTACTGCACCCAGGGGTTCTCGGAATCGCTTTTTAGAAAATATAGTTTAGTAGGGTGGAACAGTGGCGGGATCCCCATCCGTACCATCCGTACACGGGGGTTCGAATTCATCTTCCGATACCGACATGCCTTGAAAAGCCTTGACTAGGCGTTTACGCTTCAGACCTGTCTTCTCATTTGTCTGGGATCATGGGAGCCAATATCTCGATGCTATATTTTCTGACTGGCGATGACGGGGTCGTCCCCCCTTCATCGTCTCGAAAAAGGAATGGAATTAATATGACGGGACTTACTACGAACTTTTATCTTTTTAGATTTTTGCCTTTCTGGTTCCACAAATTTCATTGTTTGATGTTCCTACATGTTTGACTTGGTCCCTCAACTGTCTATATAATTATATATCTATTCGAAAAAACCAAATTTGCCGTTCTATTTGATTCGTTCCATTCGGATCTGTTCTAACTGTTTGTCTCATTCGGGCCCCGTTCATAGAAGCGTGATAGGAAGGATTACTGGAGTGGCTGTTTTATCTCGTTCCTTATTTCGCATTCAATAATGAGCTTATTTTTCAACCCACGTGGCCAATTTCATATCCCATACTTGCGTGTCTGCCACCATTTATTATATACGCTTGCGTCATCATGTGGTAAATGACGATCAACTGGAGTTTTATGGCCCTGACCATCACTTCGAGTGGGAATCCTCCGTGATAGGTGGTTCGGATTGGTACTTCATCGAACAGCACCATAGCAGGTTCTATAGATGATAAATCGGATTTTCAACACAGCTTTAGGTTTATACCTAAACGAAACACGGGGCAATGCGCGGTTGAAGCAGCTTGAAAATCTAAAATTCCTTCTGTTGATACGATCGTGGAAGGGGGCAGACTTGTGGCCGGTATGTTGGTCGTCCGGGTCTCGCTTATTTAGCTAATTATAAAGCCAATGATGAATAGGGAAAATTCATAACTATAAAGGGAATAGGGATAAACAGCTTAAGTTTCCGCGGGATAATGCCCGAATGCAGTCGCTTTTAAAAGATGATGTTGATATCAAATTGGGGGCCGCCGCAGCCCTCCCGTTACAGATTACAGAGAACTAAACCGTCCCAAGGTAATTAATACTCTAAAAAGGAGTTATGGGCGTCAAAAAAAAAGTCGAACGCCATGAAGATACGATATCAGTATTTTCACAAGAAAGAAATAGAGATAAATCCGTTGCCTCTACCAGTAACACAGGCGAGATGTCCGAAGTTACACCTATAGCAACAAATCCTCTCGAACTATAGCCATCTGTCTATAGTTCATTTCGGGAATTGGTATAATTACTCGCTCGGGTAGTGATATTCTGAATTATTTCGTGAAAGACATTACACTTCGTTTTCATTACCCGTGCCTGCAGAATTTTGGGCTTTATTGATGGATACTACTAATTCAGTCAATTTGAAACCATTAGTAGAATCGGATCTTTTTAAACAAATTTCCATGCAGTTTAAAAATTCTTAAACGCATTTTTTTTTATGGAATAACAATTTTTATTGAAAGAAATAAAGAATGATGCATCGTATATGAAGTATTACGGTACGGTAATATTATATGAAATAGCAATTTCTATTGAGAGAGATATAAAAAGAAGAGAAGGACCGAACTGTAGCTATAGATAGGGAAACGGGCGAAGAGCTAAGCGTCGTGGACGGCTAAGCATCGTAGACAATTAGCCACGACGGACAACGGACGGGAAATGATATCTTCGCTTTCCGGGATGCGTCGGCCGCCGTTATTTCGTAGACGTGGTGCGAGGAAGGGAGTAGGGACCTAGTACTTGAGAAGTGTAGCGTCTCCATTACTAACAGGGGCGGGATGGTCGATATATATTTTCTTTCTATTATCCTTTCACTCGGTACCCGGGTGGGAGAAAATCATTCCCGATCTATGGGGGCCCGACCGGCTCGGGCTCGACCGGCGGCGGGGACGGCTTGTGGGCCGAAATATTTTGATAGACGGCACCGTTTGGGAAGCCGCCGGGCCCTATTCTTAGTTCCAATAAGGGCATATTGTATGGATAAGCCTTATCCATTATTAATAGTAACAATAATAGTAATAATATGAAACAACTGTTATTATTATTATTTCCTAATATCTACGCCACATTCGTGATAATTCGTCACCATTGCGCATTTCGGTCCCCGCCCGGGAACTAGCCCCCGGCGGCTCATTTTCTTTTTCTAGATATCAATCTATCTGTCATATCGTCACGTTCGCGGCAGAGTGATTTTCACAATTGGATCACATTCATTTACGGTTCCATCTTTCTTGTAATCCTTTCATTTGGTCCCTTCCCCGGCTGTCCCGACCCCTACTCCACTCCTCACGTGATCCGTCTATTAATGAGATCTCTCCCCGTTCACGTTACTCAAATTTGAGTAATAGGATTCTTTCATTATCCCGTATGGTCCGTTTATCCCATCTACCGTAATCTCTATAGCTCAGGTTACCGATACCATAGAATCCACTTTGTCCCCCCCTTTTTCATATTCTCGTGACCAACATCAATCGAATTATTACATGTATTCAGACGCTGGATCCGATTCATAATTAAGATAATAGAAAACCCTTGGGTAATAACGGACTTGAACCGCTGACGCTCTCGGTGTAAACGAGGCACTCTACCAACTGAGCTAATTACCCCAATGTGTCCAATAATCAACTATTGAGCAGACACAACGAGTGATTTGCTTCCGCGATGGTGTTCGTGTCCCATAGCGAGAAAGAAAGATCTCTTATTTTAGGCACATAGTACTACGGGAGAGAGCATTCACTGTGCGGGACATAGAGTCCCGCGAAGCGCTTTATATACTTACAATCCGGAGGATTAATTGAACCGCCGAGCGGGTCGGGGGCAAGCCAAAAAAGTGTCCGGAGAGGGAGAAAGAGAGCGATGAGAGCTTCAGCCCTACGGGCCTATATTTTTTCTTTCCACTCCATTCGCTTTCGCGAATGAAGAGTTACTCCCGATCTAAAGCGCCCTTTTTCCATTCATATACAAATCCAATCGTCGAAATAAGTGAAAATACCATCATAGACCAGAATCCAAACGAACCAATCTTGTTAAGAGAAACTGCCCAGGGAAATAAAAAGGTGACTTCCGGATCGGATATGATAAATAAAATAGAAACGAGATAAAATCGTATATCGAAACGACTTCTGGCATCATCAAAAGGAATAGGGGTCAGGACTTCAGCCCATGTAGGGCCTACTGAAGTGCCCTCCGAACCGTGCGAAATAGTTGCCCATTACACGGCTCACTAACTCTACTTACTTTGGTCCCTCTTTCACTACGGGCGCAGCATATATATATATATATATATATATATATATATATATATATATATATATATATATATATTTCTTTCCGGTTCTCGAAAACCAATGATCTGCTCTTCGGGTTGCTCCGTTTTTCCAGCGATTCCAGAGTTTATACTTATCGCCTTGCAGAGTTCGAGCATCCTTGGGAAGTTTCGCCGGGGGAGCCAGGGCAGGTGGACCAAGTGAATTAAAACTATTTTGTGCTGCGCCGTACCCCATAGCTCGCTGGAGAAGCTAGAGGACTTTCACGCCGCCGCTTTGTCCGCCTGTTCGCTTTTTCTCATAGCTAGAGATCCAAGGGGCTGACAGGGAGCAAACCGCATACCGTACCGTGTCGGTCATAGCCAATCTGAGATCCGTCAGAGTTGCTTTGATAAGCTGTGTAGAGTTAAATCCGCTTAGACCAAGCAGATACCTAGGCCCCTTCCCGATTACTGGTGTTTCCAGTGCCTTCCCTTTCCCGAAGCGGAGGTTTAGCCGGGTACTGCGGGCCTTCTGACTTCCAACCCGCCGCCTTGGCCGGCGCTCATCTGGCTGGACCTCGCCGGTATCGCCTACAGGCTGTAGCACTTCGAGATGTCGTTTAGTCGTCTGTCCCCAATGTGTTGGGTGATCCGCCCCCATATTTCCACTCCGACCTGTGGCCTGGCCGATTCTGATCATCTGCAGGCAGGGGGCATGACTGCTGCGTCCCTTCGCGTGCGTTCCCGCGTGCGCAAGGCAGCACGGAGTTAGCTCCAGCAGGGTATGCTTTCCCGAAAACGACTCCGATTCGCCGTAGCAGCACCTCATCTCGTGAGTGCCGGGAGGCTCGCATCACGGTCTCGGGCAGAAAGCGAGGTGGTCCGTAAGGCCAAAGCGCCTTCGACCCGCCGAACTCTTTAGCCCAACAAAGTGCGTAGCACCTCGCACGGCAAGTCTCGTGCCCTTTGGGCCCGCCGACGGGTCTTTGCGTGCTGAAATCATCAAGCCATTTCCGGCCCATTCACCCTGCCAAATAAGTATCCTTCGGACCCTTTGGTCGAGTGTATCGCTTTGGTTGGCCCTCTCCCCCATCGTGCCTCCGGCCCTCAGTGATGCTTTTATGGCATGCTTCGGTCCCTCCGCCGTTACCAGCTTCCGGTGAGCCATATACCCCTCGTGCGAAGTTCGGCCACACACGTTTATGACTGTAGGTAACCTAACGGCCGCCCTCAGAACCACATTCGTAAGCTGACAATTTCTCTGGGTAAGCCAAACTGGAAGAAGAAGCGAATGGAAAAGAAACACCAATTAAGATCAAAGAGAGTAGCAAACTGATTACTAAATGGACAAAAATAGGTGCAAATTCCATGAACCAAGAACCACTTTTTTTGAAGGAGAATAGTTCCAATGGTAGAACAATGGTCTCCAAAACCAAAGGTTAAGGGTTCGAATCCCTTTTCTCCTGATTTAGCAACGAATGCGGAAACCCGAGGCGCTAAGCGCTTGTTTCCCCCATCCCAAATTCCGGAGAGGAAGCGTCGTTGCGTAGGGAGCGCGGTTACGATTATAACTAAAAAATGAGAGACTTTACAAACTCCCAACGACAAATTGCCCATGCTCTACCTTTTTCATAAGCCATGGCTACCCGATACCCGGAGGGGAGAGGGGTGAAGCAAATAGCTGCTTTGCCCCTCTTCTTTTTTTATGATCGATGAATCGCTAAGAAGCTCCGCGTACATCTATGGCGAGAGGTAGCCAGTTGACTACTAATTTGCTCAGTGATGTTTTTTCGTTGTACGGTAGCAGAAAGTATACCTGGGTCGATAGATTTCAATAGCTCTTGCTCATAGTGCGTTATGAGAACGACGGGTATTTGGTCTAAGTAACCTTTGACAGCTGCATAAATAACCACGATTTGTTTTTCAATAGGAATTGGGCCATATCGTGGTCGTTCAAGTACCTTAGTTGACCTAGCCTCACGATTATTCAATAAATACTGAGTCGCAGCATCGGGATTTAAACCAAATCGAGCAGAATCGAGCAAAAGGGTGGCCTCTTGGATGCAAGACCGGGCCGGGGGGGGCCACGAAATCAGAAAACCTTTTATGCACTATGGGCCTGTGGGGGGCTAAAGCCTTGAGGGGGGATTTCTCTATATATGATAGATAATCAGCCGCGAAGATTTTTTTTTGTGCTGCGTCCCCCCGAGAAATCATTAAGCTCATAAACATAGGCAAAGTGCCATTTGATGAGTAACTAAAAACAAAGGAGAGGGATATAGAAAGAAAAAAGTAATAAAAAAGACAGTGATTGCTAGTAGTAACGATTTTTCACGATCCATGGGTTTATATAAAATCCATGTTTCGGGTGTATCAAAATACATTATTTTCACAAAGCGTATATAATAAAAACAACTGATAACGCTAGTAACTACTCCTATTAGGGCTAGTAAGTAGGCCCCGCAGCCTAGAGCGGCAAAAAACAAATAGAATTTGCTACGAAATCCAGCTAATGGGGGTATTCCTGCGTATGGGAACATAGTAATAGACAGGGTAATAGCTAAAATAGGATTAGTTTTGGCTGAAACAACGAAGCCAGGTGCGTAGCGTTGCTCTTGGGAAAGTGAAAAAGAACGAATCGAAGATATTGGGCTCAAAAAGGCTTTTGTTACGAGCTCCCCTGGCTGAATGAAAGCCCTCCATGCTTTTGAATAAATACCGATTGTGGATCCTATGGATGGAGTCTTTTCAGGGGCGTTAAGATCTTACTTACATGGCCGCCTCCCTTTTTATCAACTTTCCGTACTCGAACTTTCGCTGATCCAGCTCATACTTTTCTTTATTCAGCTCATACTTTTTATCATTTTAGGCGAGCTCTTCATCTTTCTGCTCCAGGGCTTGGTCCCTTCGAGCGTTTCCACGCTCATTGACATATATTTTATAACCGAAAAACCCCGGCTACAATGACAGCAATAGACGCCCCAGAATTTTAATAGACCCAATCAGTTGCTTGCTCATTGTCCCGCCGCGGATTTCCCGACGGCCCCAGCGTCGGCGGATCCACCATCACCGGGTGCTTCTCTCGCAACTGGAGCATAATAAGGCCTTGTAAAGAACGGGAAGATCACTGATTTAAGAGGATTTGGTCGATAGTTTATTTACAAAAAAAGACCCGATAAACTCTTCAATATTATCCTTGTAGCCGGCCGACTGTTGCTCAATAGCACCTCAGAGCTGACTCAATATAAAATCCCACGTTATTCTTTTTTGTGAATTTCTGGTGATTTGGAACACCAAAAAATCGCGTCTTAATCGATAGTAGATTATTATAAACACGGTTACTATTTTTGCTAAAACACTTACGAGTTCATTACTGGAGGAAAATATGAAAATAGCAGAAATAAGTTGAGAAAAAGTCGAAAATTCTAAAACCCCAGAAGGACAAAACGTTCGCTCGAAGCATAGAATTTTGAACAAAATAAACTGGAACACTGTAGAATTTGTTTGACGGATATATTATACGAAATTATGGGTTTGCAGCTTGTGACTAACTCCAAGTCCGAAGTATATCAAGAGAGTTATAATGGTGGTTAAGATTGAGACCGTTCTTGGGATAGCATAAGTTTCGGAATATAAAACGGAATACTGAGAATAGGTAAGGAGAATGAGCCGGCTAGTGTGGTAGTTGGCCATTCCGGCCAGTGCTGATAGTGATTCTTTCAGAAAGAATATTTCCTTTTTCTTTGTCTGATTCAATAAGGTATTTGGCCATTTGACCAGTGCTGTCGGATAATATTCAATGAAGCTAAGAAAGCTGCACAGAATAACATAATAATTCCGGAAGTATACACTTTGGATAATTCTAGGAAAAGACCCGAATCCCACAATAAATGACGAACTCCATTACTCATATGATAGCACAACGCTAATAAAGTGAAATTGACTAAGCTTATAATGACCCAATTCAGATGGAAAGTGAGAAAGAATAAATACTGGTAAAAATGATAAAACGTGAGGCTGAGATCACCTATTTTGAAAAAGAAAGTACTGAACAAAACCATAGTGGCCAAGAACGCCCCGGATATTCTATGGAAAATAGAAAACGTCGAAGTAAGCTGTGGCTTATAGATGGTAAGGTGAGGTGATAACGGTCGATTTATTTTCATCTTTTTAGTTGACTCCGATTTTGATTCAAGGTGACAGGATTTGAACCTGTAACTTTCTGCGCCCAAGGCAGACGCGCTACCAGATTGCGCTACACCTTGCTTGGCTCGCCCAAAGAATATTATATTAATGCTTAGAATTTGATTGATCAGCATTAATAATGGGAAGGGCTGAGGAAAAAGAATAGATTTTTTTTGGCCTCACGGACGTGTATTAGTTCCTCAGCCTCTATAGGTGCGCTCAAGTAAGAGTCCGAGTCGGTCATTGTCCGCCTCATTGATTTGCTTAAAAATGCGATTCATTATGGATTTATTATGTAATTGCATTTTCAAGTACCGTTGTAATCGCAGTATTAAAGTATCATTCATCGGAATATACGATGAATTTTCCAGTTATGCCATTAACTATGTAATTCCATGATCAATAGGGGGGAGGAACCCTCATGGATAAAGGCTGAATCCGATGGATCCTCATAGAGAAATATGGTAATGAGAGGCGATAAGGGACCCACCCTTCGATGAAAAAGTAAAATCCGAAACCTTCGGCCCCTTGGGCCGTGCGTAGCACCTCTCCTCATAGTTGTCTCGTGCCCTTCATCCATCAGGTCTTTCTTCCGTAGAGAAGTATCCTGTCTGAAAGTGCTTACGCACCTCCTCCTCCGTCCGGTGGAGGACCCATAGGCACGTAGTGCGCGGGGAGCGTGTTCGGGCCTGTAGATTGAAGTACTATGTGCCTTCCTTCTCAGCCACTTCAGCTCGCGGCATCCTTTTCTTCTTCCTTCGTCAATTTCTGTTCTCTTTTCTGTCCGACTGACGGTCCCCGGTCGGCTTTGTTTGGGGCCCTTGAATTCATTCATAGTAAGTCCAACAGACTCCCTTTCCGAATCCAGGAGCCCCTGCTTGCTGGAGCATGGCGTTGTTCCACGGTTGTCACCTTCTCTCCGTTGGACGGATTCATTACCAAGGTAGCACGACGGCAGATCCACATCTATGATCCGGCGTCGGAACCCACTACCAACGCCCCCCCTTTTTTTCCCTAACAGCGCGCTTGACGGAATTAACGGAGCCGGCCCCCCCCCGGCCCTGCTTAGGGTAGGGAAATGATCCGGTTTGTAATAAAAGGGCTCCTAATAGTTGTTTGTTCTTTTTTCGGTAATCCGACTTTTGAGACTCCGAAGCAAGTAGACTTCCCAACATATGCCCTCTTCCCCGCCGTCTACCGGCTCTTCGGAGGCCGGGGGCCTTCGCTGAGCAGCTATGTCAGGGGCCGCCGCGCAAGTAAGCTCGGTAAATTGTATTATACGTTACGCTTCGAAGGACTCGATAGCCCGGAGCAAATCACTTAGCTCCATGGCAAGAGGTCCCGGGTACGGGATTATGGTGGTATGACCCGGCGACATAAGCGAGAAATAGGCGACGAGGAAGGAAGGAAGGTAGACCCTTGATCCTATTCATGAGACGATCACCTTCTTCTATTATCTGCTTCGTAACTGCCATGTCCCCTTGAGAAACTTCGACGTCAGATATAAGGACAAGCAATTCTACATACAATCAACTAGGCTTGTTGGCTCAAAGGCATTCGTGTTCAGTTCGCGGAGTGTTGGAGTCATGAGAATCCGAGGGAGCTTATTATCTCGGCTTCGAGTATGGACATAGCGCCCGTATCCCAGGTTCCCTCTATTGGATCATGTAATGGGAATGAGTATATCCCATCGTAATTACAAAGGTTTCCAACCGGATTATTTACTAGGATGTCAAGGTCCCTTCTTAGTTCCATTTATGAAAAGTTGAAGTCGAGTTTCCCGACTTGGGAAACCGAATTAGTCATTCGAAAATTCTCAGTATTTAGTAGTATCAGTTCCCATTCTGAACCTAATAATTATTACTATCCTTAATATCTTGTCTAGTAATAATAATTTCATCTTACGTATAAGGGGATCGAAGTTCCTGGACCATATAGAGAGATAGATAAATAAATAAATAAATAAAATAAAGAAATATATATATATCTATTTAGCCCGTAAGCAACTATTCTATATGAATTGCCACGTATATATATATATATATATATGTAATGTTCCAATCTTTTAAATCGCGGTGGTGGAACGAAGCGAATATACTCGCTCTTCGAAAATTATCGGTGGCTCCCCGCTTGCCGAGAGAAAAGGGCGCCACTGCGCGCCTTTCGGCCCCCCCACTTCTCAAACACTCGGGGGGGGGCGACAGAACGGGAAAAAGGATTGCTCTGTTCATAAAAATATATCAATATATGAGGCTAAATACTAGGTACCCGTCAGCCACGAATAGAGAAACGATTAAAGGAAGGGCAAAAAGTCGGTCGACCAAAGGGAGAAGCACATAATACGGCCTGAGAGATGCGTGCAAGTGGGCGGCAGAGAAACTTAATCTTATATTAATCGACCTGACACTAGGGGCCAAGCGGACGTAAGCCCCATCACACGGGAGGGATATCTGCTTGGATAACTTTTGCCATTCCATAATCTATCAAAGGTTTATTTTCCTACTTGGCGCTTAGGCCAGAAAGCTGCCGCAATGGATATCCCTGGCCGCCTTGTAAGATGGATGACGAAAGGCTCACATACAACCGCGGCGGAGAGTGCTAAATAGACAACAGAGGAGCGGGAAGGAACAACTGACCAAGGAACACGAGAAACTTTGTGGGTCCGTCCGAAGGGCCGGGGACTGGCGGCTGACAGGCCCCCTGAGAGGTTGGACCGTCAGACAGGGGCCGGCCGGGGGGCCGTCGTCTCTTACGAACCGTACCGGGCCAATCTGCCCGAGTAAGAAGCTCAGACAGCGCCTCGGGGCGGCGAGGACGGAGGCGTATGTCCCTTCCGACGCCTGATATGCGCGCCTGGACGACCGATAACCGGTATGGGTCCTGCGCGAGAAAAAGTACAAGTCCACGATGCACCGAGGCTGGCGCACTTATCTGGGTTCCGCAATCAATAAGGACCAAAGGTTCTTATTTTCCATCAAAATGCCTAAAACCCTCCTCCGGACCTTGTTCTCCATCAACTTTAAAAACCCCGCCTTCGTCGCATACGCTGCATCATCTTCCGATTCAGCAGCTTTTGAAACCAAAAGATTATGCATTTTATAACCGAAAGATTATGCAGTTTTTTCTTCTCCGTATATTTAGAGCAGTGTATCGGGTAAAGAAAAAGCACAAGGCCCGTGGCCCCCCCATACGACATCACATTACGTAAAACACAGGCCCGTAGGGTCGGTCCGAAGGAGGCGAAACGTAATCGGCCGAAAAACGACCGAACCGAACTAGCGATGGCGAATCGCCGAATCAAAACTCTTAGGGCCAAAGGGCACACTTCTTTGTCCCAGGTCCCCCGGCCCGGCCAGAAATGGCTTTACCGCGCACGATACCCGAATATGCTCCCTGCGCACTAGGTGGTGCCACCTATACCCCCCCCGTGCTCAATGGACCATAGGTTATGTGTTTGGCCTTCGCCAAAAGAGGTTCGGCAAAGGTCGTTGACCGGCGGCCTGGCGATCCCCGCCGAGTCGGATAATCGGATTTCAATACGGCCGGTTTCGAGTGGGTCAACGCAATGGGGAAATCAAAAAAATTGCGTGAAATACTCTAATTGATAAGGTGTCGAACATCCTACATAACATTTATTTGGTCTCACTCCTTCCCGGTGATTCGGTCTCTCTAGGTTGGATTCGAACCAACGACCCAATAGTTAACAGCCATTTGCTCTAACCGCTGAGCTACTAGAGAATAAGCAGCGAAGGAACGAATCATGGGAGAACAAAAAGAAATTCTGGAGCCTTTCTTTATACAAGCGTCATAGTCCGCGCCTCTTTCAACTGGATGAAGGTGGAAGGGCCGCCGGGCCCGACGGCCCGGAAACGATAAAAGAGTCGCGAACCGATTCAGGTTCGTATAGAACCCCAGCGGATTGCACTACGCGTGTTTTGTTGAAGAAATTGAATAAATCCGAGTAGAACTTTTTGCGGTCTATAGGATTTGACACATCATTGACATATTCCAGAATGCCGTAGCGGGGGGGGGAGGGAGAATGGGAACTAGAGATTTTTACTTATATTTATTTGCCCTTTTTTTGTCTGACGGGTGGCTCGCGGAAAAACTCCGGGCCTTTGTTATAGATATATCTATATATTTCTCTATTCGAAACTTCGAAATAGGAGGAGTCAATTCAGTCGCGGTCCCCGGTTATCTTAATGGCGTTCCCCGACGAATTAGGACTTCGAATTTATTAAAAATTCGGGACTGGGGGATAACCCACTTCAAGCCCCCAATGTTGCATAAGCCGAGGCTACCCACGTAAACGGAGGCACGTAGTGCTTCTTTATCAGCCATTCCTAGAAGTTTCTGTTGGTCGAGTGTCAAAAAAGATATTTTTAACTCTTCCCGAGCACGTAGCGCCTCTCTCCATAAAGCCAATTTCTATTTCTTTCATTCCCCGCCCCACGGGCCGCCTTTCTTTGTATCCCGGTGCTCGACACCGCCAAGGTCGTATACACTGCAACAACCCGGTCAGTTATCCATACCACCCGATGATGGTCATGGGCGGGCACTCGATCTGCCGTTTGAAATACAGCAGGGCCGTAGGCCTGGTTGCTGTTGCTGCGCAGTTTTCTCCCCAGAGCCCATAGGTAGGGCTCTCCACAACTACTCATCAGCAGGTTCTGAAAGTAAAGAGCCGTAGCCCTTGTGAGGGGATTAGTTAGTTCAGCTGTCATAACTATTTCCAGAATTATTCAAAGATTTACTGGCTACGTGCTTAGCAGATCTATACTTCTTGTAATAATATCTTGCTCCCGCTTCGGGTTTATACACGAGCAAAGTATCGCCCCCTGCGGCGAGACCTGGAGTAGCTAGTGCCAACTGTAAGTGGGTTGGCTAAAGGCTTCAGGTTAACCGATTTATACACAAATAGCGAGAATTGAACAATAAAGAACTTATTGGTGAGGGGCTACACTGGCGGCGTTTACACCAAGCGCGATCTGCCGGGTTGGTTCTTAACCGGGCGCATGTGCAAGGGGTAATTTATTAGGAGATCCCAAACTTATCCAGTTTTGGTATAGGTCCCGCCGCCGCAGGGCAGGCCTCGGATTTCCAAGCATTTGGTACGCTCGAGGCTCATAGTGACGAAATGAACGCCGAAGCGATACTAGACTGATAGTTAGTCGCATAAACAAAGATGAATTGGTAGATAGAAAATGCAAGTTCCCTATATGAATCGATTTAATAATTGCAAATTGTTTTAGCGGACTCCAAGCCATATGATTAATTTCATTTTTTACGATCCTTAGCAAGGCGAAACCATCAAGCCGCTTCGTGGCCTGATGGATTTCAAGCCCAAGTCTTGAAAGGAGAAGCCCTACGGGCTTTACTCGAGGATAAAGAGAAAGATAGACCCGAGTTCCAGACAACCTCATTTGAAATTCTAATCGATACCATTATGTTTTACCAAAAAACGAATTGACAGCATTTTCAACGAACTTTTCTGATAGTATTCCGAAAATCTATAGCATTTTGGATGAAAACATCCTGACGTTTGACCCTAGTCGTTTTATGCATCGTAAGTACTATTGCCCCAATAAGTGCTACTAATAAAATTAGACTAGAAACCAGAAACAAGAAAAAATAGGTTGTATAAAGTAAATTGCCTAATGTCTCCAAATTAGTCCAACTATGTATCTTTCCAGCATAAACTGTATATGTTAGGTAGGTCGCACCCGATTTCGTTGGTAATATTGGGATGTAATCATTATCTACCATTAGAAAGATTTCCAACAAAAAAATAAGTCCAATAATACCACCTACAGGTAAATAGCGCAATACATTCTCGTGAATTTCTTCTATCCTTATATGTAACATCATAACGACAAACAAGAATAAAACGGCAATAGCCCCTACATAAACCACTAGGAAAATCATAGCAAAGAAATCAGGACCTAACAAAACGAGTAAACCAGAGGTATTGCGAAAAACTGGGATTAAAAATAAAACAGAATGAACTGGATTTTTGGCACGTATCACCATAGCGCCTGACACTAGAGCGAGGACCACAAAAACATAAAAAAGTATCGTGGTGAAATTTTCCCCTTTTATTTTATTAGCTGTGAACAAAAAATCTATATTTTTGCTGCGAACCGCATCGTCAGCCCGAAATTTTCCAACGACGTACATATATATGTCTGAGATCTTTCCATTACGGCATTTGGCACGCTGATTATGATTCCCAACTTCAATAACGGGAGATTACACACATCGCGAGCTAGCCGCTTCGAACTTCCACGAAATAGTTTCTACGACCCTCTTAAAGAGGGGAGGAGCCCGGCGTAGCAGCCGCACGCACCTTGTTATTCCTGCAAATCAACGAGAAGAGTTGACGAGCAGCTCTATCATTTGCTCGCGAGCCTGGTATCGCTAATCTCTTTTTCGTTTATTCAGACAAAGCCCCCCCCGGGCCTCTAACCCAATGGGTAGAGGCCCGGAGGAGGTTTGACCCTTTGGCCCGGCGGAACGACTATAAAGAGAGGTGCTACGCACTTCGTGGGCGGTCGCGCACTCCGTGCCTATAGTATCGTGGCCTTTGGGTCGCCGGTTAATGCCCCATCCCGCGTAATAGGAACTGTTAGGATTCGAACCCGGCCGCGGGTCTAGACTTTGTCTCTCCTTCGTACCCGGGGGGCCTTCCACCAGACCCACAATTCCGGGTGTACCCGGGCGAGGATACAGTAATGAACGTAGAAAGATAAATCCTTCTTTTGTGATCCGGTAAACCAAAACCTAAGGTCCCGAAACCAGCACCCAAACAATTAAAAAACGACTAATCCAAATAGTCATGTGCTTGGGGATTCTAGCAAAAATATGGAACAGAGAGGGATCGCTATGAATAATAATAATAGCTATGATTTTACGCTGAAAGGACAATATACGTAAAGTCCTCCCACTGAACCACAGTATTAATTGATTAATACAAGGTTTCTGTTTTACAATGGTTAAGGTTCGCATTTCTTCCATAGACTGAATTAGTACCAATTTTATAGAAATGCCAGAAAGATCACAGATTAAAAGCATTACCAATGATTGGCGGGCGATATATACCAACAGCCTGGATCCGTGGCTGTTGAATCCATTGAAATATCCTACTGGGGGGGGACCACAAGGCCCACGGCGCTGCGGGAGCGCTGAGGCCACCGCAATCACCCTCGTCAGAGTCCAGTTGCTTGTAGCACTTGCTACGACAAGACGAACTCACACCGTGCCCTCGTTTTGGAGCCTACGCCAGGTTGTTACGGCGCCAACATCGACGAAATGTTGATCGATCATCTTCATACCGCAAGGTACTCCCTCCCGCGGCGGCGCCTGCAAGCGCCAAGAAAGCTCTGGAATTAAATGGTTTTTTCATCGTCTCCGAAATGATTTCGATAACTAAATGCGCCCATAGCTTTCGCCGATTCGACGCCGCGGCGGTATCCGCCCCCCCCAGGCAATTGGCGAAATCAGTAAGGGTTTTTGTAGATTTTCCGTTACTGCGGTGATTTTTACTGGTACCATAGGGACCTACACTTCTATTCGACCCGATATTGTTGCTTGAGTTGCCAAATCGCCGGCACCGGGGGGCCGGAATACCCGAAACGAGAGTATTAAGAACTCGTACTGGAAAGAGCCTCTCCCTAAGGTCCTGTGTCCCGGCAGTTTCTTTCTCTTCTTGTGAGTCTGTTCCTTCCCCGTCAGTGTTTTCTCTTTCTTCCCCCTTTCTTTCAGTTCTCCGTCCGTCTCCGTCTGACAGACATGGTCCGGAGGCAAAGATAAAAGAAAGTCCGGCTTTTGTTTGGGGGGGGGGCCTCGGCGGACCTAGAGAGCGCAGATACTGAAACTGACTCGGCGGAGACAGTAGCGGATTTGGTTCGTTGATACAGCTCCGAGGAGACCCACCCCGTCAATATCTGAGACTATGGCAGATTCGGTCCGTTGATAAAGCTCAGAGACCGGCCCTTAGACTTTATCGACGGATCATCTCATCCACGGAAGCACTCCACGAACCAAACTCGTATAGTGGTGCGAGCTGCCGCCGCAAATTATGGAGCTCTTAGACATTCGGGACAGGGGAAACGCGACGCAATCCCATTTCGCTGTCCCCGCCCGTAAATAACATTAGGTAATTGTGTGTGATAGGGCCGCCCCCCTTTCCAAGTCCTCTACCGTCGAGGAGGAAGTGGAGCCTTGATACGAGCGCCTCAATCAATTGGCCAGCGAAATAATCGCGGTCGTAAGCCCGAAAATCCGTCCGATTGAGTCGCGAAAATCAAAACCAGACCCCGTACCTAGCCCGCCACAGCGAGCTAGGTACAGATTCAACGAAGAGTGCTGTTTGTTGCGTAGGCCCGTAACTCTAAAGCTGGATCATGAGTGAAACCAAAAGAGGGAGGCAGATGTCTTGGAAAAAGTCGTAATCTGCGACCCTCCAAGCATTATACCTTTCTACCAATAATTCGGCTTTACATTCGTAAACAGTGATCGTTGCAGCGAAGTAGTAGAAAAAACCCACTGGAGCAATTTGTCCAATAGTAACATATGGTGCTTACACGGCGGGTTGACATCCAATCCAACCTGAAGGCGAGCGATCTGCTATAAGCAACCGAAACAATTTTTGGTGAATTGGTAGAAAAAATCGAACTACGTACATATGAAGTGTTAGTGAAAGGTAGAGCCAATAATGACACAGAAACTAGTCCTATGGTAGACTCCCTAATTCGTTGGGTATACTTCGAGAAATTGCATGGACTGGTAAGAAATACCATTCCAGCACTATTTGAGCCGGGGTTGACATGGGATTTGCGGGATAGAGTCGAGGGTCCACCCTATACGGCCCCAGGTTTACCCCCGTTAACCGATCCGGGCTACTTAAGTGCTCTCCGAACCGTACAAGATAGTCGCCCATTACACCGCTCTCTAACATGACTTTATACCTCCTTCGGAGCTTGTTCAAATCCGGAGGGGCACACCCCACGCACGGTCCTTTGGAGATGGCCCGATTGATAGACTGCGTCAAGGTGAAACTTGACAAACGGGAACCATTTGGTAAGTACATAGGCTATTTCGCTACTGTTTGCTATCAAGCGCTTTTTTACTGCTAGGGACCTTTCGCTTAGGTGGGTAGGCCCCTCTTCCTAGGGATAAAAGCCCTAGGACCTCACCGTTGTTTCCTATACGGCGGCTCGTCCCTTATCTTTTCCATAGAAATAGGGATGAAAACTGTTTCATCTACATAATAATTTCTACTCAATGGATTATTGTAACCATATCGATGTGCAGCCGGATGCAGGATACTAGCACCTACTATTATAAAAAAAAGTAAGTAATGGAGGCTGAAAAACCGATTTAAGGTCACATTGTCTAGCCGCCCCAAAGCCGCCAAATTACTATAGTGTCTCCTACGATAGGTATTGCGCCAGCTGTGGCTCCATGAAGAGGACCCCGAGATAATACGTATCCCATAGAAGCTGTTACCATACTTGGGAATAGCGTGACGACTCCGGGACACCGAACTAATTTGCTAGGACTCACATAACTTTCATGATATGAACCACGAAAAAAATAGAGATGAACGACAATAAAAAACATACTGGCTCCATTAGCATGCATATAGCGAAGCAACCAGCCTCCTTTCACATCTCTCATGATGTGTTCCACGCCTGAGAAAGCTACATCCACATGAAGTGTATAATGTATAGCTAAGGAAACCCCTGTAAGTATTTAGATAACCGAACGAGGACCAGCCAACGAACCAGAACCTCACCAATAACTTATATCGCTAGAAGTTGGATAATCCATCAAGTGATTGTTAAGTGTAGAAGATATAGGTTGTTTAAGAATCGATAGTCGTCTCGCCATAACTTTTGTGCCTTTTTTTTGCGTATCATGGAAACTTTGTGTTCTTCATGATTGACGTCACGCATAATGGGCAGGATTGACCCATCAATACAAGGCCCCGCCGGGTTGAGAAAAATAAATATAGATTTTTTCTTCGTTCTATAACGCCACCTCAAGCCGCCCGCATTGACGGAGTCCATAGAGCGAATAAAAAGAATTCTTTGGCGATGTTTCGAAGCATTTTAACCTTGAGCTGCTATGGCCTGCTGGGCCTAGCTCTATCCCCGTAGGGACAGAGGGAAGGGGCGGCTAAAAATATATATTTTTTTTGCTTGTCGTTCTATTGCTTGAAGTTCATGATTCCCACATGCTGAGTAATACTCGTGTAGTTTTGTTTTGCGCACCCTTGCGGGTAGCGCATGAGTACCCAACCCCTAATTCTTAGGGGCGAAAGGGACCATTGGTGTGCATTGCTTTGCGTCAGCAAACCCGGTTCTTTTATTACGGTTGATTATGACGCGCGAAGGAAGTGAGGCCCTTTAATGAAGGTTTATAGCATCATTTAGGTAGATACATAGCGAAATTGTGAAAACATAAGCCTGTGGAATGGCAACACCTAATTCTGAACCAGTTAATGCGAATACTATAAAGAAGGGAGCAAGCTGCGCCAGATACAGAATACCCCCCATGGATAGCATAGTCCAAGCGAACCCGCTTAAAATCTTGACTAAACTATGACCAGCCATCATATTGGCAAATAAACGTATTCCTAAGCTCAATGCGCGAAAACAATAAGAAATTGGCTCGAGAAGTACTAAGAAAGGTGCTAACGGTAGGGGTACTCCTTGCGGTAATAGGATACTAAAAAAATGGAGCCCATGTGTTTGAAATCCAACTATAGTTATTCCAATAAAGAGAGAGAATGAAAGACCTAGGGTAATTATAAAATGACTCATTACTGTAAAACTATATGGTATCATACCGATAAGATTGCGAAATAATAAAAAAGTAAAGGTGACATAGATCAAGGGGAAAAACCGTTGTTTCACCGAAGAAGCACCACTTATTTGTTCGTTCACCAAGTTAAGCACAAAATCATAAATCATTTCCACACAGGATTGCCAAGCATTTGGTACTAAGTGTCCTCCATTCAGGGTGACAAAATGAACCAGAAGCAATACTAAACCGATAGTTAGTAGCATGAACAAAGAGGAGTTGGTAAATGGTAAATGCAAATTTCCTATATGAATAGGAATCAATTGAATAATTGCAAATTGTTCTAGCGGGCTGCACGCCATAATTGATTCTATTTTTTTTAGAAAAGGAGGCCGCTGATAGCGACCCACCATAATGAGAGATAAACAACTGAGTTTGGGCAAGAAAGGCGTATTATTTTTTTGGATAACCGGTGGGAAATGCCATTACCCAGCCTAAGCATTACTGGGCGGGAATCAGAAAAGGTTCCGTGATAAGCCGCCGACTCGGTCTACTATATGGGAAGTCCCGACGCATGACACACAGAATTTAGCTACTTCCCATATTTGATGAGGTGTATACCAAAGAAACGGTTTGAACCGGAAAGTTTCTCATTATGAATTTCTTACAATGTCGAATCCGGAAAATAACCAAACTGAGGTAATAAACACCTAAAAATTCGACCCGGCCCCTACGAACGAAAATGGAAATATTACATAAGAATGAATCCTTATCTACATATTTTCTGGAAACAAAAAGGGATACGTATAAAAATTCCAACAATTTGATACTAATTAACCTTTCTAACAGTAAAACAAATCTGATTTCATGGGGCAAATAAGTTTGCGTAAATTATAGAGCCATTTCCGATCCGTGGGGCCAAAGAAGCACGTAGTGCCCGCAAAGGAAAAACACTCCTACGAAAGAAGGGGCTAAGGGTTCGGCATGAAGACCCACCCGATAGGGGAGAGTCCGATGCCCGTTGGTTGCGCGTCTTGGACCCGGGTAAAATTGTTTTCTTCATCCCCGGGGGGATGAAATTAATTGAAAAAGGTAATCCGAGTAATCTCTATATGAGATAAGTTAATTATCTTGTACCAACCATATGAATATTCTAATAACCAATAGTCTCTAGTAGTTTATCCCTGTTTCGTATCATATCATCTAGTACTGGAAGCTTTACAATCGCTGCGGGCTTCCCTATCAAATTGACAGAATATGGCGGAACAATCAAAGTGAGATAAAATTTGGCGCATAGTCAGATATTTCATTGCCGAGTCGGAATTAGGAACGAAGTTTAGGATGGTGTATCCGCCTAAGTATAGCAAAAGATCACCCTGCTAAATCGAAATGAAGAAATGTTTTCAGTTGCTCGCAGGTGAGCTTTTTTATAATCGACAAAGTAGATAGTTCACCACCATCTATAATGAGAGAAACTACGATTGGCTTCAGCAAGTTTATGAAGATCATCCCTTTTTTTACGGGCAATCCCCATCTTTTGGGAAGCCTCCAGTATCTCGGCGTATAAACATTGATCTAAGCTTATGCTCTTTTTGCCCATACGTCGTTTGGCTGCTGATTCAAGCATCCAACGAATAGCTAAGGTTTCTTGACGAGTTGTTGCTGTAATAGACGGTACTAATCGAGTAATGCCTGAGATTCTTACTTTTTTCACCCCACAAATAGGCTTGACATTTTCTATGGCGTTAACCAAAAGTTTTATTACATCGCCATGAGGAGCTAGACGATGAAACGTTTTATAAACAATAGCACGAGATCTCGTTTTTTTCCCATCAATCATGCAAATGTGAACCAATTTTTTTATTAATTGTCTTTGTTTACCATTCAAGCCCCGGATATAGCCCAAATTGTCTGAGCAATTGTATGTGCTTGCCCCACGGCCCCTGGGTCTTGATGGCAAAAGCCCTCCCAGGGCATAGCATAAATATCTACGGTGGGATAAGCAAAGCGCATAAACGCTTTCTGTTCCGCGACAAAATCTATTTCTTTTCGTTCCCACCCTCTCTGAAAGTCCTGATGAGTGAAACCGATCAAGAGATGAACTAAAAACACAGTTGAAATTCGATTTTTCGAATAAATTCATATATAATCTTTGGGTTTTTTCGTACCATATTTAGATCTGCCTCGACGTCGACCCGGTATTCCTTGAAGATCTTTAACTCCTCGAATACAATGGTATTTTACGCCTGGCAAATCCTGCACTCTACCTCCTCGAACCATAACCACGGAATGCTCCTGCAAATTATGACCCTCGCCGGGAATGTAAGCAATTATTTCATTTCGATTGGTTAGACGTACCTTAGCTATCTTGCGTGAAGCCGAATTAGGTTTTTTCGGCGATCTTGTCGAAACACGCAGGCAAACCCCCTGCTTCTGAGGACATTTATTTGAAGCTCGAGTACGCTTTGTCCGTCGTTTCGACTCCCTGCCTTTACGAACAAGCTGATTCATTGTTGGCATATTTCGCTCATTTCGTTTTTTTCCATTAATTTTTCAATCCTTCGTACCCAAGATTCGGCTCAAAATCGTTCGATTAATCCCCAACCGAGAAATATGAATTTCTAGATATTTTCAAGCCCTTTGGCCCCGTACTCTCCTTCCTTTGTTTCGTCGGGGAGACTTCAAAAATTTATCATTTCGTTTATGCTACTTGCGCCACCTTCGGGCCTCCCGCATATCGCTCAGCCGGGGTCTGGTACGATTCATCCATAATAGGTAGAACTAATTTTACGTCACCGAACCGTACATACTAGTTTCGCATCCCTAAAACGTTACGGAACAGGGATTTGGGTGGCCTGCGTAGGCCTACAATTACTAGTCTTCGGGCGTCGGCCTCCCCCTGGAGGGAGGTAAGAGGCCGCGGGGCCTCGAAGTAAACTTCTTCTTTGCTAGCATCAGTTTCATTATGCTAGGAAAGTTGACTAAAAAAATAAATATGTTACTGCTGCTTGACCAAAGGGACGCCGTAGGTGTCCGATAAAATGGGTCCGACTTCAAATTTGCCTTTGTTGTTTCGAAGTCCTGTTAAACACCAGCCGGCTCGCCACTTCTCTTTCGAGTCGCACTGAGGCGGCGTAACAGATCGTCATCCTCGACTCCTTCCAAGTCTCGCGCGAAGAAGAGGATTAGCTAAGTCTGGACATACTTCTTCATGGATAATGCTCGTCCACGAACACGGATCTCTCCAACCCCCTACGTCAGACAAGCTTTTTATCCCGTTTCAGCAGCTGCATATTGTGCGGAATGAATGGCACATTACATTGATGGCGAATTCGGGGGGGATACTCTTCTTGGTAGCCGGGCTAGCATATTCTTCGGGCCAGCCAATGTGGTAACCAACCGGAGTGGTTCTATAAGGTACGATGCTAGTACGAGGTAACGGGGACCACCCACCGAAGAGGTCGGCGGCCATGAACCTCTCGCTTCTTTGCACGAGATAGCGTTATTAGTATGTATCGCACATTGGAAGATGAAGAAGATTAAATGGATGGACATATTTTTTACTTATTTTTATGTCGAAAAGAACAAGTAAATTTCCTGATTTGCCAGAGGAGCGCAATGGTGGGTACCCAAGTAGTAACGTAGTCGAGGAGGTATGGAATCAAAAACTCATTTGTTTGATTATAGGTTTTTCTTCCGAAGCGCAACGATTCGCTCAGCATCATGCCTTCACCGGTAGTCTTAGCGAGGGAGACGACTCCTTCTCGGCTTCACCGAAGAAGGGCGTTCTTCATGTCGGCGTAGCTCTCTCACAAGAGTTTTTTGGGTATTCTAAAGTTTGGGCATCCCTTGTATTTTCGTGCTGTCTTAACGAATCAGATAGATTTAAATCTCGTTTTTGTTGCTTAAAACCCAACTCTGTTTGCTTAATACGTTCGTTTGCACGTATCCCCTTCATACGTTTTTTTGATCGTTGCGGGGATAACTCGATCTCGTCTTCTTTGATGCGTAAAATATCTACCTATAGTTAGTCTACGAAGCGACCCCTTCCCGCAGGGCAGATGGTTAACCTGCGATAGGTTTCCAATTTTCACTTGCAGTGCGCAGCGCCTCCCTGCCGGCCGGCGACACCCCTAATTTGAATATGGTTCATAGGCACCACTGATACGTTCCCAGGGCGCACTAGTAAACTATTTAGCACTTTCCGTTGGGTGCGCGGATTCCGTTTCAATGTAGTGTAAGTGGAGCCAAAGCCTCATACAAAGAAGATAGAGTAAAGTTGCAGCAGTTACGATAATGGTTAGGAAGACACGAAAACGTAATCATAAATATCTGATAGACCGCTCAAATGTGCAAATAATGCAATTACAAGTAATAAAAGTGGTTGAGACTGACAATAATTTCGAAATTGAGACATTGAAAAAGACACTTTTGAAACACCAATAAGATTCGTGCTCTTTCCGAAAAAGATGCCAAAAAACGAGTAAAAAAATAATGAATTCGAAACAAATATCTTCAAACTTGATTCAATACTAGAAAAGTTAATAATTTTGTACCGAACGGAAGCCGGGATAATTAAAAACATTGAAGTTTCTTCTTTTTTTTTGTCGAAACCGCCGCCATAAAGCCTTTTCCCCCTCGCTTTTGGAGCAACCTCAGTGAAGGTAAGTAAGATTATCCCTTACGGGATTTGAACCCGTGTCTTCGACATGAAAAGCCGATGTCCTATACCCCTAGACGAAAGGGACGAAATCGCTTCGAAAAAAGGTGTGCGGTGTCCTAAGTCCACTATTCCGTTCCGAAGTGAAAGTATAAAAACGAAAATATTTTGGGTTTTTTATCGGTAGTCCGTATTCACCGGAAGGCTTATTATCCGCTAGGCGGCAAAGCCCGAAGCATTACGGGGGGGGGCCCGTAGACCGAATGGCTCTGCGGCGGGTCAGCCGCTTCATCGATCGATGGAAATAGATATCGAAGTCATAAGGGACTTCTTGTAGCATCTTTTTACTACCACTCAGCAGTATACCATATCCGTTTGAGGCTGCGAGCCAAGCGTTGTATTGCGCTGGAAGTGGTTGGAAAGGTTCTCAAGTAGAATGGAATTGCCCGTTGTATATTTCGGGGTCCGAAGGTCGAGACCTGCGGTAGTTTTGGGTATTCGAGATGACGAATTACAGGTTCAAGATCCCCGTACGCAACGACTTATGGGAGAATAGCGCCCCCTCGTTCAACAGTGACGCTGAATTCGGAAACAAAAAAGGGGGTATAGCCAAACCTTTACGGGTTCCAATACTGTAAGAGATGTATCCATCCCCTCTATAACGCTACAATGTTCGATTCTCTATCAAAATCCGAGTTTCTCTATGATGTTGGTCACGAAGGGAGTGCGCACGACGAGTAGGATCTTGAGCAGCACTTGGAGCCGTCGCAAACGAATGACTATTTTCCTATCGAGATAACTCCAAATTACTTGCTTCGGATTCTTCGTCCTTATCAGATGTATGTAGACCAAATTTTAGATCGATGATGCTATGTCGACCTTACGGCGTATTATGTGTATTCCCGCCCACAATTGAGGGCCTCATTCAGCAAAGATCCTAAACATTCAACCCATACATTTTGCACGAAGCACTTTCTACTGGAGCAATCAATTATCGCACAGGCTATATAACCTCAATCCCGACTCTAGATGCTCTTAGTTTACCGGTGTTGTTTTCGAAAAGAACGGAATATTCCGGAAGAGCAACACACGTCATAAGTAAATGATGCCGTTGTAAAAAAAGGCAACTGGCCGAATGTAATAACCAAAAGTCATACGAGCATCTTTTTCGAATAAAATCTGTAAGCTACTATACGGTTTCGAAAACTATCAACTCCGAACTTAGGATTGACGGTTCAGAAAACAACAAGTTTTCTTGTTGCATAATAGTATTCTTATTTATGATTGTAAAGTATTTTTTTATTTCGCCGAAACCCGTGCACCAGCCCTTCGGCTCCGTTTCTGGAGCAATCTAACGGTAGGTGCTTCGCCGCCGCCCCTTACGATATTTGAGTGTCTTCGACGTCCAAAAAAATTGTGTTTTCTCGGAGAAACAGAATGGAATGCGCCTTCATCCATATAACGCTTATAGAACCATCCGAGAAATGCTAAGCGGGGAAATATATATCCGTACGGCCCGGTAGAGCTTTAGCCCTATAGCTTATCGGGGAGATAGCCTCTGGCCCTCTCCCGGAAACAAACCGGTTTCCCTTCTTTTGTCGGTTCTTTTCCTTTCCTCCGTCTGACAGTACCCCGCGCTATGGGCCTCCTTTTCTCTCGGCTTCAGCTCTATTCCCGACACGGGAATGAAGAAAGAAGAAGATCCAAGAAACACAAAATATGAGAGACGAACAAAGGGAAGAGAAGCTTATCGCGCCTTCTGCTTGCTCCGCCGATGATCACGATCATTTCGTGCCTGTTAAACTAAAGACCCGGTACCTACAAGCGGAAAAAGGGACTTGAACCCTCAACCTCAGCCTTGGCAAGGCTATACTCTACCATTAAGCTATTTCCGCCATAAATTACGATATATATACATGACTTGGCACAGGGTATAATGGCTCCTCCGTCCGCCTCACGGCGGACCAGTCGGGCCTTGGATCTCCGCCCTCCCTCTCCTGGAGCCAGAGACTAGGGTAGACCGAGTAATTTAATACTCATATCTAGTCCTATACCGAATTTTGGGGTAAAGCCACCAGGCTCCAGTGGTACCTGCGGCGAGCAGTCCACCACATGTGTAGTAAGATCACCAAACTGGCGTTCACACCACCCTTACGGACTCTTTACGATTTGGAACCCCATGTTTCTCTCGGCGCCACGGGTCCATGATAGTCGGACAATACAAGAGCACAGTGTGCTTGAGCCATTAGTCGGGGGACGTAGGTATATATATATTTTTTTTTCTTTCGTAGCCCTTTCCGCGGGGGCGGAGCTAGAGAACGTCTGCTTGGAACCAGTTATTCTCTACTTATCTGACGTATTCCCTTAGTCCAATCCGATGGATAGGCCCATGCTTGGAAAGATTCGAACTCTCAACCCCCAAATCCGTAGTTTGGTGCTCTATCCAATTGAGCTACAAGCACTAGTTGGCTGTTCTTAAGCACTACGTGTCGTATACGCTTGATCGCTGCAAGATAAACATAAAAAAGAGATATATATATATATACATATTTATGCTTCATCCTATTAGCTTAAGCTGTGGTATAAAGCATCGTAAATAGCCGCATGACTAGCATATTGCGTTATTAGGCGTTCGTGCCATAAAACTGCCCTTTTCTGCCCATCCCCCAACCAACGTCTCTAGATCTCACTCAAATAGAACCTACCTCAGAGTGCTAGGCCCTACGGGCAGAAAAATCTATATATATTTTTTCCGTTACAGTTTAGCGCCGAGTACTGTGTCAGTCAACATCTTGATCGTAGTCCCGCAGTCTGGCCTCGTACAGTCAGTGTAACACGCTAGTAATCAAGCATCAAGCGATTGTTTCTCAATTAGCAATCAATCAAAGACTAGCTCTCGGTGAAGTTTTCTCGATATTTTCGTTGAGAGGGGATGGAAAACGAAATAAAAAATTTTTTTATCCTTTTGACGGAAAAGGAAGTGCTTACGCACCTTCGGGGCGGCTCCCCGCGACCCCCCCCCAGCAGGCCTCAACCCGAACCCTGTGGCCCAAAGGGCACTCGCCCGAGCAAGAGGCTTTTACTACTTTTGAGGAATTTTAAGCTATCGAGGTCCGAAGGGGACGCCATTTGTGTAACTTAAGCACTGATCCGCTCCGTCCCGAAATGCCGAGTCCTTGGAAGGCGGGGGGGCCCGCCCCGTTAGGGACTTGACCGAGGAGCCGCCGCCAGGCTCGGAAGTCGAGTAGGCGTAGCCTACCCCGCAGCGGATGAAAGAAAAGGGTTCAAGGGGAATTTTTTCTTTATGAAGATTATGGGTCCATAAGTTCCATTTGCATATGTATCCGAGGTAGCGCTGGACCAAAGGGAGAGGATCTATTATGTGTTTCTGCATCCGACGTTTGGTCCAATAATGTTTCTGCCCCTCTTTTTATGTATGCGGCTTTCGGAGTTGAAATTCCTTATGTTAAGTGCAATGTGTTTGTTCCCTAATGGGATGACCTTCCGGATTGCATGTTTTACCGGCATTCTATAAATGGCTCGAGCGATAATTTACCGCTACCCGGCTAAAAAAAAAAGAGGGGGGGGCGGGAAACGCGCCGTTTTCGGCTATCAGGAGGCACGGCTTAAGTAAAGCTGCGTATTGTGCCGGTCGGACGATCGACGCCCTAGTTAATGACTGGCGGGTGGAAACTTATGCAAGGAAAATATCTAATCACATGCAAAAGGCCCCAGACTTTCGACGCAAGCAGATCTGAACAAAATTTGGCAGCAATCCGGAGCATTGGCCTATCCCTTACGAACAAGGTTTCAAGATGTCTCATCGAAATTCTCGGGAGCGCGTGTCAAGGATGTAAGTACTATGAAATAGTCGATAAAGGACGCGTATTCTTTTTCTTCAGAGATTTCGGGCGGGCTACTAGATGCTTCTATAGGGCCGACATCTGGAACGTGCTCCCTCTTTGTATAGCTAATAACTTGCTCTTGTGATTATTGCTGGCTCCGCTGCATCCATCGCCTTGTAACCCCCCAGTACTTCTCTTTGGGCCAACAGCTACAATTTGCCCTGGTGTCGTTATATATACGACATAGGCTCTTGCGGTGGCCAATACAGAACTATGACATTGCGGTTGTATCTCCACTCTACGGATCCTGGCGGACATCTCGCTTTCAGTTTCATTAGATCCTTTCCCTTCGGCGGCTAAATCGGGAACAATTGGTAAAAGAGAAATGGGAAGCGAACATCGACTCGATGCAAAAAACGTGGACATAATCCGACAAACACTACGTGCCCCCCCCCCGTCGATATCGTGGTTTCTGAGGCTTGGATCCCAGCCTCCAGTTCTCAAATACGAAGTATAGTTGGGAGAGGCAGGATTCGAACCTACGTAGAAAACCTTCAGCAGATTTACAGTCTGTCGCTTTTAACCACTCGGCCACTCTCCCTATGATAAGTAAGCTTCTATTTTCCGGCGGTGCAACGGGACTCTGACGAAAAATGGGTCAATCCACGCGTGTACCGTTGTTCCCATGGACTAATCGAACAAGTAAAAGGATGTACCGTTGATATATATTATTCATTGCACACTTTACGCATCCTACAGGATTTGAACCTGTGACCTTCAACTTAGAAGGTTGTTGCTCTATCCAACTGAGCTAAGAATGCGGCACATTACTAACCATTTCGCAAAAAAAAAGTGAATTCCAGAGAAGAAAGAAGCTTGCTTCTTTCTTCTCTCCCGCTTTATTCGCATCGCGAATGGAGGCCGAAAGAGAAGAAAGGGTCCGATGGAATGAAACTGGAATGAAACGAACAAAAAATCTTTTTTTTTGCTCTGCGTTTCCCTGGTTCTGATCAGGTTCAACACATGACGAAATATAATGAATTTTGTATCAAAAACTATTCTGGAGAAAATTATAATTCGTGTTTTTTGTATATTGATTCGCTCCAGTTTCACATAGTTTACATGTTATTGGTTCAGGAAGACGGCGGCCCGGGGCGTGTCGCGGAGTGCGGCGGCATAACGCATAGCATGGAGGACTCTATCGTATAGAATACACGAAATTGGAGTTTCGCATACAGAGAAATCATTGGAAATAACATATACATATACAGAAACTGAAGTTTCGTATATATATACATATAACTGCAAATAGTATGTACAACACCTAATGTCCCTCAACTCAAAATTTTGTTTGAAAGTTACTTATTTCTTCGGAGTGCCCGAGTTAGCCCGCGTATCGTACACCTTATATGTTTTTCTACCCCCCGTACGCGGAACGACAGCGCGTACTGGACTTTTCCGAGCCTTTCATTTATTCATGGATGGATAGTCTGCGCAGTTTGCAGTTGATACGTTCTAGGCCTAATTCTAGCCCTTGCGCTTCCCTCGAGGTAGTGACAAAGCAATTTGTGGAATACTTCGTAGATCGGGGTTATGCGACAGCTCACATCGGCAATCATCCAGCATCCGCGAATGTCTACCGGATTTAAGCGTTGTATTATTCGATGGAGGACTCGACCAGGGGCAAACCATTAGGAACAAGGTGGATGCAGCCAATTATATCGAGTCAATAAAATCGTCCAATAAGGAACCGGACCCGCGGCAGATGAAATATTTTCGCAACAGCGTCGGCACAAACGCATATGAGATGCTATTTGGGGGAAAGAATAATATGAAACGGAAGACCGAGCCGGGTAAAGAGATAATGGAAGAGGGAAGCGTAATGGAGCACGGATAACATAAGGCTTCTATTTTGTGTATACGGAAATAATAATACATAAATCAATAAATTTGGGTGGGAGCAAATTATAATCATTATATATGCATATACGACGAATCCATAAATCGAGAGATTGAATCCATAAATCGAGAGATTGAATCCATAAGTCGAGAGAGTAAATCTATAAATCAAGAGATTAAGGCAAGGGTTAAATCCGGAAATTTGGAGCAAATAATAATATTTAATCATATGAGTTCACGAAGTAAGAGATCCGACAGGAGTTCTCGACCACCATATTAGATAAATGGGTGGGAATGGGCCACCACATTAGATGAATGGATGAAAATCGTCAGGATTTAACCATTCATCTAATCTTGTGGCCCGTTAGAGAAGACTTCACGGACCGTAACCGGTTGGATTAGCTATTCCTGCGCGGGTGGTACTTCCGCCTCTTTGCTGAGGTCAGATGGTCGGACAGACCTTGGACCCTTTGATTTTTATGGCTATTTGAAAAACAAAATAGAGACTCGTGACGATATATGTTCGTAATGAGATATGTAAAAACTCTAACCAAATCTCCATCTTTCGAAGCGCCATCAATGATTCCCATTATACGGCAGACGCGCTCCTTTTCCGCTTCCAGTCTTACCCCTTTTGCCTACAAGGTTTCAGATAATGTATCTGAAACCTCGTAAGTTTCCAATAAATATTTACATAAAAGCGGGCGGGATTGTACCAAAAATCTTTGAAAAAGCATAGATAGGATAGCGTTTATTGAATAATTGATTGATTGTCAATAAGCCATTCTTTTATGGCTGGATTGCGGTCCCGGGAGAAAGATGGAATAAAAGGATATACGAAAAAAAAGGAGATTAGGGAAAGCAACATAGTAGTTAATATCCGAGAAGTCTAGCGTGGTAAGGGCAATCGGGAAATAAAGTACTACGCAAAGACTGATATAATTTTCGTATATCCAAGTAGAGGAGTCAAATATGTGCAAAGAAACAGTAAACAATGGACATTGTTTTTTATCGGGGGGTTTCCTTATACCAGATTGGGCAACAAAAAATCAAGCAAAGGGGGCGGCCCCGAGTCCTAACTCGAAGGGTTTCCCGTGGGTGTGGGGCAGATCTCTCCACCCCCCAACTCTCAGGGCCGCTGAAAAAATGCGTAGGAAGGGCCAAGGGAGCCAACCGAGTCAAGGTGGTGCCACTATCGTGCCTCAGCGAAGAACCTGATGACAGTCCCGTTTGAGCCGCACGAAAAAAAAATATACATATTTTTTTTTGCTCCCCCCCGTGGGGTGGCCCTTTGGATGTAAGACCAGAGGGCCACGAAATCAGAAAGCCTTTTATGCACTACGGGCCTGCGGAGAGCTAAAGCCTTGAGGGGGGATTTCTCTATATATGATAGATAATCAGCCGCGAAGATTTTTTTTTGTGCTGCGTCCCCCCGAGAAATCATTAAGCTCATAAACATAGGCAAAGTGCCATTTGATGAGTAACTAAAAACAAAGGAGAGGGATATAGAAAGAAAAAAGTAATAAAAAAGACAGTGATTGCTAGTAGTAACGATTTTTCACGATCCATGGGTTTATATAAAATCCATGTTTCGGGTGTATCAAAATACATTATTTTCACAAAGCGTATATAATAAAAACAACTGATAACGCTAGTAACTACTCCTATTAGGGCTAGTAAGTAGGCCCCGCAGCCTAGAGCGGCAAAAAACAAATAGAATTTGCTACGAAATCCAGCTAATGGGGGTATTCCCGCGTATGGGAACATAGTAATAGACAGGGTAATAGCTAAAATAGGATTAGTTTTGGCTAAAGCACCTAAATCTGCTATATATTTGAAACGATTTTGACGTAACGCTAGAACCATAGCGAATGCATTAACGGTCATTAATACATAAATAAAGGTACCAATTAATAGTGATTGAATTCCTTCTATGGTTCCGCATGAAAAACCGATTGAAAGATAACCTACGTGTCCAATAGAACTATAAGCTAAAAGTCTTTTGATTTTGTTTTGGGCCATGGCAGCCAGTGCTCCTAAGATCATAGAAGCAATGCTGCAGAAAAAGAATAGTTGTTGCCATGTTGGATCATAGAAACTATAAATAAAAACACGTAACATATTGGCAAGAATAGAGATTTTAGGTGCAATCGAAAAGAATGCTGTAACTATAGTAGGTGAACCCTCGTATACATCGGGTGCCCACATATATAGAGTCAAAGATACATTCACCGAGTCGCGCAACGAGTCAATAAAAAATCTATATTTTTCTTATCCCCTATTGGTTCGAGGGCTCAAAAGCCCTTCAATCAGGAAGCGCTCCCCCTCTGGTCGAGTGCTATGTACCTCTCTTCTCTCCCGGAGCACCCTCCCCGCGCACTGCGTCCCTATGGCCGCCAGAGGCGCGGGACCGTAAGTAGGAAGAAGTGCGCAGCACTTTGTGGATGGTTCCAACGGAGACTTCCTTAGCTTCACAGGGTCCTCCGAAAGGTCGAGGGCCGGAAATGGCTCGTGGATCGATTCCCGCGCACTTATTTCTTGGCCGGGACCCGAGAGGCCGGTAGGTCAATTTTTCTGTTTCACAAAAAAAGGGCCGGGCACTGCCAGACAAAAAAAGGGATGATTCTGATAAGTTTTCGGAAATAGATATATATATTTCATATTTGTCGTTCACTCGCTGTTCGCTTAGCAAACGGTTGAGAAAATTCCCAAATGACTTACTACAGTGCTCTCCGAACCGTACTAGATAGTGGCCCATCATACGGCTCTCTAACTCTACTTAACTCTCGGATTATATATCCAAAGGGCGCCGCCGCAGCACCATCCCCCTTAGGGAGAGAGGGCACAGCGAGAAGTATATATTTCTTCTAACCGGCGGGTCGAGCTCCCCTGGGCCTCTCCCTCTTCGCGCCTTCGGACCCTTCTTGCTTTCAGCTATTCCACTCCACACGCAGCCGGATCCACTTGGATCACCTGGAATGATATCAGTTGATTTTGTAGAGTCCAACCCGCCAAGTATAGGCAGGTACCGCATAGACCCCTTCCCTTATGTTGTTGCCAGCGCTTCACTGAGCCGAGAAGAAAATTTGTTTTCTTCCCTCGCTTTCGCACTTGATTGCGGCCGAATAGAAACAAAATATTTAGCCCCTAAGGAAGGTACTAAAGGTCCTCTGACTTCCAGCCGGGGATTTGTTTCACCGTTGGATCTCGCCGGTACAGCCTATGGTTTTTTTTGGTGCCTCGAGATATCGTTTTGTTAATTGTCCCCAAAGAGTAGGGTAATCAGCTTCCATGCAGTTTACAGCTCCAATCTAGACCTTGCCGCCTTTTCACTTCGACAGGCAGGAAGCACACCAGCGTGCGTTCGCGCGTTTACCCTTCGACGGGTGAACTGGGTAGCCAGTTGACAAGAAGATAACTTCGATTCGCCAGGCGGGCTTATCTCGTGTGGCACTATTAGAGCTCACGCGGTGCTATTGAGCAGCGAAAAACTATTTAGCTCTCAACCGCGTTTTTGTGACATGCTATGGTCTCAACGCTCTCACGAGGTAGTGATGAGTTCTCCACGCTCGGCGCACAGGGCGCCCCGAAAGTACTGAGATTGGCCGCAATCTGTCGGTACCCATAGGCCGTCTAACGGCCGCCCGAAAAGGAACTGCAGTGATCTTGAATAAAAAACCTACAGCGATAAATAAAATTCCCATAAAGATACCACTAGATTGAGCACCGAACAAAGTGATTTCATATCCAGTGAAAATCTTAGCTAATTCCTCAAAGTTGGTAACTCCAGTAAACCCATAAATCATGGAACAACCAAACAATAATATTCCGGAGGAGAAAGCACCTAAAATAAAATATTTTAAGCCGGCTTCCGCGGAAAATTCAGAGTCTCTTTTTGATGCTGCGATCACATAGAAACATAAACTTTGAAGCTCAATAGCTAAATACATGGCGATTAAATCATAAGCCGAGATCATAAAAAGCATACTGCAAGTAGAAAATAAAATTAATACAATAGATTCGAAAGCATTCGAACTCTCCTGTTTGGAATAATCCAAACACATAACTATGGTACTAGCCGTACTTAATAATAGAAAGATTTGGCAAAAATATGTAAAATTGTCTATTATTAAATTATTATATACTAAATTGGCAACAGCTAAGGGTGAGCCAACGGCGACCAATAGGATGGTTATTAAAACACTAAGTAAACCAAGCCAACCCACATTACGCACCAACGGTGGATAATCGTATTTTTTAGAGGTACTAAATACAACTCCATAAATAAGCAAAATGATGGTTGCGTTAATAAGAAAGATCTCCGGGAAAAGCGCTAAAAAATCATGCTCAAACGTTTCTTCGAACCTCTTTTTTATGTTTTTTAATCAAATTTTCCATGTTGCACTAAGTTACTCACGGAAGTATGCATACACTCTGGGAACACTTCGGGGTAAACACCCATCCAAATAACTCCAGCAATGAAAGGTAAAAAGATGAGAACTTCTCTTCTATTCGAATCGGAGAATTTGAGTAGAAAATTGGGTTTGAAATTACCGAAAACCACACGATTATATAGCCAAAGTGAGTAAGCGGCGCCTAAAATCATACCAAGTGCTGCCAATGCGGCCACTAAGCTATTTCTTTGGAAAGCCCCTACTAAAATAAGAAATTCCCCGATGAAGCTGCTAGTACCGGGTAAACTCATATTGGCTAAGGTGAAAAATAAGAAAATGGTAGAGGAAATAGGCATGGTGCTGACTAAACCTCCATAATATTTAACAATTCTTGTTTTGTGTCGGTCGTATAAGGCCCCAACACATAAAAAAGGGGCTGAGGAAACCGGTCCATGACTTAACATAAGTAAAATGCTACCTTCAATTCCCTGTATGTTCAGACCGAACATACCAATAGTCACAAAATTCATATGGGCTACTGGGGAGTAAGCAATAATTTTCTTCAAATCGATTTGTCTTATTGTAGTTAAGGAAGTATATATAATAGCAATCACACTTAAAGCATAAATGAAAGGAGTGAAATAAAGTGTCGCTTCGGGAAACATGGGTATAGAAAATCTTAAAAAACCATAGGTTCCCAATTTTAAAAGAATTCCTGCCAAGATTACAGATCCAGCCGTAGGTGCCTCCACATGAGCTTCAGGTAACCAAATATGAACTGGTACCATAGGCACTTTCACGGAGAAAGAAGCGAAAAAAGCAATCCATAGCAAGATCTGGCGCCGCTCACTAAATTCCGTGGTTAGTAATATCTGTAGATCAGTAGTTCCTGTTTGGAAGAAAATAAATAAAATGGCTAGGAGCATGGTAAGAGATGGGCCACCAACCTCAACTACCCAATAAAACCAAGTTCTCTGCACCTTCGAGGCGCGCGCGGCTTATACCTCAGTCATGGTGATATCTTCATTAGGTATCAATGGCCTTCCTCCGAACCGTACGTGCAAGTCTCCCCGCATACGGCTCTCCGAGTGATCCTTGAGTTTATAGATTGGTTGGAAGTTTTTGGGGCCATCTGGCCTCTCCTCGCTCTCAGTATACCCTGTGTCCCTCTCAATTCCAATCCAACTAACCGAGGTCGGACCCCGCCCGGGCCTTCTTGTTTGGGTTCGGCCTCTCGCCTCAAGACAAGATGAACAGTATAAGGTTTTTACTTATAATGTCATCATCTGTTCTCTCTGGGCCCCTTAGCAGAATCATGTCCGTTATTACGGGCCCCCCGTTGCCTACCCTTCTCCCGCCGGGTCTGACATCCCCCCCCCCAGAGAGGTTAAAAAGCCAGTTCCCCGGAGCAACCTTAGACAATCCCACGTTTCATCCTAGTGTGTCGAATCGGTCCCTTAGGTTCTGAGTCCTTGCCCGTATCTATACGGTAGCTGTCTTCAAGTGCGTTCCACTCTTTTTATTAGCCCCCCGTTCAAGGGCGGTGGCTGTGAAGAAGATCGCTGTTCCCGCTGGCGACATAATAGCTGGGCCGTTTCCCAGCCAGACTGAGTGGGATACCTCCAGTAGACTCACAAGACGAGCCATAGAACTTCTAGCTCGGGGAACGAACTCCTTAGCGCTATCAGTTTCACGCCGTGTTCCCCTTTTCCCACATGCTACAATACCCTTTGGGCTTTCCCCGCAAGGATAGTGGGACGCTTTACATGGAACACCCCATGCCGGCTTATTTTACTGTTGCCCGGAGACTCACTGGTACCAACGTGGCGCACAACAAGGATCCCATCAAGGTGTACAAGAAGAACTGATATGCTGCTTTGATTTTCCTCTGTCTGGACCCCCAAACACCTATAATAATAAACATGGGAATTAACACGCTTTCGAAAAAAACGTAAAATATTAAAAGATCGAGTGAGCAAAACACAGCAATTAAGAAAGATTCACAAATGAAAAACGCTATCATATACTCTTTTTTATAACTCTCGACGCTGTAAAAGCCAACAAGAATGCAAATAGGGGTTAGAAACGTGGTCAAGATCACAAAGAATAACGAGATACCATCTATACCTATATAGAAATTTATATTTGGATACGGAAGCCATCGAATAGTTTCCACAAACTGAAATTTTGCTGTATCATTCTCGAAGCGTATCCAGAAAGAAAGAGAATATAAAAAAGTAATCAAAGAGGTCCAAATTGTGATACCTTGTATCAGACGTACTCTCGAATTCGGGATCACCAAAATAATAAGGCTTCCTAGCAAAGGAAGCAAAATGAGACCACTTAAATTGGAATAAAATGGAGCTAAAACTTGTAACATATACGTTTACTCTTTTTCCTAGAGATCCCGAAAAAAATATATATATTTTTGCTGCGAAGAATATATATGCTGCGAAAAGGCCCGTAGCGCTGCCCTACGGGCGGGAGGCCTCTGCTTGTTAGGCAAGTTTTTGCCGCCCCTTTTTTGTCTGTTTCCCTTCTTTCAGTTTTTGGATAATAGATAGTTATTCACAATGGAATCAGAATGCGCTGATCTAATTATTATGAAAAATGCCGGTACAATAATAAATAGCCTGAAGCAAAAAATCAGCATTTGATATTAAAAATCTGTGGACCCGGTCCGTTTTTGGAGAATCGAGTTGATTATTGCCATCGGGCGACCGGTCTGGATTCCGCACGATAAAAAGCACAAGTCCATTTCTGTGCAAAGGCGTTGCACTCATCCCTGTTCGGCAACGGACACGGAGACCTTAGCATGTGCAAGAAGCTCTGTTGAGGGGGTTCCATTTACCTCCTACCCCGCCGGCCGGGGGTAACCCAAAGGTATGGAGCAAGCCGGTTCTCTTGTATTTAAGATGAGGTTCTGTACCGGCGAATCGGAGACTCTTTCGGTCCTTGTCAACCAGCAATTAACCATTGGCACCTGAGCTCTGCAAATGGTGAAGCGCATGAACGTACGTTGCTCGCTCCATGCCTATTGATGGTATATATCAACCAGGTCATAAATGGTTTGTCCTCTACTTACTCTCTCGTGCGGAAGGGTAGAGTTCAAGATGGAGCGGATTACCTATACTACTAGGGACAGGAGTCTAAACGCCCTTCCGGGGACCGACGTGTAATAGGCGCTGGTGCGCCGTGAAGCTCCTAAAAAAGTCAGGTCAGAGAGCCATGTGATGGGCAACTATCGCTTCGGTTATTTTTTTCTGTTCCCGAGGTCCGAAGGTCTCGACCCGCGGGAGAGTTATTTTATATCAGAGAAAAAGCCCGAAAACCAACGGGCGGCTCTACCCGCCCGGGGAGGCCGGGGGGTACCCCCGGGTCTTTCATAGCTAGCTTTGCCCCTGCGTTCCCTAAAGATTAAATATATTATACAATGAAGTGTGGCCCTTTAGTTCGTACCAATGTTTCCTTAGATATTGATAAATAAAAAGCTAACTATGTAAATGAAATACAATCGATTATCTACCCAGAAAGAGATGAAATCCCACAGGCCTATAACGGAAATGAATATTGTTAATCCGAGCAACATAACAAAGGCATAATGATAAACAAATCCACTTTGAATTTTACTTATTTGCTGGGCCATTTTTCGAATCGTGTATGAAATTCCATAGGGACCCAAGATTTCAATAGCACCTTTGTCTAAAGCTTTGAACGAAACTTCATATCCAAAACGCAAAAACGATCTAGCTAAAAAGTCGTTAGAAACTTTATCGAAAAACCAACGCTTATTAAAAAAGCAATATAGTCGATTACCAAAAGTACTAGTTTTCAGAGCGAGAATGAGTGGATTCACCACAAAATTTACACTATACGCCACGAATGAACCTAAAGTACTAAACAAAATAGGAATTAGTTTGATAATGGTTGGAGTAGCAAACTCAGATTCGGCCAGAATTTCATTTCTGGGTAATATGAAAAGTGAATTAGCCCAAAAATTGGTACCTAGACCAATCATCATATCTTTGGCCAAGTATCCTACAAAAATACTCCCAAAAGCCAAAAGGATTAGAGGTATTGCCATAAGAATGGGCGCATCATGACATTTACTTAAATCTCGCTTGAATGAATTAGTGGGTGCTAGAAAGGTTAAAAACAGTAAACGGAAAGAGTAATAAGAAGTGAAAAAGACCGATACACTTCCCAACCAGAAAGCGAAGTTACCACTGATAGTATATTTCGTGTAAGCAAGTTCCGGAATAACATCTTTTGAATAAAATCCCGTTAAAAAGGGGAAACCAATTAAGGATAAGCTACCTATAAGCATCATGGCATAGGTGAAAGGTAACAAGGAAGCAAGCCCTCCCATCTTACGCATATCTTGCTCATCCGACATGGCATGAATCACTGAACCTGCACTCAGGAATAACAGTGCTTTGAAGCAGGCGTGATTCATTAAATGAAATACGCTAACGGAATAGTTGGAAATGCCGCAAGCAAAGATCATATAGCCTGACTGACTACAAGTCGAATAAGCTATAACCCTTTTTAAATCGTTTTGTAATACTCCGGTGGTTGCCGCGAAGAATGACGTCATAGCGCCTACAAAAGTAATAACAATCAAAGCATTGGGTGAGTATTCAAATAAAGGAGAACACCTTGCTATCATAAAAACGCCTGCTGTTACCATAGTAGCCGCGTGAATCAAAGCGGATACTGGAGTGGGCCACTCTTGCATAACCATTTACAATTTCACCGGAAAATATATATTTTCTCCACAGCATTGGGTAATTGGTTGGTGAGTCTACCTCTGGCAAGAGTAGGGACTGGATCTTCCACTTATGAAATATGGGCTCTCCCAATAATCTTACGGGTGGCCGCTGTGCCATTGAGAACTAAGATGTGGTTCTTCCTTCATACATAAATGGGCTCAACGCCAAAAATATAGATTCTTACAAAAACTTATCAGTTTCTTTTTTCGTCCATTTTTTTTCGTAAGTCCGTCAGGGTTTTTCCTTTTCCCCCCCCCTTTTTTCAGTTCTCTTTCCTTTCTTGTCTGACAGAAATAGTCCGGGGGCCCCCGTCGGACAAAAAAAAAAAGTACTACGACGCCCTTCGGGGGGGCCTCTTCCTCTGGTCTCCGTGCCCTTTGGGCCAGCAGAGCGGGTTCGGGATAAGAAGAGATTCTATTTCGAACAAGAGGTCTTACGTACAGTCTCTGGGGACCCTATAGAGCTCCTTCGGCCTTGACTTCGCCGAGTGGGCCCCTGATAGGTTTCCTGCTGATTGGTCGAAATGAGATATTTTTCCGATAGGGACTCTCATTTGGACGACGATTCCAGCATACAGTGAGATTGTTGGAATGTACCTAATGGCACATGAGAGCCCTCAAACAAATATTATAAAACCCTCCATTGCATCGGGTAACCGAGTATGCAATCCAATCTGTGCGGATTTTCCAACAGCGCCAATGAACACTAAAATACGAATAACAGTTATGGCATGAAATTCCATGTTACAAAAAAGTAAATAATGATGGGGTTCGGAAAAGGCACTGGCACAAGCAAAAATAGTAGAAAAGTCAACTGTTTGAAAGATGGTAAAACAACCCATAATCCCGAGAGCTAATCCAAAATCACCTACGCGATTTATGAGCATAGCTTTAATAGCCGCTTTATTCGCCTGAATGCGCGTAAACCAAAAATTTATCAATAAATATGATGCGAGTCCGACCCCCTCCCGTCCTAAAAATAACTGAATGAAATTATCTCCAGTTACCAACATCAACATAAAAAAAGTAAAAATTGACAAATAGCAAAAGAAACGTGGACTATGCGGATCCCCAGACATGTAGGAAATTGAATAAATATGAACTAAGCTACTTACAATTGTGACGACCAATAATAAAATGACTGTAAGGCTGTCAGATAAAAAGCCCCAACCAGCGTCAAAGAGTTCCGAAAAAATCCAAGGAGCAATCCTTATATAGCAAGCACTGGCACACAGCGCGACTTCGTAGAATGCAATACACGATAAAATAGAAGATAATGAAACACACGTGGTTGTGACTACAGCCACTCCCCTTGAACCGAGAAAACGACCAAAAAACCCTGCCGCAAAACTCCCGATCAACGGTAAAATGACTATAAGTAAATACATAAGTACTATTTTTTTTTTTGCTCGAATCCGACCTGCCGGAAGGCATTCTTATTTATCGATGGAAAAAGGATCCAATTTATGTAGGCTCTACTTTTAATCCGCGGAATAGATTCAGGCAACCTCAGGGGTCGGCCGGGGTTCATATAACCTACGTTTATAATATAGCGAGCTCCCATGGAGTTGCTTCTATCCCTTGTAGTCTCTCGCTCAGCTTCCCCCACATTGGCTTCGTACTCAGCCACTAAGTATTATCTTTGCTCTATTCTATGAAAACAGTGTTCTCTCGGTCCGTGTAGGGTTTACCCGTCTGACGGTGCCCGGCCAGCAGTAAAATTTCGAATGGAATTACTTATCCACTTTTAACTAATGCGATAAATAGTTGAGGACTCCGGCTCGTAAAATCGAAAACCTAAAAGATATGTTTTCTGTTCGACGGAGCCGTACCGATAACTTAAACTTTTTATTTTCAATAATGTCTGTTTTTCGATTCCTACCTTGATTCAGTAAAGTCGGTCTAGTCGGTTCCGATCGCCTATACACCTTTTTTTGCCATTCATTAGCCCATTGCTAAGGGAATTGCTTCGCGATAAGATGATCTCGTTTTCATGTATAATCATATATTAAAGAATAAGAATTGAATAATAAATTTACCTAATAATTAATTAATGTCCCGTACTCGAATTACGGTTTGATTTCGCGTCAGCGAATTACAGTTGGATCACGAAAGAGAGACTAATGCTTCGGGACCTGAGAAATATATGGCTCAGTATTAGCCATAGAGAAAGAAGGCTCTACGCTTCAGCAGATGTTGTCGAGCGCACAGCGAGGCGAAAGAAACAGAAAGGACTAAAGCAATATATCTATTTCTGTCTTCGCTCTTTCGCGCATTTGGTGAAAGAGGTAAACACGACGGATTTAAAATCCGTTCCTATTGGTTATTGGTTCGAGTCCAATAATGCGCATCTCTTATAAACTCCATAAGAATGATAAATTATCGTAAAAAACAAGAGAAAGTCCTACGACCTATGGAAAATCTAAATATTAATAAGGTTAAAGCGTCGGCAAGGAAAGACCACTGGGGAGCGAGTATACAGAAATTCCGTTTGGGATATTCACCTCGGTATTATGGTAAGCGTGTGGTTAACGAGGCTACGGAGTGAGTGGTTCACCTGAAACTGGAGGCAGACAACGGGATAGCTTCGGTTTCAGAGGGAGGGTCTAATATTGGATTGATAACTGGCTCCAAGCTCATCCTTGCTTAAGAAGCAACTATCCTTACAGTGTGACAGGAGGCCTCTTTGAAAAAGAGCTCAAGCAGATAACGGGTGACAGGATTTTGAACCCGATATTGAACCAGACACACCATCCATCAGGTAACCCGTTGTTGATCTATCATACGTAGAAGGTCCCTCCCGTCTGACATGGGCTGCTTCAAATTGCTTACAGATTTTATGGCCTTGAAGACTTGTATTTCTGTTTCTGCGACCCTATCCGACTCGAAGATTCAGTTGTCTATCCGCCGGTTGGCTGTTCATCCCCAATGACTCGTTGGTTATCTCTCGTGCCAAGCGGTAATACCATAATTGGACGAAATCACGTTAGTGGCCGTAAATTCGAACCGGTTTAATAAGCTAGATCTTTATTTCCGGAGCATTTTTTTTATCCAATCAATCATACGGATCATTCTGAGCCTCTCAGAACCACGCCAAAGGGTTGGTTCTATGAGTTCGCTGGACATACTCACTGGACCACCGGGGTCTCGAAAATGATCTGACTGCTGGTCAGTAAATTCAGTGCGTAGCGATCCAGGTTCCTGGGAAGACTGCGGAGGAACTAAGGTCAGCAGTTCAGGATAATTTGTATAGGACTGAATTTGCCCGATCGCAAGCGGCTCTTGATCAATGTGTTCAAGGCGTATTCCGCCCACGGCGCCCCGTTCGATGAAAAAATACGCATTAAAATTGAGGGATATTTCATTGTTTTAGGTGTATCAAAATACATTATTTTCACAAAGCGTATATAATAAAAACAACTGATAACGATAGTAATTACTCCTATTGGGGCTAGTAAGTAGGCCCCCGCCCGAAAAAGCGACGAGAAACCACTAGAATTTGCTACGAAATCCAGCTAACGGGGGTATTCCTGCGTACGGAAACATAGTAATGGACGAGGCAATAGCTAAAAAAAGATTAATTGTGGCTGAAGCACCTAAATCTGCACTCCTGGTAGGTTTATGCAACGCACGGAAAAGTAAACTGCCCTACGGGACTCGTGCCGCGCAGAGTGGCTTTGCTTTCTCGACCCCGGCCGGGTCCCTGGCCTCCCAATTCTCATCGATAAGTGGTCCTTGATAATTTTCATAATTTCATCAACGGTCGACGAGGAATGCAAAAGGGGGGGCGGGACAACCGCTGCAGA